ATGAGACCCATATATTAATATTAATATGACCAATGTCTAACAAACAATATCAGTGGGTAGAACAGCATCGAACGGAAAGAAGAGTACCAAACCTTTCTTTTTATTGAAAGGTTTGGTATTGTCTTTTCGGCGATTGGGACGAACTAATGATCAGAGTCTTATCCATCTATAAAGGTCACTTCGGCAGCGGCCAAATCTAGAGGGAAATTGTGAGCGTTACGTTCGTGCATAACTTCCATACCAAGATTCGCGCGATTGATGATATCAGCCCAAGTGTTAATTACACGACCTTGACCGTCAACTACAGATTGATTGAAATTGAATCCATTTAAGTTGAAAGCCATAGTGCTAATACCCAGAGCAGTAAACCAGATACCTACTACGGGCCAAACAGCTAAGAAGAAATGTAAAGAGCGAGAGTTGTTAAAACTAGCATATTGGAAGATCAATCGGCCAAAATAACCATGAGCAGCTACGATATTGTAGGTTTCTCCCTCTTGACCAAATTTGTAACCCGCATTAGCAGACTCATTCTCGGTAGTTTCCCTGATCAAACTGGAGGTTACCAAAGAACCATGCATAGCACTGAATAGAGAGCCGCCGAATACGCCAGCTACACCTAACATGTGGAATGGATGCATAAGAATGTTGTGCTCAGCCTGGAATACGATCATGAAGTTGAAAGTACCAGATATTCCTAGAGGCATACCGTCGGAGAAGCTCCCTTGACCAATGGGGTAGATCAAGAAAACAGCAGTAGCAGCTGCGACAGGAGCTGAATATGCAACAGCAATCCAAGGGCGCATACCTAGACGGAAGCTAAGTTCCCACTCACGACCCATGTAGCAAGCTACACCAAGTAAGAAATGCAGAACAATTAGCTCGTAGGGACCACCGTTGTATAGCCATTCATCGACGGAAGCTGCTTCCCAAATAGGATAAAGGTGTAAACCAATAGCCGCAGAGGTGGGAATAATAGCACCGGAGATAATATTATTTCCATAAAGAAGAGAACCGGAAACAGGCTCACGAATACCATCAATATCTACTGGGGGAGCCGCGATGAAAGCGATGATGAATACAGAAGTTGCGGTCAATAGGGTAGGGATCATCAAAACACCGAACCATCCGATGTAAAGACGGTTTTCAGTGCTAGTAATCCAGTCGCAGAAGCGACCCCATAGGCTTGCGCTTTCGCGTCTTTCTAAAATTGCAGTCATGGTTGGTTAAACTCGGTTTATGGAATTATCAGAAGCTCCCAAGCATACATATGAAGCTTGTTATTTAACAGTATAGTATGACTCATATATCTATGTCAACCGAGGTTCTAGATCAATTCAGTATAGTAATTTACAAATAAGGGAATATTAAAAGAGATATTGATCTATCTTAAATTTTCAATTTATGTACCTCATAGATGCCATAGATTTCGTATATATATATATATATACATATTATCTACTTCGTCACATTCCTTATTTACAATTTCATAAATAGTAGATTGGAATGAAAATAATCCATTAATACTAAATTATTCACTGTGGTAAAGTGCAATGCAATTTAGAAATGGAATGAACCCTTGAGATGAATTCGGTGTGAGATTTTATTTCTCGTGAATAAGAATATGAAGATCAATTCGATTGGATCCAAGGAAAAAGTAGCTAGAGATACCTATGGGAATTGGATCCGATCCATCTGGGTTGCCCGGGACTCGAACCCGGAACTCGTCGGATGGAGTGGATGATCTCCTCCTTCAATAGGAGGAAAAAATCTCTCCCCAAACCGTGCTTGCAATTTTCATTGCACACGGCTTTCTCTATGTATCTATTTCGTAATCATCTTAATTCCCGGAAAAAAAATAGATTGTGGATCGATTCTATTCTGGCAATTGCTCAATGAACATTTCATCGGTCGAATGGGGTTTCTACTTGTAGATTTTGTTTATTCCGCCAGGAATTAACAAAAAGGATTTCTTTGGAGAATATCTGAATGCCAAATTCGTTCTCTCTGTGAACGGGTCTTTGAGAAAGACAAAGAGATCAATTCTCGTTCTTTTGGAGATGATTTCGTGAATAGTTCTGAACCGAATCTTTCCCGAACTACGCGTATCGCACTTTTATGTTTACAGGCTAAAGTTTTAGCACATGGAAGTCGAAGTATATACTTCATATGATATAAACCATCTTTCTTTGAGGATCCACTGTAATAATGTAAGATGTTTCTCCAAATTCGATCAAATCGATGGAGGATATTGTCATCTGTTAGACCAGTCCAGGCCAATCTACCAGTTGGGCGCCCTGAGATATCACAAAACCTTTCTTTAGCTAAATATCCAATCAAAAGTGTAGTTGGAGCTATTGGATCGAATTCCTTGGTAATGGGATCGGTAATGAATGAATCATCCAGCATTTTTATCTTAACCACGAAAGTCTTCATTTGGACGCTAAATAAATAGCCCAGGAAAGAAAAACAATTCTTGGATAATTCATCGATAGATATCCGATATGGTTGGGACCGGAGATGAAAATGACACTGCCAAAAATTTGTAAGATGATATCTCCATTTTTTCACTAGAAGGTAAGTACCCCTCAGAGCTATAAGAAATCTTTCTCTATCTTTCACATAATGAATGGAAGGATCCTTCAAAAACCAGATACTTTTTTTCAAATCTTTAATAGATTTATGAGAAAATATGACAATATGCTCGATCTTTCTATAAAAAGTAGTTCGCTCTAGAAAAGCTCCATAGGACAATGATCGTGAATAAGAAAATCGTTTCCAAAGGGGAACTAAAAGAGATTCACATTCATAGACATAATAATTCCACAGGAACAGGGATAACCTTGTCTTTTCTTTCGAAGCGATGAGAATCAATTGATCCAAATTCTCCGAAAGAATAAGATTTCGATGTTCGTGGAGAACAGATCGTAATGAGTGTAAAGAAGGAGCATCTTGGATCCAGTAACGAAAAGTTCGAACCAAAATTTCCGGATGAGTAGAGTGGGGTATTCGTATATCTAAGAGAAAATTGGAATGTGGAATTTTGTCTTCCATAAAAGGGAATATGGAATGGATGGACCGGAAACTATTCCATTCATTCATTCCTTCTAGATAATGTTTCGATTGGATTGAGAAGGTAACTTCTAGAACCACTGTCAAACCTTCTAGTACCAATTCGGAATAGAAATTCCTGTTGTGACCAACTAATTTATTTTTATTTTGGTTGTAATTTCCAAATGAAACAATTGAACCATTCTGTTGACGTATCCGACTAATTAAACGTTTTACAGTTAGGAAACTGAATCGATCATTGTAACTTGAATTTTCCATCGATTCGAAGGAACTTGATCTACTTAAATAATGATCATAAGCAATTGCGTAAAGATTTTCTTGAAAAAGGAGTGGATATAGAAAACGCCGCTGCCGGAATGTATCTTCCTTTCCATTTCTTCGAAACTTATCCATTTTCAATAAAACCTCGGCTATGGCCCTCATGAGAGTGACCTCTTGGGTTACAAAATAATACATGGTGCGATCCATCCGGTCAAGACAAGATAGATAATGATCCATCTGAGAGATAGAGATCCTGTTCAATGGATCTTCTATCTAAAAATCTCACATGAGAGATAATGAAAATCCTTTCTCTTAGCGACCTGATCGCTCTCCTGACTTTGGAATGAATTGACACGGTCAGTATACCATTTCTCCTACACATTCGTACTCGAGTACTTAGGACTCATTCTGGGCGGATAAATCCCTAATCGTATTCATAAGAAAAACCTCCCCCATATAGATGGACACTGATATGCTCTTAACTCCTGATCAGTAAAGGGGATTCCCCATCTAAATGAAGAACAGAAGCTCGTTCCTCTGGTTTTCCCTATGATTTAGGCCATTTAGCTCTATCCATTGACTCACCTGACTTAACCGCGAATTGATTCAATCCTATTTCACAATTATCACATTGAAATGGATGAGCATATCACACATCCATCTATGCATATGATATACGTTTCCCATCCATTTGATTCCTTGGATGAGATTTGGTTCTGATCGGATACGATCAGATCAAGTCTCATCAAGATCATTTATTTGAACGACATGCTGTTTTTTCCATTCATTTCCCTTCCAGGATCAGTCATAGTCTCACAACTTTACCGAAAGTATGGACGAATTTGTTACTCCATATAAATGTGTAAAAGATATTAGTCGCACTTAAAAGCCGAGTACTCTGCCATTGAGTTAGCAACCCATATTAGGATATAGATGTGATCGAAGTCGAATACGGAGTTATAAAATAAATACGAAGTTCTCAAATATCAAATACGAAAGAAAATAAATTGAATAATCGTTGAATGAGGGAAACAAAAACCTATGTGAATGTCTAGGTTAATGATTAACTCGTTCATTCATATGTATCTATATATACGTAGATTTTTATCTACCATTTACGGATCAAGCCATTTATCCAAATGGGGTTATTTTTGATCCGTCGACCAAATCATCATTAAAATTTGGAAGAACCATTAACGAACTGGTGAACCCAAGAAGGAAGGATCTATATTTCCATATGAACGGATTATATCGGCACAATATATCATTGTCAATCCCGGAATGTTGTAGAGAAATTAATTGTTGGATTAGCAGGACGGGCGCATTGAGAAGAGATCTTGGCTTGGGCTTATTCACAATAAGGACAACGAATTAGACCGTCCCGTTCATTATGAAAATTTGTACAGAATAAGGAGCTCCAAAATTAAAATTTTGGAAGCTCCTCATTTTATCGATCTAATTATTCTCTCTATCAACTCAATCTTTCATCCATCTAGATAAAAAGATTTTCATATTCGTCATCTTCATATAAGATCGCATGGGAACAGGAATGACTAAATGAATATATAATACAAAAAATAGAAATGGATGGTGAAAAAACAATTGCACAAAGCTAAATATTGGATCCATTCCTTTCCCTAAAGATTGGTCTGAAATTTTTGAAATATCCCTGCCTTCTCCAAAATATCATGAACGGTTTCTGTAGGTTGAGCCCCTTTCTCAAGAAAATGTAGAATAGCAGGAACATTTGAATAAGTTTGATCCTTCATTGGATCGTAAAAACCCACTTCCTGAAGAGCTTTTCCTTCTCTTCGAGATTCAACGTTAATTGCAACAATTCGATAAGTAGCTAATTGGGATAGGTAGGCTATAATCCCCCCCCCCTGGAAAACGTATATGAAGCTTTTTCCTCATACGGCTCGAGCAATAAGAATTTTGATAAGATTCATATATCTTTCTACTATAGATCTATGTCTATCTATCTATATAGATAGATAGGCTATATGAACTTAGTACTTTTCCTTCTCAAAAAGGAAAAAAAAAAAAGAAATAATTCATACTCATAGCTCAAGTATGCTTAGGTAATGCTCAACCATCATAAAATCCTATTCCTCCACTTTTTGAGCCGTCTTTCCCCTATTTTTTTTTTTTTTTTTCATGTTTAATCTATCTCGATCTCTCATTTTTATCGAATCGTTTGAACAATCATAAAATAGGATTTTCTTGTTCTGAGATCGATCATCTTTTAATCATTAGGTCTGAGCCTTATCTTGCTTCGGTGGTCTCCAATCTTTTTAGAATGACAGCAACGTACATTTTGCTATTTGTCCACGTTGAGCAATCATATGAATGATTGATCCTTATATGATCGAATCTATTTCTTATTGAAATATTCCTACCCATCATAATCGGTAATTGTTTACCTGTTCCGATTCAACCATTCTGATTTCGTAAATCAATGTGGACTTACAAAGTCGTTATAGCTCATTTATCTACACTGACCTTAGATTCTGTCCCCTGATCAATGAATGAATTAATACTTACTGCTCAAGCTCCGTCATGTAATATTTATATTTTCCTTTTCTTTCCCCTATTTTTTTTTTTTCTCCCAAAGAAAAGCAGGAATAAAATGAAAAAATGTTGAACTACGAGCATCTCCATTCGGATATGAAATGGCGGATATATTAATCCACGGAACCGATCATGTCGTTCAAGTCGCACGTTGCTTTCTACCACATCGTTTTAAACGAAGTTTTACCATAAGATTCCTGATCTAAAAATTCATATATAATTATGAATAGTCATTAATGAAATTGATACGATAGGAACAGGGATCGAATTCGATTCACTCCTATTGGATAAATAGAAGAAATTTCTTGTACAAGTACAAATGGAATAGATTTACGGAATGACATAAATTAATCATCCTAGCTAGATACCTAACACTTCTCTGGCTGCATAGATTACTTCGGTAGTAATGTTCACAATGCCCTTTTGTTGTGCGAATTTATCGATATTTCTTTCGACTTTGTTCCTAACAAAGTGGGGAATTTTACTTAGTTCTCGTCGACTTTCAGGATCCCAAATCAGGCCTATACCCGTGGATAGTGATCTAGTCATTATTTCCTTAGTATCATGACCACCAAAAATATCTAGAAGATGATCTTCCATACCCAGGGCGAATGAGTTATAAACTGGATCAGCTATTTGATTAGTACCTTCGTAACCCAGAAAGGGTCGATACCCCAAAGGAAAACTTTGGATATGAACTGGTGAAGAAATAACTCCACAAGGAATATCGAGACGTTTACCAATATGACGTTCCATTTGAGTACCAAATATTGCAGATGGTTCTACACGAGCGATCATATCTCCCACTTCAGTATGATCATCTGTGATGAGTATTTTATCACAGAAATCTTGAATTTGCTCTTTGAACCATTCTGCATCATGTTTACAATAAGTACCTGTACAACTCACACGAATTCCCATCTCTCGAATAGATATCTTAGTAATTGAAGCAGCATGGGTTGCATCGCCGAAAACGACTGTTTCTTTCCCCGTCAAATTCTGACAATCGATAGATCTCGAGAACCGAGCAGCTCGGGAAACAAATCGGGTTTGTCCATCAATGTAGGGTTCGTAATCAACCTTTTTATTCGATGAAATGGGAGCCAAGGTATTAACATTTCTATGGATCTGTTGGATGCATTCGGCCATATCTACAGCTCCCATGGGAGTTGTGGATACATAAGGCATTCCGAATTCATTCTCCAGATACATCGCTGTCATTAAGCCCACTTCACGATAAGGAACTAAATTGAACCAAGCTCTTGGTAGATTTATAAGATCTTTTACAGATCCTCCTTCAGGAATCACTTGATTAATCTTGATGTCCAGATCTCTTAATAAACGTCTCAATTCACGGCAATCATGTTGATTGTGAAAGCCCAATGTGAAAATCCCAATTATATTTGCAGAAGGTACATCTGTTACGGATTGATCCAATGTTTCTTGTCCGTGAGATCTATCCAAATAATATTTAACCACTTGTTCCAAAGTTCTATCTGCCGCCTGAAGTTCGTTCACTCGATAATGATCTATATTTGCAAAAATTACGTCGGAATCAGAAATTCTGGATGCTTTGTTCGCGAAGTTTTGCAAATCCTCTTGCAAGATACTAGAGGTACATGTAGGCGTCAATATGATCAGATCGGGACGTTCCTCTTTATCTTTTCGGAGAATATTCTCAACAACTTTTTCTCGAGATCCACGTGCTAGTACGTGGCGATCTACTATACTAATAGTTACAGGAGCAAAATCTCTTTCGCGTTCTAACATAGAACGCATTACATTGAAATAATCATCTCCTAGAGGAGCATGCATAATGGCATGGACATTTTTAAAAGAACTAGCTACTCGTAAGGTTCCAATATGAGCAGGACCAGCATACATCCAATAGGCTAATCTCATGGATCAGATTTTCTCTCAAATTGATCTGTGTTCCCACCCTACATCACAGAGATATCCCTTGCCATGTCTGTCTCATGGGAGACACATTCCCTTTTTATAAGTATCGTATATGCAATGATGAGAAATCAAAAGTGAAGATCCAATTTCATCGGATTTACCATTTCTCTACTTATCCTTTCTCTTTCGACAAAGAGATAGCAATATTTGTTTCAATGAAATGAGTCTGGGACGGAAGGATTCGAACCTCCGAATAACAGGACCAAAACCCGCTGCCTTACCGCTTGGCCACGCCCCATTTCCATCCGATGCTCCGCATTCATATATGTGCTAGTGAATACTAATATTCAGTATTTCGTCAACCTATTAAACAGAGTGTTTGGATCAAATAAAAATAGGTTCGTATCAATCGGGAAAATGATCCAATAGGTTATTGATAGGATTAAGTATAATAGAAAAAAAAAAAAAAAAAAAAAAATATCTATTTCATTGGTCATTATCTATCGAATCAGGTAAAATATTTTGTAAAAAACGATCTCTTCCGACCCGAAAGATCTATAATCAGACTCGCCGAATAGCTTCAATTGATCGACGAGATGCTTTTTGGGGCGTCATATTACATAATGTTTGAATATAAAGAATATAAATCGGAGAATCTAAATGCCAGCTATGTCTAATATCTGTCTAGATGATGCCCTTCATTTGAATGATCTATTTCTGGCCAAATTACCCGAGGCTTATGCTATTTTTGATCCAGTTGTAGATGTAATGCCAATTATCCCTGTGTTCTTTTTTCTCTTAGCCTTTGTTTGGCAAGCTGCTGTAAGTTTCCGATAATATTCGAAAGTTTCAATCCTTTACAAAGAAGAATGAAAAATTCACTCGATTCAAAACGAATCATGGTTCAATAGTTCCCATATAGTAAAAATTCTTGGATTGCCATCATTGATTAAGAGGTTCTTTTATCACCCCCACTCTTTTGTTCTGCTCATTTTGTGGGGCAGAGGTTCTCTTCTGGTTCCCTCCCAACGATACCAGATCTAAATCTTTCTGAATTAGAAACCCTTGTATTCATCTTAGTCGATTTAAATCTCATCGCAAGCCCGGTTCGAGCTATTTTTTTATCTTTATGTAAACGACATATTCCCATTGGAGAAATATCCGTTACATCTATGGAATAGAACGAGTATAAATGGGAATTCACAATCTATTTCTTTCCATAATTTTTCTCTGTTGAACAATTGAGTCTATTTATTTTATTACTTGAGAACTCTTCGGATAAATGGCAGAGCGGTTGATTGCAACAGTCCCGAATTTGTTCCAACCCAAAAACAGTTAGGTAAATAAGGATTCAAATCCCTATCTTTCCATTCAATCCCAAGTGGGGAAGAGAGAGGAAAGAACAAAAAGTTTAAGAACAAGGAATGAAATTATCCATCTTCTTTCAAATTGATCTTCACACATGACTTGTAGATCCAAACAATTCCGTTATTCATAATAGAATATTATTCCTTGGTATTAAAGTATAAATATGTGGTACGAAGATTGACGATCTATTTTGTTACACTTCTAATAATGATCCCGGAGATTACGTAATGTTTACTCTTAAGTTGTTCGTTTACACAGTAGTGATATTTTTCGTTTCTCTCTTTATTTTTGGATTTCTATCGAACGATCCTGGACGTAATCCTGGACGTAAAGAATAATTCTTTTTCTTCTTCCGGAGAGATTGAAAATCTATCTCTTCCATAGGAAGATCTGGAATCTGCTGATTTGTAGGATGAATCTCAAGTTATTGAACGGAGAGAGAGGGATTCGAACCCTCGGTACGAATAGCTCGTACAATGGATTAGCAATCCACCGCTTTGGTCCGCTCAGCCATCTCTCCGAATTATGAAAAAGCAGTTTGTGCTTAGCACGATACTAGAGTGAAGATCTATACCATATAAGTATGTACAAATTGTATCAGTAATATGATCGATATAGCAATTTTTCGGATAAGGACCAACATTTCCGAAGAGAAAATAGTCTTGTTCATTTCGTCCGAAATGATTCTTCACTTTACCTGGCCTGGCCAGTATCTGGCTGGCCAGGCCCTTCTTTTCTATAAGTAAGAAGAATCGAACGAATCATTGATACAGTGCTTCACCTAGTCTGAAAGTTAAAATACTTGTTGTCAAAGCAGCAATAAGAGCTATCGAAATTTGACTCTCTGATATCGATGTCATCTCTTCATTCCCTCTCCAATCATTCTTTAAATAGAAGAGTTAAACGGATTAGTCCATTTTTTTTTTTTTTTTTTTTTTCTAGTATCGGGCTTTCTCCAAATTCTATGGATATTTTGGTACATGAATGGGCTCTCTCATGAGTAGGCTTTTATTTATTTTAACGATCTCCGCTGCTTGGGGCTATAGCTATGGATGTTCCTGATTTTAACTGAACAGATCCCATGGGATCCAGAATAAAAAGATGGAAAGAGAGAGAAAATAGAAAGAAGAAAAAGGATTGTGGAAAGTGATTGATCTTGACAAAATTTTATTCATTTATCAATTCGATAGAATCGAAGGGGTTGAAACAGAATGAATCTAGAGGTTCTTGCACAGCTTACTGTTCTGACCCTGATAGTCATATCAGGTCCATTAGTAATAGCCTTATTAGCAGTTCGCAAAGGTAACTTGTAATTACAATAAGCCATCTCCGAGAATGAAATACTATTTTATCAAGTATTGAATCTCCGGGGGTGGAGATCCAGGGATGGAATGATAGGGACTTCCATTAGAGATTAAGAACTCCTTCCCGTTGGACAAAAGATCGATCCGTATGTTACAATTGAATTGTGGCGGGTATAGTTTAGTGGTAAAAGTGTGATTCGTTCCATTACCAACTTGAATAGTTGAAGGATCTTTCAATTCGATCCATGTTCCGATCGATAGCTTTATTTCTAGATGGGTTCAAATCCTTTCCTATCAATGCCGTGGCTAGGAATAGCATACATTCTCGTAATTCGGGTGGAATGAGAGAAAAGAACGCACTTTCAATTCCAAGACGGCGAAGCAGAATGTTTTCGGGATTAGATCGATCTATTTAATTTGATCAGTCACAAATCCATGGATGGAAATCCAGAGATATCTCTTTTCTTCATCGTAACTAGATCTTCAACTTACAGGGAAAATAAGTTGGAGCCAAATAGCTATAGAACGATGATTTTAGTTTACTGAGGTCACCGGCATTTTGTTCGAGCTCGGTGGGAACTCTTTTCCTGAAGATTGGAGCCAGTAGAAATAGAGAACGAGGTAACTAGAAAGATTTTTTTATTGAAATATTGAAGCTTTCCAATTTTCTCTTTCTAGAAGGATCATCTATGAAGTGAGTAGGTATTTCACATTTCAGGTCCATTCACGTATGAGAACTAACATAGATGTTATGGATTCAATTCATAGAACAATTCAGATTTGATGGGAAAGGAGAGGATAAAAGAGAGAGGATAGGAGGAACAGAAATAAGATCCGGATTCAATCTTTTTTCCTAAAGATTTGATCTAAGTATTCCTCTTCTTCATATCCCTTTCACTCTATCCCCCATGAAGGAGCCGAATGAAACGAAACTTTCACGTTCGGTTCTGAATTAGAGGTGTTGAAGATTGGGAATTAACGCCGACTATAACCCCTAGCCTTCCAAGCTAACGATGCGGGTTCGATTCCCGCTACCCGCTCATATTACTTATTCAAGATATATCAATTGTTTCCGTGGACAATTTCTCATTCGAAATGAATTTTCCATTTCCATATGACATATACTCTATTCTTTACAGAATCCCATCGTGGACGGATGAATTTGTCCACGATAAAGTATCCCTTACGGGTAAGAAAAAACAAGGTAAAAAAAAAAAAGAAAGGAGAAGAATAAAAAGCGTCCATCGTCTAATGGATAGGACAGGGGTCTTCTAAACCTCCGGTATGGGTTCAAATCCTATTGGACGTAATCTTTCTCAATTGCTCCAATTGCTGCGCTCAGAAATGTACTGAAATACGTTCTTCAACTCTTCTCCTTGCCCTGAACGGCCCCACTAAAATGTCTAATATTCATTTCTGTTCTCGAAGTAAAAAAAGTTCGATATGTTCCTGAATAGCCTCTTTCAAAAGGGCTTCTGCTTGTTCCGTGAATGCCCTAGTAGAGCGTATAATTTCTCCAAACTGAGGTTTATTAGTTATTAAATACTCGCGTAACTGAACGAGAAATTTTCTCACCTGTGCGATCTCTAATATATCTAGATATCCATTTGCTCCAGCATAAATAGTAGCTATTTGTTCTTCCACTGTCAAGGGAGCTGATTGAGATTGTTTGAGCAACTCACGTAATCGTTGACCTCTTGCCAATTGATTTTGAGTAGCTCTATCAAGATCAGAAGCGAATTGTGCAAAGGCTTCTAACTCTGCAAATTGAGCTAACTCTAATTTCAATTTTCCAGCTACTTGTTTCATAGCTTTAATCTGAGCTGCGGATCCTACTCTAGATACAGAAATACCCACATTAATTGCGGGTCTGATCCCGGCATTAAATAGATCAGCCGATAAGAATATTTGTCCATCGGTAATAGAAATTACATTAGTGGGAATATAAGCCGAAACATCCCCTGCTTGGGTTTCGACTATCGGTAAAGCAGTCATGCTCCCTTCACCTAACTGAGAACTTAATTTAGCTGCTCTTTCCAAAAGACGAGAATGCAAATAGAAAACATCTCCTGGATAAGCTTCCCGACCAGGTGGTCTTCTCAATAGAAGAGACATTTGTCGATAAGCTCGTGCCTGTTTGGAAAGATCATCATAAATTATTAAAGTATGTTGTTCCTTATACATGAAGTATTCGGCTAGAGCTGCCCCTGTATAAGGAGCGAGATATTGTAATGTAGCGGGAGAATCTGCAGTTTCTGCCACCACAATGGTGTATTCCATTGCGCCACGTTCTTGGAATGTATTAACTACCTGAGCCACGGAAGAGGCCTTTTGACCAATAGCTACATAGACACATATTACATCTTGGCCCTTTTGATTTATAATGGTATCTGTAGCTACTGCTGTTTTACCTGTCTGCCTGTCTCCAATAATTAATTCTCGCTGACCGCGCCCTATAGGGATCATGGAATCAATAGCAATAAGCCCCGTTTGAAGAGGTTCATATACGGAACGTCTTGAAATAATACCTGGAGCAGGAGATTCGATCAATCTAGATTCGGAAGCTGTAATTTTACCTCTGTCATCAATAGGTTGAGCTAGAGCATTTACAACACGACCCGAATAAGCATCACTTACTGGTATCTGAGCAATTTTTCCAGTTGCTCTTACGGAACTGCCTTCTTGTATCATCAAACCATCACCCATTAATACAGCTCCAACATTATTTGATTCTAGATTCAGAGCAATGCCTACTGTACCATCCTCAAATTCCACTAATTCACCTGCCATTACTTCATCAAGACCATGGATACGAGCAATACCATCTCCTACTTGAAGTACGATGCCAATATTAACAACTTCTACTTCTTGGTTATATTGCTTGATCTGTTTACGGATAATACTACTAATTTCGTCGGGTCGAATGGTTACCATTAGCGTCTATTAATTATCTTCTGAAAAATGAGACCTATAAAATAAAGGCTAATCAGTTGTGTTTTTTCATGGCTCTAAGCATGCTGATATTATGATCGATCGTACGTAAATGTAACTCGTTATTCAAACGACTATTCAGAGTTCCCAAAGCTCTTCGTAAAGCTTGGCGAGAAATTTGTTGTCGGACCTGGTCAATTGCTCTTTGTTGTTCGAAGTTAACGGTCTCGTTTTTAGAATCCTCTAATCGTTCCAAATTCTCATGAGCAGCATTGATCAGATCCTCTTTTTCTCGTTCTATTTGAGAGTATCCATTTACCTGGATCTCATCCGCTCTCATTTCTACTTCTCGTAAGCGAGCCCGAGCTTTTTCGAGCTGATCAGTAGCTCCCTTGTATAGCTCTTCCGAATCACGAATAGTACTCAATATTTTCTGTTTACGGTCATCTAATAAATTACTTAATGAAAGTAGATCATCTATCCATGAATTTCACGAATTCATGATCTCTTCCCAAACCGAACATGAACCTTTCGATTCATTCGGCTCTCCCGCTCAGTTCTGGCATATCGATCTCCTTTTTTTACCGAGCCTGCCCTTTCCGTTCATATTCTGTAAAATTTAGATAGAATCTAGAGGGCTCCTCCGACCAGAGGAATTTTCAATTGTCGGCAAAGTTGTTCTTTCCTTTTCCTTCTTCTCTTTCTTCTTATTCTCTCTTTTTTCCTTCCTCTTTCATTCGTATTTCTCCTTTTTTCCTTTTTTCAAATAATCATTTTTTTTCTGCGTAGGTTGTCGGTTCAGCATTTAACCCAAAATTGGATAGGAGATTATGACCATTTCCATCAGTGGATGGATCAAATAATTCCATTGATATGAATGTTATATATCGGATCAATCTCCAACTATGCCTTTTTAACCCATCTCATATTGACACAGTGGTGGAAAGAGTACCCAGTTGTGCTTGGACTTCAAGCAGTTTAGCTTTAACCATTTCAATGTCTTCTCTTATCGATTAGTGGAAACTAAAAGTTCATTTCCCGATCAATTACGAAATGCTATAGTTCTTCCATATTCTCCATTTAGAAGTAATTCGTTGAGATCATGCACTTTACTATCGTGCAGCTGGTTGGATTCAACCATATTATTCAAATAAACAACTCGCACACACTCCCTTTCCGAAATAGATCAGTACACCGAGCACCACGCTTAGATTTATTAGATTTGTTCCTAAAATATTGGTATTCAACCCGAAACCTCCAGCAGGAGGCCAATAACCCAAGGAAAAGGAAAAATCAGTCCCATTTATCATATGCTCTCCCCTTATAGATAGGGCTATTAAAGTTTTACAGAATTCTTCTCTCACTCAACTCTATCTCCTGTTCCAGTTCCAGATAGGGATATTTCGGGGGACCTATTCAGTCCCAGGTCCCGTGTTTATAGGGGTAGTATAAAATACTTTGTTCGTTCCACTTCCTGTCACAAAAGTCAGGAATATTTCCGGCTAAACTAGGTATAGGGAGAGAACTGATCTTTATTCCTTGGATCAGCCCCTCCCCAAAAAGATCGACTGAACAAAGAAATTATGCAATAATAACGATAATGACAAGGGGTACAGATCTTTCAGCGATTACGGGATCAAACAAAGGGATTTGCAAATAGAAGTGCTAACGCTACAACTAGTCCATAAATAGTTAGAGCTTCCATAAAAGCTAAACTTAACAGTAAGGTACCTCGTATTTTACCCTCTGCTTCTGGTTGTCTCGCAATACCCTCTACGGCTTGGCCCGCAGCAGTGCCTTGACCAACACCAGGTCCGATAGAAGCGAGGCCTACAGCTAATCCAGCAGCAATAACGGAAGCAGCAGGAATCAAGGGATTCATGGTAATCTCCTCTTACTAAGGTTGAGAAATGGTTAATAGTGCGGCAATTTCATCTATTGACTGCTCACCAATAGTTCAATTATATAACAATTCAGCTGGAACGACTAAGAACTCGAGGTGTTCCTTATTCAAATATCAAAGTGATTATATCCTCGAAGGAGGAAAACTTTTTTTTTTTTTTTTTATGCGCTACCCCTATACAAATATTTCTTCTTATATCCAAAATAGACGCAGATTTTTATTCACTAAAGGAATGTAATGTACCGTCTCGATAAGTAATTCTATATCACATCCCTATATGAGATCTTAATCATTCGTATCACGTATACATGGATAGATATCTATTTATATATATATAAATAGATAGATTTGACCAATTAATGGAATTAGTAGTTCACTGATCATAATTCTTATTACTATGACCGAGCAATCGAATCTTCAATTGACCGGGTATACAGGTATAACAAGAATAAAAAGAACAGGGATATATATATATCATTGAAAGCGAAATCCTATAAAAAATTATACCAAAGAACATTCCGCATCACTTTCGCTCTTAACATACATCTTGAGTTATCTATAGGTTAGGGCGAGATTCGTAAAATCTTCTGTCCGATCGGAAAGTGATTTAATGATGACCCTCCATAGATTCACCTATATAAGCTGCGGCTAAAGTTGCAAAGATCAGAGCTTGAATAGCGCTTGTAAATAATCCCAGAAACATCACAGGTATAGGAACCACCAGAGGTACTAGAGAAACAAGAACAGCAACTACCAGTTCGTCAGCTAATATATTACCAAAAAGTCGAAAACTAAGTGATAAGGGTTTCGTGAAATCCTCTAATATATTGATCGGTAAAAGTACTGGGGTTGGTTGAATATATTTACCAAAATAACCTAACCCCTTTTTTGCAAGACCTGCATAGAAATATGCTACTGACGTGAGCAAAGCTAAAGCAACAGTAGTATTAATATCATTTGTAGGTGCAGCTAGCTCCCCATGAGGTAATTGGATTATTTTCCAGGGGAGAAGAGCACCTGACCAGTTAGAAACAAGAATAAATAAGAACATAGTTCCGATAAAAGGGACCCAGGGGCCATATTCTTCTTCCCCAATCTGAGTTCTGGTCAGGTCCCGGACAAATCCAAGGACATATTCAACAAAATTTTGACCACCAGTCGGAATGGTTTGTGGATCTCGAACAGCTATAGTAGCTGAACCTAATAAGACAGCAATTACAACCCAGGAAGTTATAAGCACCTGTGCATGAACTTTAAAACCCCCGATTTGCCAATAGAAATGTTGACCTACTTCCACACCGGATATCTCGTAGAAATGATTTAGTGTGTCAATAGAAGATTGTACAATATCCATATTACCCCTTACAAAGATTAACTTCAATAAGAAATGATTTTGGTTGAATGACCAATTTCTCAATTACCTCACTTTCATCAAAGATATTGGCCACGAAAAATGGAATGGTCATTTCAATAAGAATATTTATGGTGATTTTAATATATTCCCTGAGATTTGGGAATAGTAGCCGACCCAATAAATTCGCTCTTGCGAGACCTAGAAATAGTAGCCAACTCAGTCAATACCCAGATCCCGGGTTTTTAGAACGAGGAATTAACTTTTCATTGATTCACCTTTCATAGAGCTATAATGACCTTCGCAGATTGATGACGTTAATTTGTTCAAGATCAATCGGATTGAAGCTCTAGCATCATCATTGGCTGGAATTGGGATATCCGTGAGATCTGGATCACAATCCGTATCAACTAAGCAAATTGTCGGGATACCTAAAGTTATGCATTCCCCAATAGCAGTGGATTCTTCTTGTTGATCGGCAATTATTACGATATCGGGCAAACTTGTCATGTATTTAATCCCACCTAAATATTTCTGCAATTGAGCTAATTGTCTCTTGAGCATTGCTGCCTCTTTCTTTGGAAGTCGATTGGATTGTCCCGTATCTTGTTCTTTCTTCAAATCTTTGAACTTCCGGGGTCTCGTTCCTGTAGTGGACCAATTGGTTAACATACCACCAAGCCATTTTTTATTTACATAATGACATCGAGCTTTTATAGCAGCTGATGCTACTGAATCAGCTGCTTGATATTTCGTACCAACTATCGGGAATTGTTTTCCTTTACCTGCTGCATCGAACACTAAATCACAAGCTTCTGATAAAAAGCGAGCAGTTCGAGTCAGATTTATAATATGAATACCTCTGCGCTCTGTAAAAATGTAAGGCGCCATTCTGGGATTCCATTTCCTAGCTTGATGACCGAAATGAACTCCTGCTTCCATCATCTCTTCCAAATTGATGTTCCAATATCTCTTTGTCATTTCTCCCCCCCCCCCCTTTTTTTCTCTCGAAAGAACGAAATACCATGGGCTTAAACATGGAATTATTCCGACGGAATTGATTGCATTTCAGAGATCGCCTGTTCGTATCATATATGGTGCGAGTTATTCATTCTATCGAACTATTCATTTCATACTCTTATTATATGATCAATATAACAAGAAATTTGGTTATCAGCACTATTTCCGTCCGCATAATGGTTGTTCAATGTATTGTGAGAATTCCTCCTAATGGGGAAGGGAAAACAGATACTTTTTCATGATGAAAGAAAATATCTTTCACTTTGCCACTAAATATCTCATTATTTTCCGTTCTCGGATCAATTTCGTTCCGTTCCCCTGAATGGTAAATAGATTGTTTGAATCCGGTACCGGCAGGTACTATCCCCCCCAGAATGACATTTTCTTTCAAACCTTTCAACCAATCAATACGACCTTGGAGAGCAGCTCTGGCCAAGACCCGAGCAGTTTCTTGAAAACTCGCTTCTGATATAAAACTTTGAGTATCCAAAGATGCTCTTGTTGCTCCCAATAACATAGTTCGATAGTAGGTCGCCTCTTCCAGGGCCCGATCCATTCTTTGTGCTCGCGATAATTCGATTAGTTCCCCGGGTAAAAAAACATCAGCCATTCCATCTCCCGAAATTAACACTTTCGATGTCATTTGGCGTACAATAATCTCTATATGCTTATCAGAAATTTGCACTCCTTGGGATCGGTAAACCCTTTGAATCTGATTGACCAAATGAATTCTACTTTGTTCCATGGTTATCTTAGAACTGATGAACGACCCCCAGGGGCTCCCGAGAGATCTCGTCATATCTCTGTTCCAATCCTCAAAACTTTTTTCTAGATTCATCGATATTGAATTAATAGAACGAGCCTCTGACAATTGTTCAACCTTAGGAAGACCCTGAATTATATCACCAGATTTGAATCTTTCATATATCAATGTTATCAATGTATCTCCCTCGTTAATAATTTCTCCATAATGACCATGAACAGTTGCTCTTCGAGTAGCCAAATAGAGCTCAGCTAATCTAATTACTAAGGATTCCTCATGAACGGCTATAATTTGACCAGATCCGGGGAGTGGTTCATCCTCAGATATACGTACACTTTCACGAATCAATTGTCCAAGGCTAACTACTGGAAATGGGTTTTCGCAAAATTTAGATAAGGGAAAGCACCTATTTGAATTGAATAGATCAGAAATGATGTTCCTGCATGGACCAAAATTAGAAACTACCGTATTTTCGTCCATAAAATACCATTTTGGTACTCGGAGAGTATTTTCGGAATTGCCAAAAATAGGCTGTTCCTTTAATGAAATATTATAATACTTATTATAAGTTATCGAATGGGAAGACGGAGAACGGTTAGCAATACTATGTAAGTTACCCAAGAAACCCGACAATTCAATGATTTGCATCATGGAATCATCTTGAATTGATCTATTTACCATATCATAATGTTTAGATCCCTTGGATAAAACGATTCGGGAACAATCGGATGGTGACAGAACCATAAGAGATCCACCTTCTTCCCTTTCATTAGGTAATGCACGGATAGTCCCTTGATGCTGACTAAGTAATTGACTCTCCTCATTGGAAGAAATGGGATTAGCGTGATCCAATTTGTTATGAAACATAGATTTTGAACCTGCTGTATTCTTCCTTTTTCCCATATACAAGATGGGGTATTTCGCCAAGCTAATTTGAAGAAAATTTCTAACGATCCCATTTGTTCTTACTTCAGTAAGAGAGGCATAAGCCTCTTCCATAGAATCTTTTTGCTCCCAATCCAATACTAAATAAGTTCGAACCAATTGAATACTTATGTCATTAATTACTTGGATTCGTTCACCATCTCCATAGAGAAGAAAATTACCAACTCGAACTTGCAAGTTGTCCCCTTCCCTCAATAGATCTAGGGAAAGGGGTGCTGTTATATCTGGCCCATCAGGTATTCCATATTCCACGACGGGTCGGACCGGAACAAAAGGCTTTTCCTTAGGAGGTATGATCCATTGTAAATAGATCCAATTTTCAGATTGGAATTCATCAAAAAGAATCTTTCCCGGTGGTATCAAAGTGCCGTTGTGCCGAGATATTCCATGTATCTCCCCGGGAAAATAAATATCTCCGGGCAATATTCTCATTTCGATCTTTTTTTTAATTCTTACTATCCGAACTAATCCACCTACTTGGCTCTCAATATCGCAAGTGATTTGTGTACCTGCTCGAATAATACTATTGTTTTGTACCATTATAGACGAAGATTCATATAGGATATGCACTTCTTCGGGGATGAAAAGAAAGCGACCTCCTTTCATTTTATCTTTCGATCTGAATCCTCTTGCTCTTTGATCTCCGAGGTAATTCTCTTTATTGCCGATCGAATCGACCTTTATAGTCCCATATTTGATAATTCCTGAACTATTTATTCTGTATCGAGAGTCATCCAAAACAGCAAAAATGTCATTTCTCTGTGAAATACCATTTCTGGATATTTTAATAATAAGATTGGGACGAGATATTCCCTTATTTCCCCGTTCTTTATCGTATCGCAATGGGACGAAGAATCTATTTCTTTGCTTTTTCCCTGAAATATTGAAATTATCAGAATAAATGGTAGAATAGATAGAATCCCAATGCTCGTTGGATATGACCCGATCAATTTCTGAATAACTGGAGATTTGTTCTTCTTTTCCATAAAAGTTCGAGTCAACTGATTTGTGTTTCATTCGATCTTGATTCACCGAATAATCCGGAAGTAATTCATGTTTGGCAAGAGGAAGTTGAACATTTACTTGATCTTGATCCTTATGAAATGGAAAGGATACCGCGCTGGATCCGTGTATACCCCCCGATAATACCCATAAATGACTTGTCCTGAGTATGAGATGAACATTACCCTGTACATATTCAGGTGCATGACACACATTGGTACTCCAGTGCATTTCTCCCTCTAGGTTAGAATAGATATGTTTCCGAACTTTCTCTTTCGAAGGAGATGTTCTAGCATGAACTTCGGCAATAATTTGTTCCGATTCCACATATTGATTATTCTGAACCAAAAGCAAACTTTGTGGTGAAATAGTTAAGTCATGTACCTGATCTTGACCATCAAGAGTGATGGATAAGTTATTATGGCACATAAAAGCAGGATGCCCATGACGTGTACGCGTGGGATAAACCAAATTTTCATCGAATTCAATTTTTCCGTTGAAAGGAGCTCGTACATGTTCTGCAATATCACCTGTAAATACCCCACCGGTATGAAAAGTCCTTAGTGTTAGTTGAGTTCCTGGCTCTCCAATTGATTGGCCCGCAATGATGCCTACTGCTTCTCCTAATTCGATCAAGTTACCATGAGTAGGACTACGACCATAGCATAATCGGCAGATCCGAGATAGACTCTTGCAAGTCGAAGGGGTTCGTATATAGATTGGTTGTGCTCGAAGGGTTATTAATTGATGGGCAAGTCCAACCCCAATATCTTGATTACGCGTGGCAATGCATCTCATATCTATATATACATCGTCCGCTAACACGCGACCAATTAGTGTTTGTAGAACAATTCGATTCTTGATCCTCTCTCGACCTTGAATGAGATTGACAAAAATACCTTGGATAGTACCACAATCTGTTTTACGTACAACGATGTGTTGAACCACCTCAACAAGTCTACGCGTGAGGTATCCGGCATCCGATGTTCGTACAGCAGTATCCACAACCCCTTTACGAGCGCCATAACAGGAAATGATATATTCTGTTAAAGAAAGTCCTTCGCGGAAATTACTTTGAATGGGTAAATCAACGATTTGTCCTTGAGGATCTGACACTAATCCTCTCATACCTACTAATTGGTGAACCTGAGATGTACTTCCTCTGGATCCTGAGAATGACATCATATGTACTGGATTAAAAGGATCGGTCATCCTGAAATTAGGATTCATTTCTTGTCTCAAATATTCACTTGTAGCATACCATGTCTCAATTGATTGACGTAATTTTTCCACTGCATGTACATTCCCATAATGATGATGTTTTTCCGAAATAGAACCTTGTTGTTCCGCATCTTGGACGAGCCATCCCTTGGAAGGTGCTGTTAGAAGATCATCAATTCCTAATGAAATAGCCGCATCAGTAGCTCGTTGGAAACCTGAAGTCTTAAGTTGATCCGAAATATTTGATGTATATGTCATTCCGAAGTGATTTATTAATCTGCTAATAAGTTGTTTCATGGCAGTTTTATCCATCGCTTCATTATGAAAGAGCAATTTAGCCCGTTCTGCCATAGGGAAAAACCTCCGCATTTTCGTAAGCAAGATCCAACAATGGGTTCGAGCCAGTTATCCTAGGGCTTCCTCAATTTTGATTTCCGCATGAACGAGATGATTATGGGACTAAAAACATTATATTATGATAGCTGGTAGCGATTTATTCGGGTGTTCAGAAGCCCGAGAGAAGCCTTGTATGGCTTCTTCTATTTCTCGATCGAAACGAATACGACCAACAGTTGTCCGAATGTATATACTGAGTATTTCTCCTACTTCATTTTTTCCTATTCGGTAATGTTCATAAATTTCATGGAAGATACCCAAAGATTCATATTGAACCTCGATAGGGGCTTCTCGATCTACTGAGGTAATAATACGTAAACCTACCCCCCACCGAAGCCATAAAGGGCTGTCTAATTCAATTCGTTTTTGCCAATGAGCCCCGAGCGCATCATCATAACTATAAAAAGAAGGTTTTTTACAGGAAAAGATCTTATATTTAGAGTAATATGGGTGGTACCTATTTCCATAAATACCTTGATTATTTCCGACCGTTAATATATAAAGTCCAAGAAGCATATCTTGAGTTGGTACGGAAATGGGATCTCCAATAGCTGGAGACAATAGATTTGTATGAGAAAACATAAGTAAACGAGCTTCTGCTTGAGCCTCCAGAGATAAAGGTACATGAACAGCCATCTGATCCCCGTCGGAGTCCGCATTAAATCCCCCACAAACCAATGGATGTAAACGAATGGCACGCCCTTCTACTAAAATAGGTTGAAATGCTTGTATACCTAATCTGTGCAAGGTGGGTGCTCGATTTAACGATACAGGGTGTCCTTGCATAACTCCTTGAAGTACCTCCCATACAATGGGTTCTTTATCTCGAATTATACTTTTCGCAGCCCTTAAGTTGGGAGCAAAATGTCGTCTAATTAGACCACGAATTACAAATGCTTGAAAAAGCTCTATTGCTATCTCTCGGGGTAATCCACATTGATGTAATGGAAGGGAGGGGCCCACCACAATGACAGAACGACCTGAATAATCAACTCGTTTACCAAGTAAATTTTCACGAGATCTTCCTTCTTTGCCTTCGATTACATCTGAAAACGATTTATAAGGTCTATCATGACTGTCTCTCATTGGTTGTCCACGAATGCCATTATCTAGAAGTGCATCTACGGCTTCCTGGACCAATTTTTTTTGACAAATAACTAATCCCCCTGGCGTAGATCTACTTCTTGCTAATAGATCGGTAAGAGTATTATTCCGATAGATAACTCTCCGATAAAGTTCATTTGGATCTGAAGTGATCAGTTCACCTCCACCTAATTGAACGATTGGCCTCAGTTCAGGAGGAAGAACTGGCAATGGGCATAAAACCATCCATTCTGGTTCTATATCTGTTTGGAGGAAATGTTTAGCTAATTTCATGCGTCTAACCGAAAAATCCTTTCTTCTTTGAATTTTTCTATCTCCCCATCCATTTCCGGCCGATTTCTGTTTCCCCAATCTCTTCCATTCCATATATGAACGATCCATCAGAATTTGCAGATTCAGACCAGCTAGTTGTTCCCTGATAGCATCTCCTCCAGTAGCTATTTCTCTATGTCGAAATGCCCCAAAGCCCCGAGCAGAAAAATAATGAGGGATAATATCCCTCCAGGATTGAATTTCATATTTGAATGGACCCCGTGATCGTAATGAAGTTGGTTTGTTAGCTATGGGCCTAGCAATAAAAAGATTGAGATAGGTTATTTCCCCCCCCCTCGGAATCGGACGTGAAAGTTTTCTCTCATCCGGCTCAAGCAGCTGTACCGGAACGGAAAGTTCTTTGAAGAAGAACTCCTTTTGCTCCGGAAAAAGGACCAAATAGCTACTCTTTACTCAAGTTCCAAGTGGAATTTTTCCTCTACTCCTCTATCGTATTACGGCATAAAGATGGAATTATTGAGTAGTCTCCTTTCCCTCCAACGATACATTTCGGAAATACCTCCGATTCATTTGAATTTGAGACTCATGAGGGATTTACTTGTCTGTATCTCGTTCCATTTGATCCTTTAGGTCCTTGCTCTACTTCGATGGTTGCAATGCTATTTGAAGCATATATGCGATGAATAGACTCCTACAGCCATATCTGATTAAATTGGTCCGGAATACATTGATTCAGGGATGATCAAAATGAAAGAGAATGACTCTTGAATTCCATTATACGAAAGAAAAGAAGTGTTTTTCACGAAGTCTAATAGCAATTTAATATGGAATATATAAACCCTGGACCCATTCCTCTTTCTCAACATCTCTTCTAGATGCTTGTGATTCTGAGCTTCATACTATTTCTCCTGAGAGACATGTCAGAGCTAAAGGCATCCCAATGAGATTGAATAGGATGACAGTTCCTTATTCCGGATCTGCAGAATCGGAATTTGTGATCAAGTCGCACATCGCAATATACTGGGCCTTCTGATTCTTTGAGAGGTTTGGCTAATAGATTCGCAATATAACTGGGAAGGCGTTTTGAATACCATACGTGAACCACTGGACATGCCAGTTCGATGTATCCCATTCGATATCTTCGAATTCGAGAATCAACAAATTCAACTCCGCATTGTTCACAAAATTTTGAGTTTTCTTTTTCATTTCCGATCACTCGAGAATTTCCACAAGCACAAACTCCACTTTTGATAGGTCCAAAGATTCTTTCACAGAACGATCCATCTTTTTCTGGTTCATTGGTTTTATAATGTAAAGTATAGGGTTTAGTCACCTGTCCAACTATCCTTCCATTAGGTAAAATTCTCTTGGACCAAGCACAGATTTGTTCAGGAGAAGCTAATCCAATTCGAAGCTGTTGATGCTTATCCCGGTCGATCATAAAAGAAAGATTCTGATTCATTTTGATTAAACTTCCTTCCTATCTATCTGAAAGTCGTTTTCATATATAATAGCATGATCCAATTCTGGAGCTAAAGATCGTAGTTCTCGAACGAGCAATCGAAAAGATTCTGGAGCAGTACCAGGTCTAGGTATTGGTCCTCCAGTGATAATGGCACCAAGTACTTCATGACGAGCTCCAATATGGTCAGATTTAAGAGTAAGCATCTCTTGCAGAATATAAGCAACACCAAAACCTTCTAGAGCCCAAACTTCCATTTCTCCTACTCGTTGCCCTCCCCGTTTGGATTTTCCTCTAAGAGGTTGTTGTGTAACAAGTGCATAAGGTCCACTGGAACGTGCATGGATTTTATCATCAACCTGATGAATTAATTTCGGCATATAAGCTTTTCCTGTTGTAACAGGTTGTTCAAAAGTATCTCCTGTTCTTCCATCAATTAACCTATTTTTACCGGGATGATTAGGTTCAAATACCCATGGATTAGCTGTTCGCTCACTAGCTCCATAGAGCTCAGGAAACACTGGTTTTCTCGAAGCTTCTCGCTCGTATCTTTCGTCAAAAGGTGTTATTCTATAATGTCTGTTCATCAAGTTCCCTGCTAAACCGGGCAAACATTCAAAGATCTGTCCTACATTCATTCGTGAAAGTACCCCTAATGGGTTTAATACCATATCAACTGATGTTCCGTCTTGCAAATAAGGCATATCTTGTCTAGGCAAAATCTTCGAAATAATACCTTTATTACCATGCCTTCCGGCTACTTTATCGCCCACTTGTATTTTACGTTTCTGTAAGATATATACGTGGACCACTTCTGCATTATCACCAAAATTCTCTTCTTTATGGATCCATCTCACATCAATAACCCGGCCTCTTCCACCTATGGGTACTCTGAGACAACTTTCCCTTGCGGTAGACACTTGAATACCAAATATGGCTTGTAATAATCTTCCTTCCGGGGCACGCAATGATTCTTCTGCTGGTTGAGGTGTTAATTTACCCACTAGAACATCACCTGTTTCTACCCAAGATCCTAGCATTACAAGGCCATTTCCATCTAGATGACGGAGTAAATGAGCATCTAAATGAGGTATTTCTTTAGTGATTCTCTCAGGGCCCTGGCTTGTCATACAAGTTACAATTCCATATCTTTCGATATGAAAAGAGGTATAGATATCTTCATATACCAGACGTTCACTAATGAGTATTGCGTCTTCAAAATTGTATCCTTCCCATGGCATATGAGCTACTAATATGTTTTTTCCCAAAGAGAGTTCTCCCCCTACTGTAGCTGCACCGTCCGCCAGAATTTGTCCTTTCTTCACATATTCCCCTCGGCGAACCCTAGGTTTTTGATGCATACAAGTATTGTTATTAGAACGTTGATATGTAACCAATTCTGTTCCTACAGTGTCTCCATCAACCGATGAAGTGATTTTTCCAGCATCGATATACGTGATCCTTCCCCCTTGTGTGGCTATAGCTGCACTTCCTGAATCTGGAGCTGCTTGACCTTCTAATCCAGTTCCGACAATACATTTCTCAGGTTGGAAAAGTGGAACTGCTTGACGCTGCATATTCGAACCCATTAAAGCGCGATTCGCATCATTATGCTCGAGAAAAGGAATGAGGGAAACTCCAACGGAGAAATATTGGAAAGGAAAGATACTTCGAAAATGGATTTGTTCCCATGCAATAGCTAAGAATTCTTGTCGATATCGAGCTGGAGTAACTTGTTCCTCTCGAATCCCTTGATTTAACGCCAAATAATTTCCTGTGGCTATCCGATAGTATTCATCTTCTCCCGATGATAGATAAACCATATGTTCTTCTTCCGATCTCTCAGAGATTTTATGGAATGGACTTTGTAAAGAGCCGCAATGACCAATCCTTGCACGAATAGCTAATGATGCAACAAGTCCAGCATTCATTCCTTCGGACGTCTCAATCGGACAAATACGCCCATAATGACTAGGATGAATATCCCGTATTCGAGAACTAGCAGTTCGCCCCGTCAATCCTCCGGGACCCAAATAACTTAATTTTCGCCTATGAACTATTTCTGTCAATGGATTAGTTTGATCCAAAAATTGGGATAAGGGGTGTGAGCCGAAAAAATCCTGAAAAGTAGTTGTTAATGGAGTTGAAGTTACCAAGTTATTAGGAGTTGGTAAACATTTGCGCTTAGTTGCTCTGCGTATAGTTCTTCGAACTGCATTTTCCAAACGACCTAGAGCTAATCCGAATTGATTTTGTAATAAATCTGCTACAGAACGAATACGCCGATTTTTTAGATGATCCATATCATCAAGTGTACCCATTCCAAATTTAACTCTGATCGAGTAATCCACAGCAGCCAATACATCTTGCGGTAATGAAAAAATCTCGTTCTCGGGTATATCAAGATTCAGTTTTTGGTTCGGATTTCGTCGACCAATCTTCCCTAATTCACATCTTTGTTGGAGAAATTTTTTTCGTAATTCTTTACATAGAGACTCGGAAAAGACCAAATCGCCACTTACGCAATAGAGTTTCTTATAGAACTCCGAAATGGCATTTTTATTCGACCGAAGATATTCCTTTTGTTCTTGTCTCTCGGTCAGGAGAGATAAGAATATTTTTGGATAGCAAACATTGTCTAGAATCTCTCCGAGATTTGAACCCATAGCTGATAGTAGAATTGGAATAGATATTTTTCGTTTTTTGCTCACACGAGCCCATATCCTTGTTTTTCCGTCAATCTCTAATTTTGATCTTCCTCCCCAATCTGAAATTATAGTGCTGGTATATAGAGTGATTCCACTCTGGTCTGGTTCCGAACTGTAATAAATACCGGGACTTCGTAATATTTGATTGACCACGATTCTGGAAATTCCATTTACTACAAAGGTTCCTTGAGAGTTCATTAAGGGAAGATTTCCAATAAGTACAGTTTGTTTCTGTATCTTTCTACTATTCCTCTGAATCAATCTTGCTGGTACATATAATTCAGAGGAATATGTAAGGGACTGATATACAGCATTTCTCTCTTTGATCAGGGGTTCTGCTAATTCATATTTATTTCCAAATAGTTGAGATTCAATTTCTTGATCTGTATCCTCAATTTTCGGAAAATTCTGAAGTTCCTCGATTAAGCCTTGATCAATGAAACGACAGAATCCTTCGAATTGTATTTTCCCAAATTCAGGGATTGTAGACGTTCCCTTATTTTCATCTAATAGCATTGGAAGTTTCCCGTCCATAAAAAGAACCTATTTCGTTATTCCTTATTGATCCATAAGAATCAATCCGACGAAAATGTATATCTCGTTCGCTATATCCCGTGAAATTCTACCTATATCCAGATATACGTATAATTGAATAGAGGAAAGGTCCTTTGATACTCCCATTTACTTGAAACGGAGATATGAACAAATGGATCAAACCATTATTAAGTGTTAGAACAAGATTGATTTGAACACTTATCAAATGTTATAATGAGATTGAATAACGAAGAAAGGATCTGATATATTTCCTTGGTGGTTGACTTTAGCACCTGTTCAATGTTATAATGAGATTGAATGACGAAGAAAGGATATGATACATTTCCTTGGTGGTTGACTTTAGCACCTGTTCAATGTTATAATGAGATTGAATGAGAAATAGTATTTGATCTTTCTATTACATTTCCATAATGGTTCGGCGACATAGCCAAGTGGTAAGGCAGAGGACTGCAAATCCTTTATCCCCAGTTCAAATCCGGGTGTCGCCTGGTTAGGTGGAGAGAGCGAAAGAGAAGGAAGAGTTTGGATTTCCATTATATCACCTCTGGAGACAACTTAAGCTGCTCCATATTCCCAATGTGGCCCATCGCCTTTTGATCCTGTCATAAATAGACGAACCTGTGGGAATAAGGGAAGTTTATAGAAACTTGTTCCGAAGAACAAGTGAATCTATGGATCTCTCAGAGAGACTCGTCAACAACGTTTGGAATGGAAAGGATCTAATTTCGACTTTGCGTTATTGTGATTAGTTCCCTTATCATCAGTGATCGATAATGGAATAATTTTTTTGTAAATAGAGAACACAATTCGTATGGATATAGTCAGTATCGCTTGGGCTGCTCTAATGGTAGTTTTTACATTCTCCCTTTCACTCGTGGTATGGGGAAGAAGTGGACTCTAAGAATCTAATGCAATTCTCAATCAATCGTTTTGTTCCAAATCATTCAATAATAAAAATATCTTCGATTTCGTAAGGACCTAGGAATATTGAGTTCTTCCTATCCCGAAAATTTAATATTCGTTCTATAGAACGATTTTTTCTTCTTTTATAGAACTATTTTCCCTTTCTTTCCGCAAGGGATATGCATAATAGAATCAATTTCTTACCCTTTTCCTATGAGAAATTGGATTCTTCCTCAATCTCAAGTTTTGATGAACTAGTTCTTCTCTCAAATGAACCGAGAATCTCGTTCTCTCCAATCAATTTCTTTTCGAAATGAAAAGATCGATTGGGTTGATTTCGGATGTGCCTGTCCTATCCTCTTTTTGTGATATATCCAGGATCTTTATACTTAGGCTCATGTCAGACTCGGTCGGTTCTACCTATCCATGTTCTACAGAGAGGGCAGGAATCAAAACCAAAAACGTATGAATTAGTCTACATTTTCCTCAGATAATTTCAAATTGATCTAATTTGATACAGATCTGTTCTCGGATAAATATGGAGCATATTGAGCTATCTTAACCATAGATTCCTTTTCCATATGAATGATTTTTATCATGCCATTTCAAGTTCCATATTCACTATGCCCGCCCCATAGAAGTATATTAAACTTCGATCCAAAACGATATTTTTAAAGTACGTTCAGAATCAAATCTCTGCCCTGTATCTATTAGGTCTCTATTTTTAAAGGGCATATAGAAGTCTACCTATTGCGATTAGCCCTGTCTCTGCTACGGCACCAGGTCTTAATTCTATATATATATATATATATATTAGAGGGTATAGAATGTAGTATTTCTATCTAAAATAGAGAATTTTTCCCATAGGGACAAATGCTATTCAGATATATCCATAGATATAGATATATATGCAATGCGGAATAGGTAGTACGAAAGAAAGGGCTATATAACCCTTTCTTTCGTACTACCTATTCTCAGAATCAATTTCTACCCCGTGATAGAATTGATAAATACAACTTATCGCCTATTACTTATCATCTATTTAAGATTAAGGATTTGGATCCTTTCAATTTATCTAGTCATGAGTAAAAACTCAAATTCGGTATGAATCAATTGCTTTCACTGACTGTTTTTACGTAAATGATAAGTAGAAAAGCAGTAGGAACTGAAATGAACAGTACAATAGCGATAAATGCGAGAATATTTACTTCCGTGATCTTATCATTTTCACTTCGTTCTACAATAACTCGAGATTTGATCTCATAAAGATGATGAATCCCTTTTAAGGATCCATAAATGTGATTGATTGAATCCCTGGAGTATGAGATTGGACGAATAGAATCAATTTTAATAGCAAAATCTGATGGATCTAATGAATTACTCAATGGAAATGAGTATAACATAATATGATCCTTTATTCATACCGGATCCAGTAATTCGATTCCCAATCGATCATATTTGTCCCACTCAACTCATATAGTCACATTTATCGCCTTACTTATGCAATAAGATTTTGCCACTAATACAGATTCTATTGGACATAGGCCTAAGCGTTACAGATATGGTAGGGATATGAGGGAAGAATCACCCTGAACGGGTGAAGTTAATGATAATCCAAATTGCTATTCGGAAGACAGAAAAGTAGGATAAAGACCGATTCGATGAATAGTATTAAGAATCTCATATTCTGATCAATTTCCTATTTTGATAGAACCAATTGGGTAGGGAAAACCCTACATCATTAGAGAGAGTACATCTTTATCAGTACCCCGTATGTCCCAATATGAGATGTATATATGGAGAATCGATCCTACGGATCGAGGAAATGAACAAGGATGGATCGGACAGTTCTCCCGATTCGAGTAGGAGAGATGCCCAAAATTGCACTAATTCCCCATGACAAAGAAATGATAGTTCAAATTTTCTCCGGGGGGATAACCCATGACCCAGGAACTATAAAAACTATTTTGAATAGGAAGTCCAAGGATCATTCAATTCTTACATGAGAATTCTTAAAAATTGCAGTGTTCAAGGATCTATGATATGGCTGGTCATGAGAAAAAGATACTAGCGAGTGTGGAATAATAACAATATTAGACATGTCTTTTAGAATGAACAGGAAAGAGATGGAGGGGTGTATACTGGGTATCATCAGGAATGATCTAGAGGGACCGACCTCCACGAGATTATTACTTGGGAAGACTACCTCTGTGTTCCTCTCAGATCTCTCTATACTCTCACGAATATCTGTTCAGAGAATGAAATATTTCATGAGGTAAATAGGTGTTTGTGTTGTCACAAATCACCATGAGAATGAAATGTTCTTACCAAAATGGTTACAGAATTAGAGAATCCATTCTGGATTTGATGGATATCTATCCACATCTATATCTACATAGATGTCTATAGACATGGATGAATATGGTTTTTTTCTACCGCAAAATGCGTTTACCCCCATTCTTTTTTTATTCTTCTTCAGATGATTTAGAAGAGGAATTGATCAACTTATTGGATCGGGACTGACGGGACTCGAACCCGCAACTTCCGTCTTGACAGGACGGTACTCTGACCAATTGAACTACAATCCCAATAGGTGCACAGTACAGTACATTTACTATCAGATTCTTAATACAGATTAGATTAGTGCCAGATCAATGAAAGATCTGATCTTTCTCTTTCTCTTCCTTCTATTATCCCTTTTCCTTTCATTTAAAAAATACCCATTCGTTCTGTTCCATATCCATATAGATATATACACATATCTATATAACACATATCTATATAAAGATATAGACAGATCGGGGATTCAATAACCAGTTACCTTTCCATCAATATCGAAGATTGACATGAATATTTCATATCGATGATGGGTTGGTAAAGTTGGCATTGGGTCGAGCTGGATTTGAACCAGCGTAGGCATATTGCCAACGAATTTACAGTCCGTCCTCATTAACCACTCGGGCATCGACCCAGGAACAATGAATTGAAAGTGTTTGGAATACCAAATAAGTATTCCTGGAGAAAGATTCCCATAGTACCCCTAGGGGAAGTCGAATCCCCGCTGCCTCCTTGAAAGAGAGATGTCCTGGGCCACTAGACGATAGGGGCCTGCCTATCGTCATAATAGGCAAATTTCTGTGAAATTGTCAATAGTATGGCCCGAAGAATTTTTTCTATGCCAGTGGTTTTATATCATTATTGTATTGCTCGTTCGTGAACTCCCACATGTATTACGAAATAGATAATTATCACGAAATAGAGAATCCACCCGGTAAGGTTTTATAGATACCAACAGGAAATGGTCACAACCCCATTTGTGAATTCGATTTTCAAATTTGATTACTTCTTCGTGTTTGCGCAAGGCCACCTATACATTCCGTTGAACAACGATAGGTAATATTTAGGAGATGTTCCTTCTACCAATATTGCGTTCTTCATATAAGATAAGGACCCCCCGACTAATTTGCGGAATCGAAGAATATTCATATTGGTTCTGAGAAAAAAAAAGTAAGTGAATCTGACCCATTAAGTTAGGGATGTATCAGCTACTCTGATACCGAGATTTGATGGAGATTATGAAAGTGGATCTTTTCGTTGAATTATCCAAAATTGATCGATATTATCGATCGAACTCGCTTATTCAGCTATCGAATGTTTCGTCGAATTAATCGTTATTATCTTCTCTCCCCGGAAAGGGATGAATATGGGAGTGTATTCTGAATCACAGACAAAATGGAATTCCCTTTCTCTTTAACTCTAGGAATAGGTTGATCCATATGTATATAATAGAATCTATATACGAATGTTGAATTCTATCTCGATATATCAAACATTCCCATATTAACGATTTCCCTTTGCTTATTCCACCAATGAGAAATAGATCGAAATTAAGATATAGAGAGAAGAGAAAGAAAAAAAAAAAAGAAAGGAACTTTGAACTTTTCTATTACAATGGTAAAATAGATAAGTATCCTTTTTCTCCTCGAAGAGAAGGAAAAGGACAAATCTTAGGAATTATTTCCTTTCGTTCTATGGGTTAGAAAAGCATTTACTCCTTCTTGTTCTTGTAAATTCATTCGTATCGGACGAAGATATAGCAATAAGAATATACATAAAGATTGATGGGATCGATAGAAATACTCTTATTGATTTTTCCATAAGATCTTGGAGAGGGTTAAAGAATGAATAATAAATTCAATATTTCAAATATTGAATGGAATAGAGATTGAGAATAGAATCTGATAAAGAACTGAGGGGAAAAGAAAAGCTCACCTGCCTCCGTTATTTCATTGATGTTACTTGATTATTCGAAGATCAGATAGGAACTTAATATGAAAAACTTGGAATCGAGCTATCATGCATTTACCTATATTGGATTGGTTTGGTTCAATGAAAGTGAAATATGTGTGCCAACAAGAAATCTTCGGAACCGAATCTTTTGGGAGGGATGATGGATAATCTGTTGTCCGTAGATGATCAAACCATCGTATACCTTTTGATGATATAGGGTGCTCGGAAATGGTCGAAATAGTTCAATAGGAGGATCACTATGACTGTAGCTCTTGGAAAGTCTTCCAAAGAAGAAAAAAATTTATTTGATATTGCGGATGACTGGCTACGTAGGGACCGTTTCGTTTTTGTGGGTTGGTCTGGTCTATTGCTCTTTCCTTGTGCCTATTTTGCCCTAGGTGGATGGTTCACGGGTACAACCTTTGTAACTTCATGGTATACTCATGGATTGGCCAGTTCTTATTTGGAGGGCTGTAATTTTTTGACCGCCGCAGTTTCTACTCCTGCTAATAGTTTAGCACATTCCCTGCTGCTATTATGGGGTCCTGAAGCACAAGGAGATTTTACTCGTTGGTGTCAATTAGGTGGTCTATGGACTTTCGTTGCTTTTCATGGTGGTTTTGGTCTAATAGGCTTCATGCTACGCCAATTCGAACTTGCTCGATCTGTACAATTGCGACCTTATAATGCAATTGCATTCTCTGCTCCAATTGCTGTTTTTGTTTCCGTATTCCTGATCTATCCATTGGGCCAGTCTGGTTGGTTTTTTGCACCTAGTTTTGGCGTAGCAGCTATCTTTCGATTTATCCTCTTCTTTCAAGGGTTTCATAATTGGACCTTGAACCCATTTCATATGATGGGAGTTGCCGGAGTATTGGGTGCTGCTCTTCTATGTGCTATTCATGGTGCTACTGTGGAAAATACTTTATTTGAAGATGGTGATGGTGCAAATACGTTCCGTGCTTTTAACCCAACTCAAGCTGAAGAGACCTATTCCATGGTCACCGCTAACCGCTTCTGGTCTCAAATCTTTGGAGTTGCTTTTTCCAATAAACGTTGGTTACATTTCTTTATGTTATTTGTGCCAGTGACCGGTTTATGGATGAGTGCCATTGGAGTAGTTGGTCTAGCTCTAAACTTACGTGCCTATGACTTTGTTTCCCAGGAGATCCGTGCAGCAGAAGATCCTGAATTTGAGACTTTCTATACAAAAAATATCCTCTTAAACGAAGGTATTCGTGCTTGGATGGCGGCTCAGGATCAGCCTCATGAAAACCTTATATTCCCTGAGGAGGTTCTACCCCGTGGAAACGCTCTTTAATGGAACTCTAGCTTTAGCTGGTCGTGACCAAGAAACCACCGGTTTCGCTTGGTGGGCCGGTAATGCTCGACTTATCAATTTGTCTGGTAAATTACTTGGGGCCCACGTAGCCCATGCCGGATTAATTGTATTCTGGGCTGGAGCAATGAACTTATTTGAAGTGGCTCATTTCGTACCGGAAAAGCCTATGTATGAACAAGGATTGATTTTACTTCCCCATCTAGCTACTCTAGGATGGGGAGTAGGTCCTGGTGGGGAAGTCGTGGACACTTTTCCATATTTTGTATCTGGGGTACTTCACTTGATTTCCTCTGCAGTTCTAGGTTTCGGTGGTATTTACCATGCACTTATAGGACCCGAAACTCTTGAGGAATCCCTTCCATTTTTTGGTTATGTATGGAAAGATAGAAGCAAAATGACCACAATTTTAGGTATTCACCTAATCTTGCTAGGTGTTGGTGCTTTTCTTCTAGTGCTCAAGGCTTTGTATTTTGGAGGTGTATATGATACCTGGGCTCCTGGTGGTGGGGATGTAAGAAAAATTACGAACCTGACTCTTAGCCCAAGTGTTATATTTGGTTATTTACTCGAGTCCCCCTTTGGGGGAGAGGGATGGATTGTTAGTGTGGACAATCTAGAAGATATAATTGGGGGACATGTATGGTTAGGTTCTATTTGTATCTTCGGGGGTATCTGGCATATCTTAACCAAACCTTTTGCATGGGCCCGTCGTGCGTTTGTATGGTCTGGAGAAGCTTACTTGTCTTATAGCTTAGGGGCTCTCTCTGTCTTTGGTTTCATTGCTTGTTGTTTTGTTTGGTTCAACAATACAGCTTATCCCAGTGAATTCTATGGGCCTACCGGCCCAGAAGCCTCTCAAGCTCAAGCGTTCACTTTTCTAGTTAGAGACCAACGTCTTGGAGCTAATGTGGGGTCCGCCCAGGGACCTACCGGTTTAGGTAAATACCTTATGCGTTCTCCTACCGGAGAGATTATCTTCGGAGGAGAAACAATGCGCTTTTGGGATCTTCGTGCTCCCTGGTTGGAACCTCTAAGGGGTCCTAATGGTTTGGACCTGAGTAGGCTGAAAAAAGACATACAGCCTTGGCAAGAACGACGTTCGGCGGAATATATGACTCATGCTCCTTTGGGTTCTTTGAATTCCGTGGGTGGTGTAGCTACCGAGATTAATGCGGTAAATTATGTATCTCCCCGAAGTTGGTTGGCTACCTCTCATTTTGTTTTAGGATTTTTCTTTTTCGTGGGCCATTTGTGGCATGCGGGAAGGGCTCGTGCAGCTGCAGCAGGATTCGAGAAAGGAATTGATCGTGATTTCGAACCTGTCCTTTCCATGAACCCTCTTAACTAGAACAAGAGATTAAATTGATGAAAGAGAGAGATCGATTCAATTTCATTGCATCTCCCAATCGGTATAGGGGTATCATTAAATACTCCCCTTCCAACTTGACCTTGTAGCTCGGCTATATTCAGCCGAGCTATTCTCTTTTTGGTATGGGCCAGGCCGATAAGTTGAATTGTTCAACAAACAAAAGGAGAGAGAGGGATTCGAACCCTCGATAGTTTTTTGTAACCATACCGGTTTTCAAGACCGGAGCCATGAACCACTCGGCCATCTCTCCCGGGGATAATTTTTATTTTACTCCCCCAGGGAATATCTGCCTATATGGTTTATACCATGACCGTATATGCATAGATTGATGCATGTATATGACATATACCTATACCTATATATGACATAGGATTCTTTATCATGATCATCTGGAAAAAGAATTTCCCTCCTCCTTCACGCCCGAATAAGAATTCGATGGCCATGGTGCATTTGGGGAAAATTTCGCCGGATGGGGATCGGATGGTATAGTCCATTTCACCCGTCGGAAGCTTGTGGGGTCACAAACATGACTATTGCTTTCCAATTGGCCGTGTTTGCATTAATTGCTATTTCATTCCTCCTAGTGATTGGTGTACCTGTCGTACTTGCCTCTCCTGATGGTTGGTCAAGTAACAAAAATGTTATATTTTCGGGTGCATCATTATGGATTGGATTAGTCTTTTTGGTAGGTATCCTTAATTCTTTCATATCTTAAATTGGAAATGTTTCGGGTTAGAATTTCCTCCCCACTCAGATGGCATTCTAGTTCTGAAGGGCATTTGGTATAAGTTCCAAGAAACAAAATAAAAGTGTTCGAGGGAGGGGTTCTTTCGCTATAATGTAACATTATTACATAAATGGTATCTAAACATATACAAATGAGATATCTATCTATATCTATAGATATGTTCATATCTATAGATATATAGATATATCTATATAGAAACATATATGTTATATATATGTGTATATCGGAATGACTAAGAGCGGGTATGGTTGAGTGGTAAAATTTCTCCTTGCCAAGGAGAAGATGCGGGTTCGATTCCCGCTACCCGCCCATTCAAAGGAATGGAATAGGATAATTAATAACTCGTGTAGTGTTCATATATTTATCCTACTTCTCATTCCATTCTTAAATGAGAGGATAATATTTTCCAGACTGTAAATATTCTTTCTGTTCTGGCGGAGACGGGATTTGAACCCGTGACCTCAAGGTTATGAGCCTTGCGAGCTACCAAACTGCTCTACCCCGCACTATCCTTTGATAGGATAATCTAAAATTGACATACCAAACAAGCATTGGACATGCCATCCCCCTATAAGGATAGGGGGACTTTTCTTTCTATTCTCACTTTCTATTCTCATAAGAATATTCAAGAGAATATTTTCTCTTCCTACCAACTCGATTTTTTCATCCCGGGCAACAAACATGCGTGGGTCATCTCACGAAGTACATGTCCGGATAGACCGAAGTCCCGATAGTTGGCTCTGGATCTCCCAGTCAGAAAACAACGTCGATGAAGACGTGTAGGTGTACTATTACGTGGTGAGGATTGCAATTTTCTATGAATTTCCCATTTGTCATCTAATGATGAAACTTCGCTTATCTCTCTTTCCAAAGATTGACGAATCGAATGATATTTCTGTTCCAATACTTGTCTCTTTTTCTCTCTTTGAATGAGACTTTTTCTTGCCATAAAGGTTCAGTCGATACTATTACCAATGATGTAGGTCAGATTTGAGATGGAGAAATATTACGTTGATCTCTCCTTCTCTGTGGATATATTCTTGTCATTGATATGATCAAATCCCATTTTTTTGATAAAGGAGAATTAACCGAATTTGCCTGATGTAGAGGCGATTAAGAAAGCTGCATAAGTGAATATATAACCTACGGAAAAGTGAGCTAATCCAACTAATCGTGCTTGGACAATGGAAAGAGCTACTGGCTTATCCCTCCATCGAACTGAATTAGCCAAGGGTGTGCGTTCATGAGCCCATGCTAGGGTTTCGATCAGTTCCTGCCAATATCCACGCCAGGAGATCAGAAACATAAATCCAGTAGCCCAAACAAGATGCCCAAATAAGAACATCCACGCCCAGACAGATAAACTGTTCATACCAAAAGGATTGTATCCATTAATAAGTTGTGAAGAGTTCAACCAGAGATAATCTCTTAACCATCCCATTAAATAAGTGGAAGACTCATTAAATTGCGCTACATTACCCTGCCATAAAGTGATATGCTTCCAATGCCAATAGAAAGTAACCCATCCAATGGTATTCAACATCCAAAAAACTGCCAAATAAAAAGCATCCCAGGCCGAAATATCACAAGTGCCGCCTCGTCCCGGGCCATCGCAAGGGAAACTATAACCGAAATCTTTCTTATCTGGCATTAGCTTAGAACCACGCGCATCTAAAGCACCTTTTACTAAGATCAACGTAGTTGTATGCAACCCCAGAGCAATAGCATGATGAACCAAAAAGTCCCCAGGACCGATTGTTAAGAATAGTGAATTACTATTATCATTAATAGCATTCAACCAACCAGGTAACCATATGCTTTGACCAGCGTTGAATGCTGGACTATTTGTTGAAGATAAAAGTACATCAAACCCATACAAGGCCTTACCATGAGCAGATTGTATCCATTGAGCAAATATGGGCTCGATCAAGATTTGTTTTTCTGGAGTACCAAAAGCAAGCATAACATCGTTATGAACATAGAGTCCCAGGGTATGGAAACCTAGGAATAAACTAGCCCAACTCAGATGAGATATTATAGCCTCCTTATGCTCCAACATTCTTGCCAATACATTATCCCTATTCTGTTCCGGATTGTAATCCCTAATGAAGAATATAGCTCCATGAGCAAAGGCCCCTGTCATAATGAACCCGGCAATGTATTGATGATGAGTATATAACGCAGCTTGGGTAGTAAAGTCTTGTGCTATGAATGCATAAGCAGGTAAAGAATACATGTGTTGAGCTACCAAGGAAGTGATGACTCCCAAAGAGGCTAGAGCAAGACCTAATTGAAAGTGAAGAGAATTGTTGATTGTGTTATAAAGACCCTTATGTCCACGCCCCAATAGGCCTCCTGGAGGAATATGTGCTTCTAAAATATCCTTTATACTATGCCCGATCCCAAAGTTAGTTCTATACATATGACCAGCAATGAAAAAAACAAATGCAATAGCTAAATGATGATGAGCGATATCAGTCAGCCATAAACTTTGGGTTTGCGGATGGAATCCTCCGAGAAGAGTTAAAATAGCAGTTCCCGCTCCTTGAGAGGTACCGAATAAGTGACTACTGGAATCAGGATTTTGAGCATAAAGATTCCACTGACCTGTAAAAAGCGGTCCTAGACCCCGGGGATACGGTAATACATCTAAGAAATTATCCCATCTGACGTGCTCCCCCCTTGATTCAGGAATAGCGACATGAACCAAATGCCCTGTCCAAGCCAAAGAACTTACTCCAAAGAGTCCTGACAAATGATGATCGAGACGAGATTCAGCATTTTTGAACCATGAAACACTTGGCTTCCATTTAGGTTGTAAATGAAACCTACCCGCTATTAGAGAGATGGCAGAAAGAAATAGCAAGAAAAGAGCTCCAGTATAAAGATCTTCATTAGTGCGCAAGCCAATTGTATACCACCACTGATAAACACCAGAATGAGCAATATTAACCGGGCCGGGAGCACCTCCTCGGGTGAAGGCTTCTACAGCCGGTTGACCAAAATGAAGATCCCAAATTGCATGAGCAATAGGTCTTACATGTAAGGGGTCGCGTACCCATGCTTCGAAATTGCCTTGCCAAGCCACGTGGAATAAATTACCAGAGGTCCACAGAAAGATTATTGCTAACTGACCAAAGTGAGAAGCAAAAATCTTCTGATAAAGGCGTTCTTCAGTAATATCATCATGACTCTCGAAGTCATGTGCGGTAGCAATACCAAACCAAATACGACGAGTAGTTGGGTCCTGGGCTAAGCCTTGGCTGAATTTCGGAAATCTTGATGCCATAATGCTTTTCAAATCCTCCTAGCCATTATCCTACTGCAAGAATTCTTGCTAGGAAGAACGCCCATGTTGTGGCGATTCCACCCAGAAGGTAATGAGCCACTCCTACAGCACGTCCTTGCACAATGCTCAAGGCTCTGGGCTGGATAACAGGAGCAACTTCTAATTTGTTATGAGCCCAAACGATAGATTCGATGAGTTCTTGCCAATACCCACGGCCACTAAATAGGAACATTAAACTAAAGGCCCAAACAAAATGAGCACCTAAAAAGAGAAGACCATAGGCAGATAATGAAGAACCATAAGATTGGATCACTTGAGAGGCTTGTGCCCATAGAAAGTCACGAAGCCACCCGTTAATGGTAATGGAACTCTGTGCAAAGTTTCCTCCCGTGATATGAGTTACCATTCCCTGATCACTTATACTACCCCAAACATCGGACTGCATTTTCCAACTGAAGTGGAATATCACTACCGAAATCGCATTGTACATCCAGAATAAACCTAGGAAAACATGATCCCAGGCGGATACCTGACATGTCCCTCCTCTTCCAGGTCCATCGCAAGGAAAACGAAAACCAAGATTCGCTTTATCAGGTATTAAACGAGAGCTACGGGCAAATAAAACGCCTTTAAGTAAAATTAATACAGTCACATGGATAGTAAATGCATGAATGTGGTGTACCAAAAAATCCGCGGTTCCTAATGGAATTGGTAACAAAGCCACTTTGCCGCCTACTGCTACTAGATCACCACCTCCCCAAGTTAAGCTGGTGCTCGCTGTTGCATCAGGAGCTGTTGAACCCGGTGCTAAAGCATGAGTGTTTTGTACCCATTGAGCAAAGATAGGTTGTAATTGTATAGCAGTATCCGAAAACATATCTTGAGGACGCCCTAAAGCGCTCATAGTATCATTATGAATATACAGACCAAAACTATGGAAACCTAGGAATATGCATGCCCAGTTGAGGTGTGATACAATCGCATCACGATGTCTAAGAACACGATCTAATAGATTGTTGTATTGAGTAGTTGGATCATAGTCTCTTACCATAAAAATGGCTGCATGTGCAGCGGCGCCAACTATGAGAAATCCGCCGATCCACATGTGATGTGTGAACAGAGAGAGTTGGGTGCCATAGTCAATAGCTAAGTATGGATAGGGAGGCATAGAATACATATGGTGAGCTACGACAATAGTCAGAGAGCCCAACATAGCTAGGTTAAGAGCTAATTGAGCATGCCATGAGGTGGTCAAGATCTCGTAAAGACCTTTATGACCCTCACCCGTAAATGGACCTTTATGAGTCTCCAAAATTTCTTTAAGGCTATGGCCAATGCCCCAATTGGTCCTATACATATGACCGGCTATCAGGAAAAGAATTGCAATAGCCAAATGATGATGTGCAGTATCGGTCAGCCACAGACCCCCCGTGACTGGATTTAGTCCTCCACGAAAAGTTAGAAATTCTGAATATTCCGACCAATTTAGGGTAAAAAGTGGGGTTAATCCCTCAGCAAAACTAGGATAAAGTTGAGCTAAAAGATCGCGATTCGAAATAAATTCATGGGGAAGAGGTATCTCTTTAGGATCCACTCCAGCATCTAGGAGTTGGTTAATAGGTAAAGAGACGTGTACTTGGTGTCCTGCCCAAGATAGAGACCCAAGTCCTAGTAACCCCGCTAAATGGTGGTTCAACATGGATTCTACATCTTGGAACCAAGCCAATTTTGGAGCAGCTTTGTGATAATGGAACCAACCAGCAAAAAGCATTAACGCTGCAAAGATCAATGCACCAATTGCAGTGCAGTAAAGTTGTAATTCACTAGTTATTCCAGATGCTCGCCAAATTTGAAACAAACCAGAGGTTATTTGTATCCCTCGAGAACCTCCACCTACATCCCCATTCAGTATTTCTTGACCTACTATTGGCCAAACTACCTGAGCACTGGGTTTTATGTGAGTAGGATCACTCAGCCATGCTTCATAATTGGAGAAACGAGCGCCATGAAAGTACATCCCACTTAGCCAAATCAAGATGATGGCTAGTTGACCGAAATGAGCACTAAAGACTTTGCGGGAGATCTCTTCCAAATCATTGGTATGGCTACCAAAATCGTGAGCATCAGCATGTAGATTCCAGATCCAAGTAGTAGTATTAGGGCCTTTAGCTAGTGTCCTTGAAAAATGCCCAGGTTTGGCCCATTTTTCAAAAGAGGTTTTTATAGGATCCCTTTCCACCACAATCTTTACTTCTGGTTCCGGTGAACGAATAATCATTGAGTTCTCCTCTTTCCGGACGAGACATAAGAAGAAACCCGCCAACAGTAATTAGTGAACTTCTGATAGATATATGTTTTCAACCCGTTCTTCTCTTTCTTTTCCAGTTCATGACCGGAGCGACTATGATACGGAGTCAATCTGGGGCAGGTGTTCAAATTTATTATGACATATCCCTGAGGTGCTCAATGGACCATTGCAATTCAGGAAAAATATTTCCTCGTGTGATGTAAAAAGTATTTCTCGGTGCAATGATCATTATTATATGGATATCTATATCTAGATATATCTATATCTAGATATAGATATCCACACAGATACCCACATATGTCATATCATATATCACATGTCATTATGGATCACAATGACTTTAAATTCTTCATGGATCATTGAAGAGACATCTCTGAATTTCACCTTATTCAATAGATCTATTTCATTAACGATCCATAAAAGGTATTATTTGCGATATTGTCGATCTATTCCCATGAATAGATGCCGAAATAGGATCAAATTAAAAAGAGTATTACGAAATCATTCCATTGATCTCCCCCGGAGAATCAATATTTGGTAATTTAAAAAAAGGATTAGGAATAGAGATTCTCATTCGCCAAGGCGTCCTGTAATCTTTAACCAATTTTGTGCTTCAATGTAATTGCCTGGAGCAAGCGCTATGGCTTGTTTCCAATACTCAGCAGCTCGATCGGACCAAGCCTCCGCAGTTTCAGGATCTCCCTGTCGAATGGCCTGTTCTCCCCGGTCGAGATAGGTCAACTTGGAAAAGTTTCCTTCCCTTAGAACCGTACTTGAGAGTTTCCTACCTCATACGGCTCAATCAACTATTATTTGTATTTGGTCCTCCACTCAAAATTCAAAATATATCATTGAAGAGAATTCATTGCAAATAGGTTCCATTTGATTAGGTCAATTGAAGGACCAAAAAGGGTCAATGACATGAGTTTTAACTTCACTTTTGATCGAATTTTATCTTTTCTCCCACCCTCAGAAAGAGAAAGTAGAGAAACAAAGATCTCTACTTCAAATCATCCAAATAGAGGTCTTTTTGAGAGGTAACTATCTCAATTTTGCATAGAAATTTTGAGAAGTACTTCCCATCTGGAATTGATGGGGAAGTGCCTTCTTCTATCTTTAGGATCTGATCCTACACCGCTGCTCGATAGCTTAGTAGATAAACTCTATTGCATAAGTTGATCCCTGACTTTTGTGAGTGAGCAGATCTCATTGTATCAGCCCGAATTTTCAATAATTGATCTTTACGGTGCTTCCCCCATCAATCGAATTCATTCTTTTATCCATGGAGTATATAGGCTCTGCTTATCCATTCATATTTGGGCTCCTATGAAGGATGGTCTTTTTATTACAGCTGATAAGAAACCGTTATTTCGGACGGCGCATATGTAGAAAGCCTTTTTCTTTGTCCTTCCCCATAGCAGTTCCTAACTGATCTATTCCATAGCACAGATAGCCGCACGTAATGACAGATCACGGCCATATTATTAAAAGCTTGTGGTAGGGATGGGTTTCGTTTCAATGCCTGGAAATAATATTCCAAAGCCTCGGTATGCTCTCCGTTACTCATGTGGATAAGACCTATATTATACAGTATATAACTTCGATCATAAGGGTCAATTTCCGGTCGCATAGCTTCATAATAATTTTGTAAAGCTTCCGCATATTCTCCTTCGGATTGAGCTGACATCCGTTACGGTCGTTCATTCAATTGAAATGATCTCCGTTCCAAAACCGTACGTGAGATTCTCACCTCATACGGCTCCTCCTTTATAGTACATAATAAGGGGAATAACCCGTAGAATTGAAAAAAGATTATTACCCAACATTTTGAACTAACAGGGGCTAGTGTCTTTCCAATGAGTCTCTAGCCATCCTTATCGCAGAGATTCTTTCCTGAGCACTGAGGATCTTAGTGCTAAAAATGGAAACTCTAACAATTCATTTGTCCTTAACGCCCTGTATTTTCTAGGAATTAGCCACTTCAACGATCTACGATGGTTATATCATATGGATACCCGAGGTACAAACGAGATGGATGTTTGTTGTCCCAACCATTCTTATTAGCCCCCATAAAAGGGATAATGCGTATGAACTATAACGAAGCTTTTGTGTTGTTGATTTCCACATGTAGTGCTTTTCCCCTATGCATGCCTATTAGATAGACTCGACCATACAAAGCCTATTCCATAGGTGTAACCTTTCGCTCGATACTGGGATCTCTAGGAGATCAGGGCATCCAAGGTTGCATCAACCGGGGATACACGACAGAAGGAATTGTTTCATCTCCAAAACTCACCTTCACTAAGCGTAAGTTTTCTTTGACTCAATATTATTTTATTTCCGAATCCCGTCTCCCCCCCCCCCCGAGAGGGAAAGAACGGAAAAAAGATCGAATCACACCATCTCTGTAATAGGTAAATGCCTCTTTTTCCCCTGGAGCTGTGGGGATTATTCGCAATAGGATATCCGCTACAATTGTGAAGGTCTTATCAGTAAAATTGTCATTTCTCTGAGATCTAGGCATAGTCAGTTATAGATTTGATAATTCTTCTCATTCCCTTTTTCCGGAAATGATCCCATGAACAAAAGGATTTTCCGGTGCACAATACCATAGAAATCGATTTTCTTACGATCGGAAATATGTGAACATTCCAATTGATTCTTCTATCTAATAATAGATAGACTAATAATAGATAGATGGGGAATGCTCGGAACAATTTGATGTTCATTAGTAATATCGACCAATAAGCAATAGAAAAAGATTCCTATTCAAGGAACTGTTTCTACATATTCCGTGAACTCGATAAGTTATCATTTTCATTTGGTCGTGATCCGAACGAAAGAAATAATAAAGAAGTGAAATGATCATTGCATAATGAGAATCAAATGACCATCAATTATATGTGCATATATTTATAATATGATCATCATGAGACAATTTATACAATAAATTGTTGTCGAAGAATTCTTCCTAATTATTCCATAATTGATACCAGACAATCATTTTGTAATTGATATATGATCATGATATGGAATGGATTAGTAATCCATTCCAATTTCTCAATTGGATCGGGAATATCAATTCAAATAGGATGAGATCATCGGATCAACAAGGATGAAGATTTCCTAAAAGAAGAGGAAGTGCTGGAAAATTTTTGTCCCTTCTGGGGATTGAATAAGTATTTTTACCTTCGCAAAAGGATTCAGAACTGATCGTATCCGAAGAATAAGAATTACTAAGGGACTTGCTATCCATCAATTCCGTGGATTAGAATCGGAAGATCTCGTAGGAAAGATGGCCGAGCGGTTCAAGGCGTAGCACTGGAACTGCTATGTAGACTTTTGTTTACCGAGGGTTCGAATCCCTCTCTTTCCGCACCTTAACTTTCTTATTATTCCCCATCGTTCTGTTCTCCCAATAGATCGAATCCCAAGGGGATGATCTTATCATTCTGAGATCAATCCCCTCCTATTTCGTGATATAGGGAAATAGAATAAACGTCGATTCGTGATATGAGAAAGTAAAAGAACATTGGGAAAAAGCGGACGATAAATGAAAGTATCATTAATGATCATATCGTATAATAGCGTACGGGGGGATGAACAAAGATAAGTCGAATCCCAAGAATCGAACAATTCTATCTACTCGTCTCCTTAAAGAAAAAAGAGAGAAACATAATTGTCTAGATGTACAAGAACCTCTCTTTTTCATTCTCAATTCAAGCTTGACGGGAATAATATTCTACAACCAGCAATTCATTGATCTTTAAACTGATCCATTTACTATCTATTATTTGATTGACTAATCCTTTATATTGTGACGAATGAAGAGTCAAATGATTCGGCATTTGATCCTTCTGGGATAAATCGAGATTTTTCCCGATCATAGCTCTCGATCTCCGTTGATCTCTTATAGTAATAACATCTCGGGGTTTGCAACGATAACTTGGTATATCTACCACACGATCATTGACCAGGATATGTCTATGATTAACCAATTGTCTGGCTCCAGGAATGGTAAGAGCCATACCCAATCGAAAAATAATATTATCCAAACGCATTTCAAGTAATTGCAATAGGATCTGGCCCGTTGATCCTTTGGCTCTTCCAGCAATACGAACATATTTAAGTAATTGTCGCTCTGTCAGTCCATAATGGAAACGCAATTTTTGTTTTTCTTCCGGACGGATACGATATTGAGATATTTTTCTAGAAGAAGATTGATTGGTAGGATCATTCCTGGATTTCGGTCTTTTATTAGTCAGCCCTGGTAAAGTTCTTAGACGACGTATTATTTTTAAACGAGGTCCTCGATAACGGGACATAAGAACTCCTTCTTTTACGAAATGAACAAATAGTACTGGAAAGAAGAATAGTATGAATCGTATAAACATCAAAATGGAGAACAAAGATCTCTTGAAAAATTGGTTTGGAGAGATCTAAATAGATCTGCTCCATTCAATAACCCATTCCGTTTCTAGTTGAAAGTGATCATGGCATAGCGGACCCGTGAACCAACGATCGGAAGAAAGAGGAATCTTCCTCATATTCCTTGATCCTAACAAAACATTATAGATCATGAGGAGGAATGAAGGGAATAACAAAGAGCCGGCTATCGGAATCGAACCGATGACCATCGCATTACAAGTGCGATGCTCTAACCTCTGAGCTAAGCGGGCTTGTATGAATAAGCCATAACTGCATATCATTAGTATGATATTCATCAATATATTCGGAATCTTAGCAATTATAGCTAATTGAGCTCAATGACGCAATCCAGATTCCAATGAAACATTGCTTGGATGTGGATTCGTTCGAGAGAAAGGAAGGGAAGAAAGGATCAATTGATATTGATCGTTTCACTATTCCAAATCAAACAGAAAGGGAAAAAACATTGCGCGGGAAATGCAGAAATGATAGAATCATTTTCAGTCATACTAGATGATAGTGGAGATGGTAAGAGAGAAAGAAATAAGAGAAGACATCTCTCCCAGTACCGAATGGATATCCAATGAATAACTCTGATGAAAATGGAATAATAGGATGAGATTACAGTGGGATCTCGTTTTTCAAAAGGGGATATGGCGGAATTGGTAGACGCTACGGACTTGATCGAGTTGAGCCTTGGTATGGAAACCTACCAAGTGATAGCTTCCAAATCCAGGGAACCCTAGGACATTTAGAATGGGCAATCCTGAACCAAATCCAGTTTACAGAGACAATAGTTTCCTTGACTAGGAAGAGAAAGGATAGGTGCAGAGACTCGATGGAAGCTATTCTAACGAATGAATATTCTTTTCCCCAGTGCTGCATCTATGGAATAATCTTTACATTTACACTCCAAAAGTGGGAATGGTCCATACTATCAAGCAAAGTTCATGATCGGGACTTGAATCATTTTATGCATTTCACTATTAGTGAGACGCTTGGGTCAATTTTAAGTTAAAGGAATAATTCGACATTAAGTAATCCAATGATTAACTTCACCTCCCTAAAGAGGAAGTCGGATCGATTCCTGGAGTGAATTTTTCGACGAGGATAAAGATAGAGTCCAGTTCTACATGTCAATGCCAACAACAATGCAAATTGCAGTAAGAGGAAAATCCGTCGGCTTTATAGACCGTGAGAGTTCAAATCTCTCTATCCCCAAGTCGAGTTCGTTCCCGAATGACTGATTTCTCTTTTTTTTTTATACAATTTCGAATTTGTAATTCTCACTTTCGAATTGATTCTTTTCATTCACCCCCCCCCCCCCATGAAGAAATAGAAGTAGGAATCTCTCATTATCTATAGATAGATATCTAGATCTCTATCTATATATAGAGATCTAGATATCTGAAATATCCAATCTGGATAGAGAATTGAAAATTCTTCGATCGTTAGCAGTCCTTCTCATGAATGGTTACTTCCCGTAAATTTTGTTCGAAAATAATTTTTTAACTAGGAAAAAAATCCCCATTTTTTATGGTCCCTTCAGTTGACACAAGTTCAGGTCCTATGTTAGAATGATGCACAGGGAAGAGCCGGGATAGCTCAGTTGGTAGAGCAGAGGACTGAAAATCCTCGTGCCACCAGTTCAAATCTGGTTCCTGGCATGCGAACTCATAGATCGAGAAATATCTATCTAGATAGATGGATATCTATTGGCATACATACTCATCCATATCCATATACCTAGATCATAATACACAGTTATCCATATTCATATTTATGTATCTATATGTACGTACATATTTATGTATCTATATGTACGTACATATAGATCCCGATCATAATAGATGAATCAGCATGTTCCGTTCTCTTTCTCCCTTTTTGTTCATATTGTCCTTCCCCGTTCCAATTGGATCTCGATACCCCGTGCGTATATAAAAGTTGGTTCGAAAACTCGGAAATACGGAATTGACAGTGTAAATAGATAGGATCTATTCTCAACTGGAATTGGTACAAGTGAAATCCGATCTTTCTCTTCCTTTTTGTATATTATAGAATGTGTACGTGGTACATGGTTTGTGATGCGTAAACGAATTTGATTCCTTAATTTATCCCGAATAGGTTTCTTCCAGATCCAAGAATGTAGGATGATGTAAATGGATAAGGGATTCCATTACGACACTAGCAGAAGTCTATTTATCTCACTCCATCGAAAATATGATATATTGTTCAAATTGAATATTTCAAATTGTAAGAGCGAAGATTGTTTACTTTTATTCCATTTAATGAGCATCCTGTATCTCGTAGAAATTAGGTGTAATATAATCTTTGCGTAGAGGCCAACCAATCCAACTCTCAGGCATCAATATACGTTTCAGGCGTGGATGACTTTCATGAAGGATTCCCAACATATCATAAGATTCTCGTTCCTGAAAATCAGCACTTTTCCAGATCCAGAAAATAGACGGAATTCTGGGATTTTTCCTTGGGACAAAAACTTTTATACATATCTCTTCAGGTTGATCCGCATCATCCTGTATATTTGTAAGGTGATATACACTAGCCAATGATCCCCCCGGCGCTACATCATAGGCACACTGAGAACGGAGATAATTGAAACCATAAACATATAAAGCGACAGCTACAGAGGCCCGATCCTCAGATTTTATCTGTAAAGTTTCTATGCCCTGGTAATCAGAACCCAGAGGTCTGTGAGCTAACTTATGCTTGGCTAGCCAAGCGGATAATCGACCCTGTACTTCATTAGTCTTTCTTGTAGGAGTATCCGTATAAGTATTTAACATTTCCAATGGAATTTTTGAAAATTGATTTCCTGTTCGTTACTCTTTACAAAATATTCTTCATTCCTCGATTCCTGGAAAGATACTGAATTCTCGTATTTTACAAAATCGGAGGGTATCTCTGAAGTAGATTCAAAGGTTTTGGAAAGTATCTCTGAAGTAGATTCAGATTGAGGTTCGGGAGATTTATGGAGTAACTTCTGATCATAGTTTCCAGTATAAAGACTGGATCCAACACGAAACTTATGATTTTGAGTGAAATATCTCTTTCCTTGTTGGAGCTTGGTCCTATCCTCATATATTTCTCGAGCTACCTTTTTACGAAGTTTTATTATAGCATCTATAATAGCCTCTGGTTTTGGGGGGCAACCCGGCAAATAAACATCTACGGGAATTAATTTATCCACTCCACGAACGGTACTATAAGAATCTGTACTGAACATTCCTCCTGTAATAGTACATGCTCCCATAGCAATTACATATTTTGGTCCGGGCATTTGTTCATATAATCTCACTAAAGAAGGAGCCATTTTCATGGTCACAGTGCCAGCTGTTATGATGAGGTCGGCTTGTCTAGGACTAGATCTTGGTACCAGACCGTAACGATCAAAGTCGAATCGTGAACCTATTAATGAAGCGAATTCAATAAAACAACAACTAGTACCATAAAGAAGCGGCCATAAACTGGAGAGTCTGGCCCAATTCGACAGATCATTTAGGGTAGTTGAAATAACTGAATTTGGAGTTGTTTGACCAAGTAAAGGGGATTCTGTAGAACCCATCACTGGTTTTATGCCATTTTCTACTTTCCCTCCACCACCCAAATACTCGGAAGCTAAGACCATTCCAATGCTCCTCTTCGCCATGCATGAACTGAACCAACAATTAGGATAAGCACGAAAATCGAAGCTTCTATAAAGGTAGATATACCCAATATATCGAAACTCATAGCCCATGGATAAAGAAAAACTGTTTCAACATCAAAAACAACAAAAACCAAAGCGAACATATAATAACGAATCCTAAATTGTATCCAAGCATCTCCCATTGCTTCTATACCGGATTCGTAACTAGTGAGCTTCTCTGGGCCTTCGCTAATGGGGGCTAAAGCTCTGGAAATTAGGAATGCCAGAATAGGCATGAGGCTAGATATTAGTAAAAAGATCCAAAAAGTCTCATATTCAAAAAGTAGAAACATGAATATACTCCTGTGAAATAGATCAAATTATTCCATTTTCCCGTAAATGGATTCATCACTCCTCTCCCAAAAATAGAACAATTGATTTTCATCGATCTACATATTACTATTTTGTCCAAGGCTTATTCCAAAATTCATTCAATGAAATATTACTCGTATATGTGATATGTAGAAGTATTACGTATTTATCTGGGAGAAATCGACTTATTTCACCCCCGGTTATTTCAGAAGTGAAAAGTCTGGTTAATCCTTCCTCCCCCGTATCAGTCATTTATATACTTTCATTTACCGTCAAACAATAAAAATTGATTCTTCTTAGAAATCGATCTTGCAATAACACAGTTTTGCACATTGGTTCGGCGAATTACACGTGATTCGAGTTGTAACGAGAGACATGGCCTGATGTAATGCAAGGAAATGTCCAGGAATTTCTATAAGAGCTTAGGATTTCTTGTATGTTCTATTCCGATATTTGAATCTTGTCCATCAAAATATGGATCTTTCTCATTGGAGGGTCGTTCTTTTCACTGATGCGTCGTTCGACTCCATCTGCTTGTTTCATATCCGAATTTCTTTATACCCATATTCAGTTTATCTATATATTCCATTGAACCCCCAGAAACCTATCCATCTCTTATAACAAGAAAAAGGCTTATGTATTCAATTTGTAGAATTATGCCTTTTCGGCATGGTCCATCTCACACGATTGCCCTTAGGGACAATTGAGTTCTTTGTCAGATACTTATGTAGGTAATGGGACAAGTGTAGAAATTTTCGGGTTTCCGGATTCATCAACGGAAGGAAATAGTGAACATTTCACAATATTGGGAGAATATGAGAAGGGGGAAATCTCAGTTGTCAGAGATTTGGAATGAATCTTCAAACAATTGTAACGTGCGTTAATGCTTTGGTTCGTTATACAAATGATTCCAGGAGTAGGATTCAATTGGATCGTCCATTCGTAGTATCCAGATCCATTTGTAGTACTGAAGAAAGAGAAAAAGGATCAAGTGACCATGGAAATGAATGGGTCAATCTCGCGGAGAATGAAGCTTATTAATAGATGAATCCGACCAGTACTATGTATTTAACATGTGGACAGATATAGAATTGATTCCGTTCGATAATATGCCGGATAAACTATTTCCCCCGGAGCTTCATTCAGTAATATCTTTATCGATCCCGTAACAGGGATTGATCCGTCTATTAAAGATAAAAAGTACTAAGGGGTTATTTCCTCTGTGATATGACTTTTGATTCAGGATCAAGACAGTCGTTCCATTCCGGGAATATGAATTGGAATTCATAAAGGTCCAAGTCTATTTGTGCCTTGTTGACCCGGCCGGGCATTGAACGACAAATACTACTTTAGGATTGATGGACAATATTAAGCGATCCTATAACTTCTGTTGATGTAACCGCGTTGATCGAACTGAACAAGTTTCTGGTCGCACCCCTCCCTAGGTCAACAGGATAAAGATTCCAGGGCATCCCGTAATAGGAATCTTGAATAGAGCAAGAAACAATTCCTGTTCCAATCACGACGGTAAAACTAGCTGAACTGGGAGTGATCTACGGAGGATACTTCGAAGAATACGTTACCGACCAATCCAATGGACCAATCAGGGGAGAGAGGCGGACGTTTATACATTTCAGAACGATTTACATAATGTTTAGAAGGTAACTGATCCAGGTTATTCCATCGTAAAGTAGGGGAGGAATCCGGAGATCTCAGATTTTCCTTGGATAAGCCTACCCAAATAGGATCCTGATCTTACCAAGGAAGGTCCACATCAATTCGAATTATGGAATGATGATGAGCAATCGGAGCGGATCGATCGGAATAACAGAATGAATCCTGTACAATAATGGAGGAAATACCTAATCACTCGGCGGATGAATTATGCCAAGTTTACGATCTGCCGGAGAGGGTGGGGGGGGGGACCTATCGGAATAAAAATTCCAACCGAACGACTCTATCTGCTCATTTTCTGTTGAGACCTACAAAAGAGTCTTATTCTCGGAGACGATGCCCATCAATTATTCTCCGCGTTATACACGTTCTCAGACACGCTGCTGAGATGATATGATCGTACGTTTACTCTCGATCGAGATAACAGCCGAGTTTCCATGGGTAATTCATAGAAGTTCTCGTGATCCATCGTACGTATTGTATATTTACAATACAAATAATTAATCCTTTTCGAATCTCACATTACTCGACGTTGATTTCCGTACATGCTATACGAGTATTCTGGCTACTCCAGGGGATGGCTGGCATCGAGCCTCTTTCTTTGGCAATAGATTCCATTCCAACTCTTAGGCATATGTTTAGATCAATAAGGATAGATCCGACGCATTCAGGAAAACACCCGAGACCACATATAGGTCTAAATAGAGTACACGTCTCTGATCCAGATCAAATGGGAAATTTTGATCGGATCGAATAGACCCCGGATCAATCTTATCAGGGTTATCATATGATGAAACGTTGTCCCATTCTGGATCGTTTCATTTCGATGAGAGATCGATTTTAAGAAAATCGTTAGATTCTCTCCATTCATCCACCCAATAACCTAAGTCTTATTGGGGTGCTCTAGATAGAATGAATTCTAATATGAATTGGTCGAAGTCCCTTTCATGGAAGTCGAATTCTTGAGTATGAACTTCAGATCAAATTGTACCTAATAGTGGGACTAATACAAACTCTTTGAATGAATAATTGGATACTCCAGAAAAGCATGGGGCTTTCCAATCCAATATTTGTATCTAATAAGTATGCTCATAATTTTCATGATTACAGGATGAACTTTTCACGTTTTTGTCAGCAGTTTTTGGATCTGGATATGCTTTTATATCTCAGAACCATTCAGAACTTACTGATATCTCGATAGGATCAAAGTGATAGAGAATATCGTGATCCACAAATTGTCCTCTTTTCCTACGGCTCCGGGCTATCAGTTTCATAAAGGCTGTTGATAAATACGTATTTATTTGGATCTCGGGACATTTCGATGAACATTGTGCAAATCGGGGTATATATAGAATACTTCATTCTATAATTCATTTGATCTATGAGTACCTCTTATATGAATTACGGCCTTGCCCTTCGTAAATTATGTCACGATTAGTTTCATTTCTGCGATACGAACTATTTAGATCGGGCAGATACCTTTCTAGATCTCCCTTGAGTCATTCATTACACCAGGAGTCCCCTGCATCTGTTAGACCAATGAGGTTTTGATGATCGATGCTAATTACTATTCGACCGAAGTTCTCAAATAGATTCAGACCTTACAGATGTACTGGGACAAATCATTGTGACCTTGCTTGGGGTTATCGGAGGTGTATTAATAACCCCTCAATAATGGGTGATAAGAGCATATCAACATGTCAGTCATGTGTTACTGATTTTTATAGATCAATAAACAAGGGATCATCATAAGTTAGATGATCTGCCCCGTTCCCACGTTCCTATCGATCTATTCATGGGCATATAAGAATAGTTGACAGTCTCCAAGAGACTCTTTAGGACTGAGTCATAGGTAATAAGGGATATAAGGATAAAGAAGTAATATAGTAATACCAAAACTCAGTGGAATGTATAGGGCTATACGGGCTCGAACCGTAGACCTTCTCGGTAAAACAGATCAAAGTTATTATTATCGAAATGATTTGAACTGTTCCAAAAACCCAACATGCATTTTTCTTGCATTGGGCTCTTTCATGAACTGATGGATCGATCAGTTAGTCTGCCATTCTTTCCTTTCCAGAAAGATAATAAGATGGCTCCGTGTGCTCCAAGTTATTCTTTTTTTTTTTTCGGAAGCAATCCCAAAGTGATTCAAAAGGTTCGTTCCCTCGACGTAGGTCTGCCTCGTTCAGGCACAGATTGAACCCAAATAGAGTCTCTATCGCTCTGAAAGTTAAATATGAGACTCCATACACCTCAAAGTTCATAGAGCGAAAAGAAGATATTTTGAGGTCCCCGTATTGTACTCATTATGCCTAGCATTGAATGAACCTGAGATTTACCATATCAACTAGATCCGGAATTGGAATCAGATCGAACCTCATCCTTGTCATGCTATTGTTCTCCCAGATCGATCGATGGAGTAAGACATCAGTATTTCACATAAGATCTATTTCATGGATCAGATGAATCGATGAACTCTCTTGAAAAGCATTGGCGCACGTGTAAACGAGGTGCTCTACCTTGCTGAGCTATAGCCCTTGCTATTCTTAATGATACACTATCATAACCAAATGGATCCCCCTTTGTCAAGGTGGATATTTCATGATCTAATACGTCCCAATCAGTTCAATCCTGCCAGGGACATATTGTTCATAAGTTCAATTCCATTTAGAATGTTCATAGATCCAACTCTATTTATGATGATAAATGACCTACTTAACTCAGTGGTTAGAGTATCGCTTTCATACGGCGGGAGTCATTGGTTCAAATCCAATAGTAGGTAAAACTTATTAGATGTCATTTACTTTGGTATCTAATAAGTTTTACCTACTATTGGATTTGATTGGAATAAAGAATCCATTTTCAATAATTATCCGAAATCCTTACGTTAATTAGAGACGGAGGGCAAAATAGCACTGATAGCCTCTAATCGTGTCCTGGCTCTTCTGAGAGCTACATTAGCTTCAATCACTTGTCTCTTGCCTTCAGCTCGAGCTAGGTCAGCTTCAGCTATTCGAAAAGTTTCCCGAGCCTCTCGAGGATCGATGTCAATACCTTTCTCTGCATCATTTACCAATATGGTGATTTTATTATTGTCTATCCTGGCGAAACCGCCCATCAAAGCCATAGTAGACCATTGCCCATCGAGACGTATTTTTGTGATCCCTATATCTAAAGCTGCAACAATGGGAGCATGATTTGGTAATACGCCAATTTGACCGCTATTGGTAGATAAGATGATTTCTTCAACTTCTGAATCCCAAACAACTCGATTAGGAGTCAGTACACGAAGATTTAGGGTCATTTTTTAAATTAATTCTCCACTTTTAAGTTCATAGCCTTCGCGGTAGCTTCATCAATGTTACCCACCAAATAAAAGGCCTGTTCGGGAAGACCATCTAATTCTCCGGAAAGGATCATTTTAAAACCTCTAATTGTTTCTACGAGACCGACATATTTACCCGGGGAACCAGTGAATACCTCTGCTACAAAAAAGGGTTGTGATAAGAAACGTTCAATCTTTCGTGCTCTTGCTACGGTTAAACGATCTTCTTCTGATAATTCGTCCAGTCCAAGAATAGCTATAATGTCTTGAAGTTCTTTATAACGCTGTAAAGTTTGCTTGACTCCTTGTGCAGTTTCATAATGTTCTTCGCCCACGATCCAAGGTTGGAGCATGGTCGATGTTGAATCTAAAGGATCTACTGCTGGATAGATGCCTTTGGCAGCTAATCCTCTCGATAATACGGTAGTAGCATCTAAATGTGCAAATGTTGTAGCAGGAGCGGGGTCGGTCAAATCGTCTGCAGGTACATAAACTGCTTGAATGGAGGTTATAGATCCCTCTTTGGTAGAAGTAATTCTTTCCTGCAAAGAACCCATTTCTGTACTAAGAGTTGGCTGATAACCCACAGCGGAAGGCATTCTGCCTAATAATGCAGATACTTCTGATCCCGCTTGGACAAAACGGAAGATATTGTCGATAAATAAAAGTACGTCTTGCTCATTGACATCTCGGAAATATTCAGCCATGGTTAGGGCGGTTAACCCAACTCTCATACGAGCTCCTGGTGGTTCATTCATCTGGCCATAGACCAGAGCTACTTTCGATCCCGAGATATCTTGTTCATTAATTACTCCCGATTCTTTCATTTCAACGTAAAGATCATTTCCCTCACGGGTGCGTTCTCCTACTCCGCCAAATACAGATACACCTCCATGAGCCTTAGCAATATTGTTGATTAATTCCATGATGAGCACTGTTTTACCTACCCCAGCTCCCCCGAATAGTCCTATTTTTCCTCCACGGCGGTAAGGAGCTAAAAGATCCACCACTTTAATGCCTGTTTCGAAGATTGATAACTTTGTATCCAACTGTATAAAGGCAGGAGCGGGTCTATGAATAGGAGATGTTGTGCGAGCATCTACAGGACCTAAATTATCGACAGGTTCTCCAATAACATTGAAAATTCGTCCGAGAGTAGCTCCACCAACCGGAACACTCAGGGGAGCTCCTGTGTCAATTACTTTCATTCCTCTCTTCAGACCATCTGTAGCACTCATAGCTACAGCTCTCACTTTATTATTTCCCAATAATTGTTGTACCTCGCAAGTAACATTAATTTCTTGACCAGCCGTATCTTTGCCCTTAATTATCAAAGAATTTAAAATATTAGGCATATTGCCTGGAGAAAAAACTACATCCAGTACTGGGCCAATGATTTGAACAATATGTCCCACATTCTTTTCCACAAGTGTGGGAACCCCAAGAGCAAGAGGATTGGTTCTCATAATAATAAAAAGGGAGATTTGTTCGAATTGCTCGCTAATACTATTAAAAATGTTTAGTATCGAATCGATCAGTTCATGATGAATGAGAGTTACCACCTTGATCTACTTAGTGATATTTCGCTTCTCAAGTTCAACTTTTATTTTGAACATGAAGTAGATGGATAAAAATCATGAGAAAGTCTTCAATTTGTCCATAACTATAAGCATTTCACCCCAGATTGCGTCCAGATTATCCATTCAATGCGGAACTTGAACCCTATTCATAATCTTTCTCTCATCGGTCGTTGTCTCTTCCTTTCATACGCACATCTATTTTTTCTTTTTTTCTTTTTTTTTTTTTTTCGTCCTATATATCTGCTTTTAGATCTACAATCTACACATACATATATTATCTATTAGGATCAAAGGTCGATTCGGTTCTTTAAATCCATTAACTAGTCTAATAGCTGAAAGGTCCTTGGGTCAATGCATGGAGGAACTTGAAAAGCAAAGATAGGGTTGCGCCATACATAAAGAACATTATACAATAATAGTGTATTTGGCAAATCTTATTGCCCAATAACGGACGACTTGAGTTAGTTCATGGTTCCGCAGGAGATTCCTGTGAAATCCTTTCTTTACGTTCGATCCATGTCGAGCAGACCTCGTCCTTGCAAGAGTTATTAATTGATGAGTTGTAGGGAGGGACTTATGTCACCAAAAACAGAGACTAAGGCAAGTGTTGGATTTAAAGCTGGTGTTAAAGATTACAGATTAACTTATTACACTCCTGAATATCAAACCAAAGATACCGATATCTTAGCAGCGTTCCGAGTAACTCCTCAACCTGGAGTGCCGCCTGAGGAAGCGGGAGCTGCAGTAGCCGCTGAATCTTCCACTGGTACATGGACCACTGTTTGGACCGATGGACTTACCAGTCTCGATCGTTACAAGGGGCGATGCTATGACATCGAGCCCGTTCCTGGGGAGGAAAATCAATTTATTGCCTATGTAGCTTACCCCTTAGACCTCTTTGAAGAAGGTTCTGTTACTAACATGTTCACTTCCATTGTAGGTAATGTATTTGGATTCAAAGCCCTACGAGCTCTACGCCTAGAAGATTTGCGAGTTCCTCCTGCTTATTCCAAAACTTTCCAAGGTCCACCTCATGGTATCCAAGTTGAAAGAGATAAATTAAACAAATATGGCCGTCCTCTATTGGGATGTACCATTAAACCCAAATTGGGTTTATCTGCCAAAAACTATGGTAGAGCAGTTTATGAATGTCTTCGTGGTGGACTTGATTTTACCAAAGATGATGAGAACGTAAATTCCCAACCATTTATGCGCTGGAGAGATCGTTTCTGCTTCTGTGCAGAAGCAATTTATAAAGCTCAGGCTGAGACGGGTGAAATTAAGGGACATTACTTGAATGCTACTGCAGGTACATGCGAAGAAATGATCAAAAGGGCAGTATTTGCCAGAGAATTGGGAGTTCCTATCGTCATGCATGACTACCTGACGGGAGGTTTTACTGCAAATACCAGCTTGGCTCATTATTGCCGAGACAATGGCCTACTTCTTCACATTCACCGCGCAATGCATGCAGTTATTGACAGACAAAGAAATCATGGTATGCACTTCCGTGTGCTAGCTAAAGCATTGCGAATGTCCGGTGGAGATCATATTCACGCCGGTACTGTAGTAGGTAAACTTGAAGGAGAACGAGACGTAACTTTGGGTTTTGTTGATCTACTGCGTGACGATTTTATTGAAAGAGACCGAAGTCGTGGTATTTATTTCACCCAAGATTGGGTATCTATGCCAGGTGTTCTGCCCGTAGCTTCGGGGGGTATTCACGTTTGGCATATGCCTGCTCTAACCGAGATCTTTGGGGATGATTCCGTACTACAGTTCGGTGGGGGAACTTTGGGACACCCTTGGGGAAATGCACCTGGTGCAGTAGCGAATCGAGTTGCCTTAGAAGCTTGTGTACAAGCTCGTAATGAAGGACGTGATCTTGCTCGTGAAGGTAATGAAGTGATCCGCGAAGCTAGTAAATGGAGTCCCGAATTAGCTGCTGCTTGTGAAGTATGGAAGGAGATCAAATTTGAATTTGAGGCAATGGATGTCTTGTAATTGAGTGACTCTCCGTTCGTTTTCCTAATAGAACTCGGCCCAATCTTTTACTACAAAGATTGAGCCGAATTGTAAATGGAGATTAGATATATGCATAGATCCATATCTATCTATGTACATGTATAAATATGTACATACCTATATACATAAATCAATATCTTATTTATTTTTCCCAAGATCGAATAGCTCAAAGCTTATGAAAATGTTGTTGGCATGGATTTTATCCATCCCATAAATTGATCTTATGGATCAACCTATAGGGTTGGTAGCTCAGTGGATCAGAGACCATGGTCCCGGACCATGAAGTCAAGGGTTCGAATCCCTCCTAGCCCATTTTGGACATTGTCCCCCTTGCTGTATCCCGTGCTGAGACATAGACCTTTTCTACAAAGATTCCATAGGTTTCATAAAGAGGGAAAACGGATCGATCATATCGTATGATCCTTCTCTCTCGGATGATAATTACTCTTTCTTGTGGTATAAAAGAGAATCTTTATTGATAACCAAATAAAAGGTTCTATCATAATCTCGGATCAATGCTTCGGATTACTACGAATAAAATGGAAATGATTCATCCCACTATTCTTTCGGTAACGATCCTAATACTAATAATATAGTATTACTTAATAATAGTAATACTTAATATACTAATAATTGGATCTATTTTGTCTAATAAGATCCCTCATGGAAAAGAAAATTGCAAAGTAACAAGAGATCTCCTCCCCTTTTTTATACTCATATCTAGGTAGAACTCTATGTCCTTGAAAGAATGGTTCGAAGAAAGGCGTAAAATAAGTGGATCAATCGAAGATCTGATCGAAAGGACTAGTAAGGACTATATCGTCAATGAGATGGACAAGAACAAGAATATAAAGATTGATTTTAATAACAGATTATGGGTCCAGTGCGACAATCGTGAGAACTTGCTCTATATGAAATATTTGAGACAGAATAAGAGTGTTTGTGAAGAATGTGGATATCATTTGCAAATGAGTAGTTCAGACAGAATCGAACTTTCAATTGATCATGGCACTTGGCATCCTATGGATGAGGACATGGCCGCCCCAGATCCGATTCAATTTCATTTTGAGGATGAACCTCATATAGATCGTATCACTTCCTGCCAAATAAGGACAGGTTTAACTGATGCTGTTCAAACAGGCATAGGTCGACCAAATGGTATTCCTATCGCAATTGGAGTTATGGATTTTCAGTTCATGGGAGGTAGTATGGGCTCCGTGGTAGGTGAGAAAATTACTCGTCTGATCGAATACGCTACCAAGCAATTTCTCCCAGTAATCATGGTGTGTGCTTCCGGAGGAGCACGCATGCAAGAGGGAAGTTTCAGTTTAATGCAAATGGCTAAAATATCTACTGCTTTATATATCCATCAATTGGAGAAAAAGTTGTTATATGTATCGATCCTTACATATCCCACAACCGGTGGAGTGACTGCTAGTTTTGGTATGTTGGGAGATATCATCATTGCTGAACCTAAAGCATACATTGCATTTGCAGGTAGAAGAGTAATCGAACAAACATCAGGTCAGAAAGTACCTGACGGTTTGCAGGTAGCTGAGCATTTATTTGATCATGGTTCATTTGATCTGATCGTTCCGCGTAGTCTTTTAAAAGGTGTTCTGAGTGAGCCATTTCAACTTTACGGTTTAATTCCTTGTGAAAAAGAACGAACGTTAGGTTTAGTTTCTTGTAACGAACAACAATTCTCAAGTTCAGCTCCTCGTAACGAAAGTGACAATGATACAGTCCCCTCTCATAGCGAAAATCGAAAGAATCAACTTCAGAGAATTGTTCCTCATCTTTCCTTTTTTTAGCCAATTATTGATCCTCGATCCTATTATTAATAGGAACTCAATATTAACAACTAAATAGTAACTAACTATTCTTATGAACGATATGCAATAGAATAGTGAATTTATCGCTCCCCGGAATTGGGGAAAATTACGGATCCATGTTCTTGCTACTATTTGATCAAGTGTTATAATATGGATAAGCGCTGTGATATATTTGTATACATTTATTGAGTCCTAATACCAAAAATTCTCATTCATTATTGACTCCGGATCTCATAGACATAAAAAAATGAATAAGAATAAAAAGAATATCTCGGATTCGACGTAAAATGATTTTACAGAGACTCATGAAAATATTTGACGGAAAAAGGAACAAGATTCTCGTGCATGTCTTTTATGGAGAGGGGCGACTAGGTCCACTTATTTGGTCCTATAATCATTCCTTGTAATAGAGATAAATATTAGGGTATTCGTTCTATGACAAATCCCAACTTACCTTCGATTTTCGTGCCTTTAGCGGGCTTATTTTTTCCGGCAATTACAATGGCTTTTTTGTACTTTTATGTTCAGAAGGACGAGATTTTATAAATCTGATCGGATCAGATCTTATAGATCAATTTGAATCTCTCAATTGTGGAATAAATGGGATATCTATCTGTTCCTGATGATCTTAAATGGGACTAATCCTACTCCGGACACGAACAAAATAGATATCTATATCTATTTATCAACATATGGGAGGTGTACCATGTGGTACATATACCATATGTATGCATGTATAAATGTATAGAGATTTCTATCTTTATACGCATACATATCTATGTGTATATGGAGATGGTATTTCTATTCCACTGATCCGGCGAGGTGTTGTTTTTACAATTGATAAGTAATTTCCTAAAAAATAGAAAGAATGGGGAACATGGAAAGGAGAGAAAGAAAGTAAATGTTCTTTTAGATAAAAATTCTTTGATATGCATATAGCTAGTTAATAAGAGTTACTTCGGAAGCCAAAGGAGTCAAGTTTTGGCCATTTTCTCTAAAACCGAGTAGGACGAAATTGAATAAAATCTGTTATGAATTGGCGATCTGAATGGCTCTGGATAGAACCTATAACAGGATCTCGAAGAACAAGTAATTTTTGTCGGGCTTGTATCCTTTTTTTTGGTTCACTAGGATTTTTCTTGGTCGGAATTTCAAGTTATCTTGGTAAGAACCTGATACCCGTATTGTCATCTCAGCAAATCCTTTTTGTTCCACAAGGAATTGTAATGTGTTTTTATGGTATTGCAGGTCTGTTCATTAGCTCTTATTTGTGGTGTACAATTTTATGGAATGTAGGTAGTGGTTACGATAAGTTTGATGAAGAAGAAGGAATTGTATGTCTTTTTCGTTGGGGATTTCCTGGAAGAAATCGTCGTACTTTTCTTCGATTTCTCATGAAAGATATTCAGGCGATCAAAATGGAAGTTCAAGAAGGTCTTTATCCCCGTCGTGTTCTTTATATGGAAATAAAGGGCCAGCGAGACATTCCCCTAGCTCGTACCGGTGAGAATTTAACCTTACGGGAAATGGAACAAAAAGCTGCCGAATTAGCTCGTTTCTTGCGTATATCAATTGAAGTATTTTGAAATGAACCAAGGAATGGATGTTCTCTCGTTGTTCTTCGAACATCTTAACGGACAGATCTATATGTACCAGAGAGAGGGAGGTTACAATGTAACTAAGATTTGTTCGGGAGAAATACCATGCAGTTCCCTCCCGCAAAGTAGTACTTATGTGATGATCATATCAATGCAAATTCCTTCGGTAGTTCCCAAAGACTCCATATCGCTCCTTGTAGAAGGCCTATAGAGCCAGTAGACGGATATGACATGAAACAATTACTAGATATGGCATTCTCTCCAAAATGTCTTTGTCGAACTCCAATTCCATATATGCGTACGGAATTCGAGAATTTCAGTATTCGTAATATACTGGAGTCCTTTGGAGCGCAGAATTGGCATTTTTAGACCAATTTATTAAATGAGAATGGATTCTATCCCTAAGTTCTCTCTCTTTTTTGCCAATAAACATTCGTCTCTTTCCTTTTATTTTTATTTTTTTTTTCCTCCTTTTTATCCGGAACAAACCGTTCCTCATCCGAAGAATATTTTTTTTTAAGGGTCGAACAATTACGCAGTAGATCCTGAATCTATAGGTCCCATACCTCGTTCTACAACTCGTACTTTATCCAGATTTCGGACAGAGCTGACGGGTGAATCGGGTTCGTTAGCGATTCACGAATTTAAAGTGGCCAAATATAAAGCATTAGCTTCCCTACGATACCTTGCATGTCTAGTATTCCTGCCCTGGGGAATCTCTATTTCATTCCAGAAAGGTTTGGAACCTTGGGTTACGAATTGGTGGAATACTGGTCAGTCTCGGGAATTTTCTGATTATCTCCAAGAAGAAAACGCTCTAGAAAGATTCGGAGAAATAGAAGAACTATTCCTGTTGGAGAGAATGGTGGAAGATTCTTCGGAAACACATTCACAAGATCTTCGTATAGAGATTCGCAAAAAAACGATCCAATTAGTCGAAATGTACAATGAAGATTTGATCCAGATCATCTCACATTTATTGGCAAATTTTATATGTTTTGCTACTCCAGGTGCTTATTTCATTCTGGGTAAGGAAAAACTTGTCGTTCTCAATTCTTGGATCCAAGAATTATTCCATAGCCTGAGCGATACGATGAAAGCGTTTTCTATTCTTTTAGTAACCGATTTATGTATTGGGTTCCATTCGCCCCATGGTTGGGAACTGATGATCGATTCGATCTCCGAAAATTATGGGTTTTCTCATGATGAACAAAGAATATCTGGTCTCGTTTCAACTTTTCCGGTCATCTCAGATACAATTTTCAAATATTGGATCTTCCGTCACTTAAATCGTATATCTCCTTCACTTGTAGTGATTTATCATTCAATGAATGAATAAATAGGAATGAATAAAGAATAGGTTGTTCTATCCGACAACGAGTGAATAGGAATTGGATTTTCGTACAGAAACTAACTATTACAGATCTCCTTTTTACTCTTTCTCTTCCCTTTCCTCCTTTCCCTCTCTTTCAGTGGGATACTTCTGATTTATTACTTTTGGAGTTAATATAATAGCGGAATTGCGGGCAGGTAATTATGGTAGCTATCTACCCCATTTATCGTAAAGAGATTTGGAACCAATAATCGAACCATGCGGAATATAAATACTTATGACTGGATGAAAAAGTGGATGACTCGATCAATTTCCATCTTGGTCATGATACATATGATAACTCGGACATCTATTTCAAATGCATATCCCATTTTTGCGCAGCAGGGTTATGAGAATCCCCGAGAAGCAACTGGACGTATTGTATGTGCTAATTGTCACTTGGCTAAGAAGCCTGTGAATATTGAGGTTCCACAATCCGTGCTTCCGGATACTGTATTTGAAGCAGTTGTTCAAATCCCCTGCGATATGCAAATAAAACAAGTTCTTGCTAATGGTAAGAAAGGGGCTTTGAATGTAGGAGCTGTTCTAATTTTACCTGAGGGCTTTGAATTAGCCCCTCCTGATCGTATTTCTCCCGAGATTAAAGAAAAAATAGGTAATCTTTATTTTCAGAATTATCGTCCTAATCAAAAAGAGATTCTTGTAATAGGTCCTGTTCCCGGTCAGAAATATAGTGAAATTGTGTTTCCCATCCTTTCACCGAATCCTGCTACTAATAAAGAAGTTCATTTTCTTAAATATCCCATATATGTGGGTGGTAATAGAGGAAGGGGACAAATTTATCCCGATGGAAGCAAGAGCAACAATACGGTCTATAATGCTTCAACAACGGGTAGAGTGAGCAAAATATTACGTAAAGAAAAGGGTGGATATGAAATCACTATAGATAATGCATCAGATGGTCGTCAAGTGGTGGATATCGTACCTCCGGGACCGGAACTTCTTATTTCCGAGGGTGAATTCATCAAAGTTGATCAGCCATTAACGAATAATCCTAATGTGGGTGGATTTGGCCAAGGAGATGCAGAAATAGTACTTCAAGATCCATTACGTGTTCAAGGTCTCTTATTACTCCTGGCATCTGTCATTTTGGCACAAATCTTTTTGGTCCTTAAGAAGAAACAATTTGAGAAAGTTCAATTGGCCGAGATGAATTTTTAGGTCCATAGATTTTCAAACATGAGGTTGACCGAAAGGTTTGGCTGTTTATTGGTGGCTGATGCAATCATGTACAATTCAAATAATAAGGTCATGCCCCTGGAGAGCCCTCAATATCATCATCTCCCCTCCCTTGTTCGTAAATAAGATATGAGTCATTACTAGATCTATCTATAGATAGATATGTGCATTTCAAATAGGGAGTGACTTGATAAGCACTAGAACAGATCAACTTGCCGAACAGCCCTCTATTCATATGCTACATAGCATATACCATATCCGTGCCATATAGCCTTTTTCTTTTGCTTTCTTATCCATTCATCATATCTAGAAGAATGATCCGAAGGATATCAAAGGGAAGGAAGGAGAAAAAAAGGAAGAGGGGGACTAAACGATCTCGGGAAAGATTCTTATCTTCCTGATCCTCAATCTTTGATCGAAATCGATTTTACGCTTTCTCTTTAGGGTAAGAGGAACTAATGATTTTTCTGATCCCGTTCGTAAAATCCCAAGTCTTTCGCACGTCCTACTGAGAACCTTTCAAGTTCATGAAAAAAGAGGAGCAAATGGATAGAAAAGGCAATACCACTCATTGAGCAAATGGGATCTATCTAGCAAATTCATGAAAAAGGCTCATTTCAGATAGAAAGGGAAAAGGTGCTATTTCCGGCTTGGACCATAAGAGCTCAAATTCTATATTCACACATTCGGATTATCGTAGTTCTAACTTTTAGAGGGATGATCCGCAGAATCTCTCATTTGGGGAAAATGAACAAAAGTCATGCATATTATGCGGCGGGACGATCCATTCCTTAGTCATTCTTCCTAGGAGGAACAGCTGAAATGTATAAATTAATCCAATTATTTGATAATACGTATCAGAAGCGAAAGAATAGATTGGTTCATCACTTTACTAGAAGGCATTGGAGTAGCTGAAAGAATCGTGTAATTTGTACGAATCTTCTGATTCATATAGAAGTAAATCTTGAAAATAGATTTCAATAAGACCTTACCCTTCTTCGAGTTAAAAGAAGGGTAAGGTCTTATTGAAATCTTCACTTTCACATGTATAGTCTTTTTTATCTATGTTCAGTTCATTTTGTTACTATAGGGATGACCCTAATCCAGAATATGAACCATAGAAAAAGATGCCTATTAAACCAATCACAAGGGTACCAGTTACAGTACCTATCAGCCAAAGAGGAATCCTTCCAGTAGTATCGGCCATTTCTCTTGCTCCCTTTCACATTTTATTAAGTAGTCATGCTCAAGACATAAACAGTCATGGATAATTATGAGTATCAGATCTCTCCGGATGAGATAAGAGGCACTGTTTTTAATTGAAAGAGTAATTAGAGAATAGAACAGCAAGTACAAAAATGAGTAACAACCCCCAGTAGAGGCTAGTACGATTCAATTCAACATTTTGTTCGTTCGGGTTCGATTGTGTCATAGCTCTGTGATTTAGATAGAGTTTATCGTTGGATAAACTGCATTGCTGATATTGATCCCAAGAAAAAAACTGTAGGTACAGCTAGTCCGTGAACGGCCAACCATCTAACTGTAAAAATTGGATAGGTTCTATCTATGGTCATTGGTACCTCCTAAAAAGATCTAGTAAATTCATTGAGTTGTTCCAACGGATCGGAACGGCCAGTGATTAATGGAACCTCTTGTCGGTTTTCTGTGAAATACTCGTTCGGCCGGGGGCTTCCAAATACATCGTAAGCTAAACCCGTGCTGACAAATAACCAACCTGCAATGAATAGGGAAGGTATAGTAATGCTATGGATAACCCAGTATCGAATACTGGTAATAATGTCAGCAAAAGAGCGTTCTCCCGTATTCCCAGACATGTTCAGCTCCGTATATTCTTGTACAGCCAAGGGGGAATTGATCCCATAAAAGATAGAGATTAGGAGATGGAGAATTACTGATATCTTCTCTAATCCTTGTTGGATTGTCAATATTATACCAAGGGTATATTTCAGGTATATTGGACCGGTATAGCTAGCCTTCCTCTGACACAGCAATACAATTTCGATTCAGATTAGAAAGGAAGGGATATAATGATTCTGTTCCTCCCAATTACGGTCAACTTAATCAATTTCTTTATTCTCCCAGTTTTCCCCACTGGAGAAAGAATCTCGTATGTCTCCTCGGCGGGATAGACTCGGACGTGAGGAACCTCATGTAGATATTGGACAATTGAACACATGGATCATGGCGAAAACCACTTCAGCAGTGGTCGTTGTAGTGGCTCGAATTGCTCCAGGCGGATGTATAGTGAATAAAGGGGATGAGATTGATGTCTCTTCGGAGGAAGAAGCAAGGGGCATCACTATCAATGCAACTCATCTAGAATAAGATCCTTTTTTCCTCTCTTTCTATTATGTTTGTGTAGATCATCCCAGTCATTTGGGTTATATAAAGGGAGGATCCTTGGTGTTACATAAATAGAGGGTGTTCTCCCAATAGCAATCGAGAGCAGGTGGAGTTATGCCACGAACCTAATCACTTAATAACAAAGTACTTTGGCCGAATGAGTAAGTATTACTTATCTCACAGTATTACTGGATGAGGAGGACCAGGTGAATATTGAAATCTTATGGAACTTGGTCGAATTGTAGGTATGTGAGGATCGAGCTATTCCTATTTTCCAGTAGATAGAATTCTTGTAGTACCAGGCCCTGCCCTACTAGCTTTAAGAATTCATATAGAGATGCAAATAAGTGGATCGATGAGATCTAGGAATGATGGATAAAGTGGATCCTACACCTAAACGTGAAATTCACAAAACTTTTCCTATGAAAACCTTTCCTATGACCGCAGAAGAGGTTCTTTCCGTCCCAATCTTTGGAACTGAAGCTACTCCGATTGTACAGAAAGAGGAACTATTCGAACGAGAAGAACAGTCTAAATAGTCGGATTGAGAGAGAGAGACTCGCGGTACAACTATCATATATCATAGGTTCGAAGATATTTAGGAATACTCTATACTTGCTGAAAATACCGTAAGAATGTTCCTTCGAAATATGCAGAAACAGTATGTGGAACGTGGAATGGTAATTGCTAGGCCTGGGACCATGAAACCTTATGCTCGATTTGGAGCACAAGTTTCTCTCTTTTGGAAAAAAAAAGAAGAAGAGGGGGATGACATTTTCGTTTTCTTCCTTCGGGATTCCTCAATTCTTATTTGTACTACTAGAGTAACGGGTACGATTGGATCATTCCCAGATTCCCATGTTAAAAAAAAAAAAAAAGAATAAGAAAATACTGCCAGGTGATTCAATCGGAATGATTGAATTCAATTCGTTTACCTTGTAGCTCTTGAAAGAAGATTGCGTTCCATAATTCCCAAAGAGGGTCAGTTGGTATTGGTGTTATTCGTGGATCGCTTGATTCATTTTTGGAATCCCTTATCTGAGATAATGAACCTATTTTTAATCAGATATTCCTTCTCGTTCATGTTTGTTCGTAACATTCATAGTGACTGGTTAATACAGGATTACGAATTGGTACCCATTTGGACAATTTATCTTTCGTATTCCCATCCTATTCTAGGTTATGAAAAAGAAAACTTAGGTAATTGCCTCGTAAAGATATGTAGCAAACGTATTCCATTCAGTTTTTTCACGCCTACTATAACTAGCTATTTTGGCTTTCTATTGGCTTCCCTAATCTTCACCTTAGCCCTATTCATTGGTTCAAGCAAGATACGACTTCTTTGAAATCAAGAAGAAGGAAACCCCTTTAGGTTCATTCAATATTCCGATGATTCCGTTGCTTCTCCCAATGCCGATTTCTAATTATTGAGATTCATAGCAATTTTAGGGTACTATCCAAAGTGGATATTACCTATATTTATTTATCTGAATCGAAATGATTGAAGCTTTGCCCTCTGGAATTGTGTTAGGTCTAATTCCTATAACTTCGGCCGGATCATCTGTAACTGCATATTTACAATACCGACGTGGTGATCAATTGGATATTTGATTGAGGAACATCCTTTTTCATTGACCTCCCACTTATTTCGGGAGGTCAGATTCCATTGATTGTTACAGTTGAAGCTATTGATGATCCATCAATAAAATTTGATTTCGATATGAAAAGAATCACGCTCTGTAGGATTTGAACCTACGGCATTAGGTTTTGGAGACCTACGTTCTACCGGACTGAACTAAGAGCGCTTTCTTATCAAAGTATTTAGATGAGAGATAAATAAAAACAGACCTTTTGTACCCCAAAAAAATACTTTTGTATATGGTATGATTCAATCACTGATAGTTGATGTTCCATCCAAATCGATCTCAATTGATCCCTTGTTCTTCTTTCTTTCTCTTCCATAGGGAAAGGAATAGGTAGGGATGACAGGATTTGAACCCGCGACATTTTGTACCCAAAACAAACGCGCTACCAAGCTGCGCTACATCCCTTTCAATTGTTAGACAATGTTATTTTATACGATGAAAATCTTTTTTTTTTTTCACATTTCTTACACTTTCATTATTTTTCGGTCTTGCAAATGGACTATGTACACAGAGAATCTCTCATTTAGAAGAATGACTATCGCGATATTTGGGAATATCTTTTTTCTGTTCTAGAACTAGGAGGAGCATCTTGTATCCTGGATCACTGTACATATCCCTTTCAGTTCCGACGAGTTCCCCGTACAAGTACAAGTGACCCATAAACACAGATGTAGCTAACCATATCATATAAGTACCACGATCTATGAGGAAAACTTACAATGCGAGATATAAAGACATATCTTTCCACAGCGCCTGTGCTAGCTACTTTATGGTTCGGGTCTTTGGCCGGTCTATTGATAGAGATCAATCGTTTTTTCCCAGATGCTTTGACTTTTCCCTTTTTTTCATTTTAGTTCTCCTCCGAAAGGAAAAGAGGAAAAAGGATAAAATTATGCTAGATCACTCCCTTCCTTTTCTTCGTGGGAAAATGAAATAAGTGAATTTGTTCCCAAATCGACGAGTCCTAGAGTGGAACGGGGGGGGGGGAGTAAATCTAAATAGAGATCTAGGTCTAGAGGCTCTTTCTATAAAGATCGTGAGTACCATTTCAAACTTCTGATTCAATATTTCATTACGCATTACGAGAAAGAATAAGAAAAGATTGAATCATTTGATCCCATCTACCCTTTCTATTTTTTTTATCGAAAAGTAAAGTGGACTTTATATCCGGAGTAAGTTTATGGCCAAGGGTGGAGATGTAAGAGTAAAAATTACCTTGGAATGCACTAGTTGTACTCGAGATAGTGTTGATAAAAAATACCCGGGTGTTTCTAGATATATTACTCAAAAGAATCGACGCAATACACCTATTCGATCGGAATTGAAGAAATTTTGTCCCTATTGTTACAAACATACTATTCACGGAGAGATAAAGAAATAGATCGAACATACTATTCAAAGGGATAGGAATCAATCATAGATATAGTAAAATAGAAAAAAAAAAAGGGGGGGGGATTTTAGGAAGATTTGTAACAAAATGGTATTGTAGGAAATCTATAATGATTTGAATAAGATTTTGAATAAAATAAATAGTATTTAAAAGGAATAAAATAAATAGTATTGAAAAGATTCATGAAATAAACTATGAATAAATCTAAGCGATCCTTTCGTAGACGTTTGCCGCCAATTGGATCGAGAGATCAAATTGATCATAAAAATATGAGCTCAATTAGTCAATTTATTAGCGAACGAGGAAAAATATTATCCGGACGGGTGAGTAGATTGACCCCAAAACAGCAGCGCCTAATGACTATTGCTATTAAACGAGCTCGTATTCCATCTTCGTCACCTTTCCTTAATAATGACAACTAATTTGATCCCTAGAAATGAACCTGCTCTTTGATTGAATCGGAGCTGGAATATCTGTTCAATAAAGAGGAAGATCTCATTGTCTAAAAAAATCGAAGAAATCAAAAGGGATCTGTTTCTTTTTCAATATTTCTCAATTTTCGATGTCTCTACCTTCCCGGAGGGAATTCTCCGGGGGATTCCGTTCCACCTATTTCATCATTCGATAATATTGTTGATGATCGTGGAAAAGCAATTCTTATCTAATACAGCGATTTGTGCAAGTATTCTGCGATTTGAAAGCAACTGCCTTTTGTACAAATATCGGATAAATTTGTTATAAGAAACTCCATTATTACGGGCTGCTGCATTGATCCGAGTAATCCACAAACGGCGAAGATCTCTCTTTCGCTTACCCCTATCTCGATGAGCAGAAACTAAAGCTCTAATTTTTTGTTGGTCAGCAGTTCGAAAAAGTTTCGAATGAGCTCCTCGAAAGCCTGATGCAAATGCAAGAATCTTTTTTCGACGTTTCCGAGCTATATATCCACGTTTAATTCTGGTCATTGAAGTTTACTCTCATAAATCACTAATTGAGAATTGCTTGATTATCAGTCATTCTTTGATTTGGTCTATTAAGAATAAAACTGGTTCTTCTAATGTATGAAATAGGGATTCCAATGGCTCTTGCTACTGTAACCTTCCCAACCATAATTTTCTATTTTCTCTTGGTTAGGCATCCTCTCGGTAAGCGGGGGATGGGACCTCGCACTAAGAAAAAATCATGGGTTCCATCGTTTTTACGGTTCTTCCTTTAACGGTGAGGTCCCCTCTATACGCCGGAGCCTTTCATTTATGAAATACGAGATGAGGATGTTATTGGTAACTTGTACAGTTTACCATCTCCAGCTCTACCCCGAATTCTCAAGTAATAAGTCCTCCTGCGATAAGATTTATCCATACAGTGACGACATGGAATTATGAGGATTGGCTAGGCAGCTGACCTTGTCAGTCCGTTCTTGCGGCAATATGAGCATAATTGCTTCTTCAATTTGCACTATTTTCCCCGCTCAATGGATTGATAACCATTCGCTACCAATGAGGAATTGCTTTTCATCCCACATCAAGGTGATTGGATTTGCACCAATGGAAACCATAAAGATCATCCCCCATAAGAGTAGATTATAGATCTGTACTTGCTGCAGTAGGAGAGTTATTCTGCTATAAGGATCTCCTAGTCTGTTTCAGCTCTTGATCCGAACGAGTCGCACATACACCCTAGTACATACTCCTCCACGCTGGGGACATCCCCGAAGAGCAGGAGATTTTGTTCCATTTACTATTGGCTGTCTCGTATTTCTAATGAGTTGTTGAATAGTTGGCACTTTAGATCGTATGCGGAATTGACTGGTTCGGATCGATCCTAACCATATTAGGTCATTATGAAATGAATCACTTTCATTTTCCCTTTCCAGAAGAAAGGGAAATAAGGGATCAAATGTTCATCATCAAAAGAAATTCACAAGAGATCCTCAGTATTCTCCACCGCTACGAGATCGACAATGCCGTAAGCTTGGGCTTCTGTTGCTGACATAAAAACATCTCTTTCCATGTCCCCCGAAATGACCCATAAGGGCTTGCCTGTTCTTTGTACATAAACATTCGTAATGCTATCGCGAAGTTTCAATACCTCTTCCGCTTCCATGATACATTCTCCTGCTTGTCCATCATAATAAGAACTAGCAGGTTGGTGGATCATAACCCTGATAATAGATGATCGTTTCCTTGATCTCGGGAAATTTTGGAATAAAAAAAAAAAAAAAAAAAAAATAAATCAAATGAATCGGCCGTACAGGCATTTTTTGTGCATACGGCTCTATAATAGATCTCATCCCATTTCGAGTCAAACTGAGAGAAATACAAATGACCCCCAACATTCGGATGATCTATTTACCATCTTTTTTCCCGTAATAATAGAAATACTACGATGGTTCCGTTGCTTTATATATCTATCTTTCGATCTAGCAATCCCAAAGTTTTCTTTTGATGAGATCTGATCGAGATTCTCTATTTCATAAAGAATTTTATAAATATCCGAAAGAGAATCTTGGTGCAAGAACAAAAGGGGTTATGACGCTAAAATAGACCCATGCCACGATACATAGGATTGAATTGATTGTAAAATCGGGAAGAAACTTTGTTCTACTATCTCGATACGTAATTCTATTTCAAAAGAACAAAAAGATGATGTTTGTATCGGGCTCGAAATGCCATGCTATTATTACCTTTTATTTGGCAAAGGCATAGTCTTTTTACATCGCTCCTTCTCCAAGAAAAACTCATTGGCGCCAAGCGTGAGGTAATGCTATACGTTTAGTAATTTCCCCCCCAGTTAGGACAGAAGATCCCATCGAGGCAGCTAACCCCATGCATATTGTATGCACATCTGGTACTACAAATTGCATAGCATCATAAATAGATATTCCCGGTATCACTGCTCCACCGGGAGAGTTAATATATGGATATATATCTTTATTTTCATCTTCTCCATTCAGATACATCATGATACCAATAAGTTGATTTGCGATCTCATCATCGACCTGCTGACCCGGAAAAAGTAATCTCTCTCGATAAAGTCGGTTGATTAGGATAGTGAAATAGCTCTTCTTCCTTAAGAACCGTACACGCACCTTTAAATGCATACGGCTCAAGTGATTGCAAAAAGTTATGTATCGATCCCAGACCCTTTCTTTTTTCATAGCGAGATCTTATCTAAAAGAATTCCCTAAAAGAGTTTTTCTTTTTTTTTTTTTTTTTCATAACCATTGGTTCAAGTTCGTCTTCTCCCTGAGAATATAATTAGCTAAACTTATTGAACTACCTCTTAATCGATGTATCGCTCCATTGAAATCCAATCGTTTTGGTCACAGCGAAATTTTCTTGTTTTCAAATAGGTTTTTGAGACATCTTTAGGTTTATGCTCTACTCCGGGGAAGCATCTGCCCGAGTTTCATTCGTACATATAGGACAAGTAAACCTACTGCCATTTTTATCTTTTCGATCCGCTCCATGATTTATGTCAAATATCTTCTCAAATAGATTCTATTACTCCATCTATTGTTCTATTACTCCATCTATTGATAGTTCCAAATCACTCATCGATGGGTTCTATCTAGGAATTCTAGATATATCACCAATTTGGGATTTTTTGAACGGAGCCTTAATACTTTATTGGTCTGAGCTAACCATGGATTCTCATGATTGAGAATCTCTTTCCTCCTAAACGATCTAATCGCACTTCACGCTCTAGATTATTGATAGTTGAATCGATCCTGAATGAAGCAGGAAATATCTCATCAGGAGAGATAACGGGGAAATTCCGTATAACCCAATATGTCCGACAAGTCGCACTATACGTCGACCCAAACTGCATCTTCCTCTCCAGGGATCCGAAAAGGAACTTTTGGAACACCAATGGGCATTTGTTTCAATAAAGAGAAGTGAAGCACTATGCTCTAATATGGAAACGTGAAGTATAAGAAGAGATGAGGCTTCTAGGATGTGTTTATGACACGATGATTATATCATATTTGGTCCATAAATTCAAAAATAAACATCGTTCGTAGAAGAACGAAAAGATCAGGGAAATCGAGTTCTTTTGCAGGTTGTTCAAAAAAGGAGCAAGTATTGTATTTATGCGCTCGATCAGTAGAAATGGGACCAATCTCCACATTGTGCATTGGTACACATAAATGATAAAATATTTACGCTTCTCCCTGCTATTCTGAACAGAATTGTTCCGGAACTGTTATTAGCAATGACCTCGAATAGATGTTAACCCTTGAGATGATTCGATAAAGGTTTAGCTCCATAACATGGTCTCTTCTAATGCGAGAAAGTTACATAATGTCTACTTTTCTTTGATAAAGGGGTATTTCCATGGGTTTGCCTTGGTATCGTGTCCATACCGTCGTATTGAATGATCCTGGCCGGTTGCTCTCTGTACATATAATGCATACAGCTCTAGTTTCTGGTTGGGCCGGTTCAATGGCTCTGTACGAATTAGCAGTTTTTGATCCATCCGATCCTGTTCTTGATCCAATGTGGAGACAAGGTATGTTCGTTATACCTTTTATGACTCGTTTGGGAATAAACAATTCATGGGGTGGGTGGAGTATCACCGGAGAAACTGTAACCAATCCAGGTCTTTGGAGTTATGAAGGTGTGGCCGGGGCACATATTGTGTTTTCTGGCTTGTGCTTTTTGGCAGCTATCTGGCATTGGGTCTATTGGGATCTAGACATATTCTGTGATGAACGTACAGGAAAACCTTCTTTAGATTTGCCCAAGATCTTCGGAATTCATTTGTTCCTCTCAGGAGTAGCTTGTTTCGGATCTGGAGCGTTTCATGTAACGGGTTTGTATGGTCCTGGAATATGGGTGTCTGATCCTTATGGACTAACTGGAAAAATACAACCTGTAAATCCAGCGTGGGGAGCTGAGGGTTTTGATCCTTTTGTTCCGGGAGGAATAGCTTCTCACCATATTGCAGCAGGTATATTGGGTATCTTAGCAGGTTTATTCCATCTCAGTGTTCGCCCCCCCCAACGTTTATACAAAGGATTACGTATGGGGAATATTGAAACTGTCCTATCCAGCAGTATTGCCGCTGTGTTCTTTGCAGCTTTCATTGTCGCTGGAACCATGTGGTATGGCTCCGCAACTGCTCCGGTCGAATTATTTGGTCCTACTCGTTACCAGTGGGATCAGGGATATTTTCAACAAGAAATAGATCGACGGGTTCGTGCCGGTTTGTCCGAAAATCTAAGTTTATCGGAAGCTTGGTCCAAAATTCCCGAGAAACTAGCTTTTTATGATTACATCGGTAATAATCCAGCTAAAGGAGGGTTATTCAGAGCAGGTGCGATGGACAATGGAGATGGAATAGCTGTTGGTTGGTTAGGACACCCTATCTTTAGAGATAAAGAAGGACATGAGCTTTTTGTACGTCGTATGCCTACTTTTTTTGAGACATTTCCAGTAGTTCTGGTGGATGAAGAAGGAATTGTGAAAGCCGATGTTCCTTTTAGGAGAGCAGAATCAAAGTATAGTGTCGAACAGGTAGGTGTAACTGTCGAATTCTATGGGGGTGAACTTGATGGGGTTAGTTTTGGTGATCCTGCTACAGTGAAAAAATATGCTAGGCGTGCTCAATTAGGTGAAATTTTCGAATTGGATCGTGCTACACTGAAATCCGATGGTGTTTTTCGTAGTAGTCCAAGGGGTTGGTTCACTTTCGGACATGCCACATTTGCTCTTCTTTTCTTTTTCGGACACATTTGGCATGGTGCTAGAACTTTGTTCAGAGATGTTTTTGCTGGTATCGACCCGGATTTAGATGCCCAAGTAGAATTTGGAGCATTCCAAAAACTAGGAGATCCCACTACTAAAAGACAAATAGTATGATATTACATTGAAAAGACAAGTAGTATGATATTGCATTGCTCCAATCTATAGTATCGAGAGATTCCACTTCAGTGGAATTTTCATTCTCAGAGAGATTTGAAATCTTTCTATTCTTCTCCTTTTCTGGGAAAGAATTTCAATCGGTATGAAAGCTATCTCCATAATTGTAAACTACGATCGAATCTATGGAAGCATTGGTTTATACATTCCTGTTGGTATCGACCTTAGGGATAATATTTTTCGCTATTTTCTTCCGAGAACCGCCCAAAGTTCCGGATAAGGGGAGTAAATAATTTTTCTTCTCCGAACCCTCACCTCATTCTTTTCATAAAAATAATGACCTTCCCTATACGGGAAGGTCGTTATTTCAACTAGTCTTCGTGCTCTTCGAAAGGATCTCTGAGTTGTTCAGAGGGTTGCCCAAAGGCGGTATACAGGGCATAACCGGTAAAGCTCACAAGTAAACGGGATATGGAGATGGCGACTAAGGTTGCAGTTTCCATCGTTAGGTAATCCCAAGATCATGGTATATTTACAACACAACTGTATACAAAGTTAACAGATCTCAACCAATGCAATAAGAGTTATGGCTGCACAGACCACTGATGATACTTTCAGATCTGGACCGAGACGAACCGTTGTAGGAAATTTATTCAAACCACTTAATTCGGAATATGGTAAAGTAGCTCCCGGATGGGGAACTACTCCTCTTATGGGTGCTGCGATGGCTCTATTTGCGGTATTCTTATCTATTATTCCGGAGATTTATAATTCTTCCGTTTTATTGGATGGGATTCCGGTAAGCTGGGTCTAGAAGACCCAGAAGATCTGCCCGGATCCCCGGCCCGGTTTTTCGACTGAGGGATCCAAATAAAGCTATCGAATAGCTCCGGGTTCTAGGTCATTCCGTTCCGGTAGTTTGATCGTGTAACTATTCTTCTTTAAGGATTTCTGGAACATGGGTGTGCGACTTGTTAAAATTGATCTAGATTGATAGTACAGAAGACCAGTCTGTCATCTTCATGGAGATGGTCCTACCTCGTCGGATATCAATCGAATATTTCGTATTCGGAGCACGAGGCATATAAGATATATTTGGGAAGATCTGAACTATGGTTTGTACCTGCCATTTAGACCTCGTCACCGGGCTTCTAAGAATTCGAAATAGGTATTCCTGATCAGAAATTGAATGATCTCTCTTCCTTTAGAACTAGGCTGACTCTGACTGAAGAATGAGATGGTATCTCATTTCTCTTAGTTAGTATATTTCGTTGAGTAAGTGACGATCGAAAGGTTATTACCCAAAGAACTTTTGGAGATTCGAAAAGATCATCGGGGTATAATATAAATCTGAGGTTTGGATCGATCCATCTATTAAGATCTCGACAAGATAATTACTATCAATTGCCCAAGACTAGTTCTTCTCCAGTAAATTGATATCACAAATAGGGTGAAAGATCGTTCGAAAGGCCTATAGCGATCCATTCGGCATAAGGATGAGAGCCGACTTGAAATTTTGGCACTGTGAAGTATTGCTGTTGCGGGAGGGGAGATGATCATTCCGAATTATTCTCATTCATATTACCAGGGAACGAACTGATAGGATAGTTTCTAATCGATCTATTCGTTCCCAAGAGTATTTGGGTGCTCTTGCTCGAGCCGTATGAAGAGAAATTATCATGTACGGTTCTTGGGGGGGGAATTTCAGTTTACCTATCTCGATAAAGTATACGATTGGTTCGAAGAGCGTCTTGAGATTCAGGCGATTGCGGATGATATCACTAGTAAATATGTTCCTCCTCATGTCAATATATTTTATTGTCTAGGGGGGATTACGCTGACCTGTTTTTTGGTACAAGTAGCTACTGGTTTTGCTATGACTTTTTACTATCGTCCGACCGTTACAGAAGCTTTTGCCTCTGTTCAATACATAATGACCGAAGTAAACTTTGGTTGGCTAATTCGATCAGTTCATCGATGGTCGGCAAGTATGATGGTTTTAATGATGATCCTGCACGTATTCCGTGTTTATCTCACAGGTGGATTTAAAAAACCTCGTGAATTAACTTGGGTTACAGGCGTAATTCTGGCTGTATTGACCGTATCTTTCGGTGTAACTGGTTATTCTTTGCCTTGGGATCAAATTGGTTATTGGGCAGTCAAAATTGTGACTGGCGTGCCTGAGGCTATTCCTGTAATAGGGCCTCCCTTGGTAGAGCTACTACGCGGAAGTGTTAGTGTGGGTCAATCTACTTTGACTCGTTTCTATAGTTTACACACTTTTGTATTACCCCTTCTTACTGCTGTATTTATGTTAATGCACTTTCTTATGATCCGTAAGCAAGGTATTCCAGGTCCTTTATAGAGAGGAAAGATAGATTGAAAATAAGTATTCATAACATATTGTTTTGAGTAATGATAGTAATATCTCATTGCCATGAATATTTCTTATTGGTAATAAGAAAACATGTTCCTCGGATCTTTTCTTTCAATCTTGAAGTATTATTTATCCGATACGAATAGTTGAAATAGATTCTCAGACGGAGAAGATGGATTATGGGAGTGTGTGACTTGAACTCTTTATTGGGCCGTGCAGATATATCCTTCAATCTGCCACATCAAAATTTCTAATGAAATGTGTCTCTGTCCCAATTTCCTTATCATAAATAGGAAGTTTAAAACCTGGGCGGTATCGGTCGGTCCGTTTCAAGAGAATTATTTCTATGATCAAATTCGAATTAGGAAGGGCTCCGTGAAATCCAGTATAATAAGGTAATAATGTAACATAATCAAGAGTTGTATCATATTACTGCTCCTTCTTCATAGTGTGGAAATGCATCCATTTCTCTTGCATTCATCTCTAAAGGGAAGACTATCGGAGTAAGAGAAGGGATCTGAGGAAGATAAAAGGCCGGATCAGTAACAAGTCAATACCTTGTATGTCACGAAACTTCGAAGGTATATTCGCGAAGATAAACACAGATTATGAGGGATAAGATGGTCCAAAAAGCATATCGATCATGATCGAATTTGCAAGCTTACTTGGGTACTGAGTATTTTACTGGAGGGATCGGATCCCCTTTAATGGATGATTAGAGATATTATTGGTTCCTATTACCACGATATGTCCCTCATTACGGAGAGTCATATATGTAGATATCTATAAAGATATATAGATATCTCTAATTTCTTTAGTTATTGCTCGAGCCGGATGATGAAAAATTATCATGTCCGGTTCTTTTGGGGGGATAGATCCATAGGGCTTTACCTATCCTAATAACAAAGAAACCTGATTTAAATGATCCTGTATTAAGGGCTAGATTAGCTAAGGGTATGGGGCATAATTATTATGGAGAGCCCGCTTGGCCCAATGATCTTTTATATATTTTTCCAGTAGTAATTTTAGGTACTATTGCATGTACCATAGGTTTAGCGGTTCTAGAACCATCAATGATTGGTGAACCAGCAAATCCATTTGCAACTCCTTTGGAAATATTGCCCGAATGGTATTTTTTCCCCGTATTTCAAATACTTCGTACAGTACCTAATAAATTATTAGGTGTCCTTCTAATGGCCTCAGTACCTGCGGGATTATTGACGGTACCTTTTCCAGAGAATGTGAATCAATTTCAAAATCCATTTCGTCGTCCAGTAGCTACAACAGTCTTCTTGATCGGTACTGCAGTAGCCCTTTGGTTAGGTATTGGGGCAGCGTTACCTATTGATGAATCTTTCACTTTAGGTCTTTTCCAGATTGATCCAACTGTTAAATATTGAGAAATTTCAATATCTCGTTCATATATCTAGGGAGTAATTGCTTCAAAACAAGTTCTCCCTAGATATATCCATTTCGCCCGTCAGAGATATCTTTTGAATATTACACGAAATAGAGGTTATGTTGAACACTTGAAATGGAATTATTCCCATTGCTCTCTATAATAACTTGGGAAAGGGGAAAAATGGGAAAAGTAAATGGAACTATTTAATGAATCTGAAACTTATTCTTGGGTAGATCAACTGCAAAATGTTTTTGAAGAACTTCCGATACTTGTTCGACAGATTTCTTTCCGAAATGTCCAATTCTCATTAAATCTTCTTGACTGTAATTCAACAGGTCCGATAATGTATGTATATTGACCCTTCCGAGGCAGTTATAGACCCTAGGAGGTAATTCTGATTGGTCAATAAAAATATGTTTGAATGCAACTTCTTCTTCCATTCTCTCCATATCAGCCGAGATATTGGAAAAGGAGAAGGAAGGCATATTAGACCCATTCTGATTGTCCATTCCATCGATGTTCTGTTCTTCTGCACGCAAAAAAGGAATGAATAAGTCAATCAAATTACGAGAAGCTCTGTAAAGTGCTTCTCTAGGAGCTAAACTTCCATTCGTCCATATCTCGAGAAAAAGGATTTCTTGTATATCATTTCCGTTCCCATAGGAATGAATACTATAATTTGCGTTTCGAACAGGCATAAATACAGCATCTATAGGAAAGATTCCATCCTGATAATTCTTCGGACTCTGTATACGATATCCACGATCTTTCTCGATCCATAATCTTATATCAAAAGTAATTGATTTGGTAAGACTAGCTATATGTTGTGTAGCATCAATTATTCTCACAGAAGGTGGTAATATGATATCTTGAGCGGTTACATTTCTGGGTCCGACGATACAGATAGATGCTTCTCGAGTTCCGTACGGATCACTTCTAAGGACAATTTCTTTCAGATTGATTAAAATGTCATGTACTGATTCTTCAATACCTATTATCGCGGAATATTCATGTGTTACCTTTTCCAATTTCGCATGTGTGATGCATGTTCCTTCTATTTCTCCAAGTAGAGCTCTTCGCATTGCGATGCCTATTGTACTAGCTTGACCTTTTCGAAGCGGAGATAAAGCGAAGCGGCCATAATGAAGACGCTTACTGTCCGCTCCGGATCCAATGCACCTCCACCGCGGTGTCTGAGTGGAGACTGAGATTTCATCTCGAATCATATTGAGATTATTTGATCAGATCATTTGATCATTTCTCTCTCCCGGAATTCATTTGATTCCTACACACGTCTCTTCTTGGGAGGTCTACATCCATTATGTGGCATAGGGGTTACGTCACGTACAAAACTTAAGAGTACACCACTTCTACGAATGGCCCGTAATGCTGTATCTCTCCCCGGACCAGGGCCACTTATCATGACTTCTGCTCGTTCCATACCTTGATCCATTAACGTACGAATAGCATTTTCTGCTGCAGTCTGAGCAGCAAATGGTGTACTTCTTTTCGTGCCTTTGAATCCACAGGCACCGGCAGAAGACCAAGAAACCACCTGTCCCCGTACATCCGTAACAGTAACAATGGTATTGTTAAAACTTGCTTGAACGTGAATAACTCCTTTTGGTATTCTACGTTCATTTCTACGTGAACCAATTTTTCTTATAGGTTTTGACATATTCATTATTCCATATTTATGGGTTCGGTAAGATAGATATCTATCCATTTCATATCGAAATAGATCTTTCATTTCTACATTTGTTACTTGATGTAGAGAAGGATTACCCCTGTCTCTGTTTATGTCTCGGATTGGAACAAATTACCATAACTCGTCCCCGCCTACGAATTAGTCGACACTTTTCACAAATTTTACGAACAGAAGCGCGGATTTTCATGTTTGTGGTCCTTCAATTTGGAATTGATATGATTAATCATATTACATCTCGTTTTCCGAGAAATAAGGGTTCTCTAATTCATGAGCCTAAATATTATTTATCCCTATCGGATGTTCAGGAGGTGATCCAATCATTTGAAGATTTGTTGCGAAGTCGATAAATTATACGTCCTTTGGTTAGATCATAAGGACTTAATTCGACCTTGACCCTATCTCCTGGTAGTATTCGTACATGATTACGCCGAATTTTCCCCGAGATATGGGTTGGAACCTGACATCCGTTATCTGAACGAACTCGGAACATACCATTGGGAAGTGATTCAGTAACTGAACCTTCCACATCGATCAAATTTTGTTTATTCATTTTTTAGAATCTCCTTGAGAAATCAACTAACGTGGATAAGGATGAATGCTATCATCTAACTTACTTTTTCCCTTTCATAGAGATATCCTCCAGAAGAAATAATACAAAATTCAGAGAAATTACCGTACATAACATAATATTTCTCCTCCGATTCTTCTCCGTCGAGCCTCTCGATCCGTCATGATTCCTTGAGAAGTAGAAAGAATTACGACCCCCATTCCACCTAGAACTTTAGGAACTTTTTGAGAATTGGAATAGATCCTCAGACCAGGTTTGCTAGTACGCTTTGAAGTGGTTATATATGTCTTTTCCTTCCTTCCCCTATATCTTAAAGTTAAAACCGAAAAAGATTTTTGACCTTCCCTATGTTCTCTAGCATCTTCTATAAAACCTTCTTGCAGAAGGATTCTTACAACGTTTTTGGTAGTATTAGTAGCTATTATTCGAACTGTTTTTTTTTTTACTATGTCAGCGTTTCTTATAGAAGTTATTATATTGGCAATAGTATCGTTACCCATGAGAAAGAATTATTATGAATTTCTGGTCTTGATATAAGAGGCATGTTCAATCTTCTTTGAGGAATATGCCTGAGATGCAACTTACAAATTGATCTATTTCTAAACCATTACACGATTTATTATTACTTATAAGACTTCGGGAGCCAATGAAACTATTTTGGCAAAATTCAATTGTCTCAATTCCCGAGCAACTGAACCAAAAACCCGGGTTCCTCTTGGATTTCCTTCCTGATCAACGATAACTGCTGCATTGTCATCAGATCGTATTATCATTCCATTGTCACGTTTAAGTTCTTTACAGGTGCGTACAACTACGGCTCTAACTATTTCTGATTCTTTTAAGGGCATATTTGGTACTGCTTCTTTAATTATAGCAATGATAACGTCACCAATATGAGCGTATTGACGATTACTAGCTTTTAGAACCCGGATGCACATTAGTTTTCGGGCTCCACTGTTGTCCGCTACATTTGAATAAGTTTGAGGTTGAATCATTCTTTCTCCAATAATTTGGTTCTCCGGCGGAGGAAATGAAAAAAAAGAAGATATATAGTTGGCGAACTAGGAATCTTCTTTTTCCATTAGAAATATCTCTTTGGTTCAGTATTTAGACGGGTGAAGCAGTAACAAATCGAGTACGTATAGGCATTTTGTATGCAGCTATTTCAGTAGCTGCTCTAGCTACAGTTTCGGATACTCCGCCCATTTCATAAAGTATTCGATATGGTCTGATGACGGATACCCAATATTCGGGAGATCCTTTCCCCGAACCCATACGTGTTTCTGCAGGTCTCATTGTAATAGGTTTGTCGGGAAATATACGTACCCATATTTTTCCACCACGACGAGCATAACGAGTAATTGCTCGTCGTCCCGCTTCTATTTGTCCAGATGTGATCCAAGCAGGTTCAAGCGCCTGAAGAGCGAATCTACCAAAACAAATACGATTGCCCCGCCGATGAGATACTCCCTTCATTCTCCCCCTATGTTGTTTACGAAATTTTGTTCTTTTGGGGTTATAATCGATGATTTATCTCATCTCTACTTCAGAACCGGACATGAAAGTTTCCTCTCATCCGGCTCCTCGTGAATAATATATGTAAAATTGGACGATCAATGTGCATATGATATGTGTTATATAGGAATAAGTATATATTTACGCATATATTTAATATTTTAAATATTAGATTAAATATTAGAGAAGGGACAAATCTATTTTTTTTTTTTTTTTTCTATCCAACGGAACTGTCCAATACGAATTCCACAGGCGAATATTAACTCTTCTGGTATTTGCTCCATGGGGTCGACTTATAACTCCTCCCCCACTGAGATCAATTCATTCTTGGTTTCTTTCGCCATCCTATCCAATGGATGATTGAGATTCTTATATAATCCTATGCAGTCACGGGTTCCATCGTTTCGATAGCTCCTAAACCGATGCTTAGGTCTTTCCTCTGCAATGGAGCTTTTCATTTCATCTGTTATGGAGTCAATTTCCTTAGTTTCCATCGACCCGAAGCTCTTTTTTTTTTTATTCATCATAAACTGAATCCATTCAATCAGGATGATTCTTATGCTTTATCACACTGCTCTTTGGAGGGTGATTTATAAACCGACCATACAATAACAATATTGTAAGAATATCTCATTTCTTCCTCGCTCCCTTCTCCTTTCCATTCTCCCACATTCTTGAACACCTCTCTCGCTTCACAAGAGATATAGATGTCCCCCCCCTGGAAGAAAGTCTTTTAAGTTCGCATAACTATGTAATGGATGTATCTATAGTTCTTAAATCCTTGGATCTCGGCAATACGAAGTAATGAGTTAGCCCCTAGTTCATACCGGGGACCGACCCGTTCTTCTTCCAAGTTATTCATAGCTCTATAAAAAGTCGATCCTAACGAGTCGCACACTAAGCATAGCATTTCTCCGAGAGGGTTAATCTAATTCTTATTTGATCTGATAAAATTGATGATTTTTGATCGGACAAATCATGGAATGATTCGCAATTTTTTTTTTTATCTTCCTTCCCGTAGGAGGATAATAGGAGGACCAATCATTTCTCATCCCCGAAGATCCAAATTTTAATCCCTAATACTCCATAGATAGTTTGAGCTGGATAATAACAATGATCAATTTTGGCTCGAATGGTCTGTAGGGGAACCCTACCTTCTCTAGCCCATTCGACACGGGCAATTTCATTTCCGTCGAGACGTCCTGCAATTTGTATTTGAATACCTTTTATATCTGCCTGTTCAGCCAGTTCAATAGCTCTTTTAACTGTTCTTCCGAGTGAAACTCTATCCTCTAGTTGCAGGGCAATAAATTCCGCAAGAATATTAGGTTCTCCATAAGGTTTCGCAACTTTCACTATAGCAATGTTTAGTTTTCGATCCACAGGATTAAGCATATTTCGTACATCGGTTCTTAATTGTTCAATTCCCCGACCCCGATTTTCTATCAACAAGTTGGGAAATCCAATATGGATTTCGACCTGAATTAAATCGATCTTTCTTCGAATTTCTACACGTGCAATTCCTCCATGATTCGAGGAACTCCTCATATGTCTTCGTATATAATTCACAATGCAATTACGTATTTTTTCATCTTCCCGGAGATCTTCGGAATAATTCTTTTGTTGCGCAAACCAATGGGAACGATGATTTTGGGTTATACCAAGTCTAAAACCAAGTGGATTCATTTTCTGTCCCATACATATTTTCCTTTTTTGGGTTCTGTTGGCATAATCAGATTGTTCGATCTGGATCTTTCTTCCAATACAATAGTTATATGACAGGTGGGTTTCTGTATTGGATAACCACGTCCTTGAGCTCTAGGTTGGGATCTTTTCAAAATAGCACCTTCATTTACTTCGGCCCTACTGACAAATAAATTGGCTTTGTTCAACCCCATATTGTGATTAGCATTTGCCGCTGCGGAAGAAATTAATTGTAATATAGGATAACATGCTCGATAAGGCATGAGTTCCAGTATCATAAGTGCTTGTTCATACGAACGATTACGAACTTGATCAATTACTCTGCGTGCTCTATGAGTAGACATACGTATATGTTTAGCTAGAGCTCGTATTTTTGGACTTGAGCTATTCTTTTCCATTGAACTTCATCTCCCATTAATGATGAGCACCCCCTGATTAACGACGGGATCTATTATCGCTTTTCGCATGTCCGCGGGGAATTAGAGTAGGTGCAAATTCCCCCAATTTGTGACCTACCATACGATCCGTTATATAAATAGGTAAATGTTCCTTTCCATTATGAACAGCAATTGTATGACCGATCATTGCGGGTACAATGGTAGATGCCCGAGACCAGGTTACTATTATCTTCTTCTCTTTTTTTATGTTTAGATTCTCTATCTTCCTCAATGAATGATTAGCTACAAAAGGATTCTTTTTCAGTGAACGTGCCATGGCCAATTACCCCCCCCCCATTTTTTTTTTTCTTTTTTAATAAAATAGATCCCCAACTGCTCTTACTTACGTCGACGAAGGATTGAAGCATCACTATATTTATTATTCTTCCGACTTTTCCTTCCAAGCGCAGCATAGCCCCAAGGGGTCACGGGTTTTTTTCTACCAATTGGAGTTCTTCCCTCACCACCCCCATGGGGATGGTCTACAGGGTTCATAACTACTCCTCTTACTCTAGGACGTTTACCCAGCCAACGTTTAGATCCAGCTTTACCTAAAGTTCCATTGTTCGCATTGACATTACCTACTTGTCCAATCGTTGCTGAACAATTCTCAGATATTAAACGAATCTCCCCAGATGGTAATCTTAATGTGGTCGATCGACCCTCTTTTGCAATCAGTTCTGCTACAGCACCTGCTGCTCTAGCCAATTGTCCGCCTTTACCTAATGTTATTTCTATGCTATGTATAGCCGTGCCCAAGGGTACATCGGTTGAAGTAGATCCTTATTTTCGATCAATCTTATTCTCGATCAATAAAAATCCCTTCCCAAACCGTACAAGCCTCTCTCGAGGCATACAGCTTTCTGGATGTATATGATAATATTGACATATATCGATCATATATCTTTGATCAACAAATAGGATGAAATATGGGATTTCGTTCCTCATGTCCCGATCCTCTACATCCTAGATCTCTCTATTCCATCATCTGGCCTATGTTTTTCATGTAGCATTCAGAATGAATGACTTCATAAAATTACGTCAATACCTTTGTATGTTCTGGATAACGTAGGAGGCGTGTTAAACATCTCTTTCTTTTTTATTCTCTTCTTCCATCTTTTCTTTTATTCTCCGGGAGATATTACTACTGTCCAGCTTTTAATTTGCCTCTGACCGTCAAATCAAATGTGAGTAACTCGTCCCTTTCTTTGAAACAAGGGGTGCCCTTCCGCTCCGGGTTTGTTCATGCTTCAGACAATTCGATCTTCTCCATATTATCATATCTTTGGAATCAATAATTCGATATGAGGAACTATTGAACCCAATCACCCGCTGCCATTCCTCTTCAGTTTCCCTTTGAGGTTTATCCCATAAAAGTACCCGAGTTGGATCAGTGATAGATTCATAGGTCTTGCTGTAAACCTAATCGGTTGCTTTCGATTACGCAAATCAATGATTCAAACCGCACTCAGAGGTAGGGCATTTCCTATTGATATAGGAGCTCTTGGACCGGAAGTAATAGTATCTCCAATTATGACCCCTCTGGGGTGTAAAATATATTTCTTCTCACCATCCCCGTAGTGTACGAGACAAATGTATGCACTTCGATTAGGGTCATATTCTATAGTTACAATTTCTCCAAAAATGTATTTTTCATTCCGTTGAAAATCAATTTGACGATACAGACGCTTGTGACCTCCTCCTCTATGTCTTGCGGTAATAATTCCTCTACTATTACGACCTTTTCCACAACGATGCTGTCCAGAGGTCAATTTTTTTTGTGGATTGGACCGGACCCTTCCATCGTAACTTGATATGGGTCTATTTCGTGTGCTTGGAGTATAAGTTCTGTATGAACGGATGGCCATGTTATTGGGTACCTTAATTGAATCTAATAAGTTTTATTCCTCTGAAAGAAGTGGAATAGAATAACCTGGCTGGAGTGCAATAATCATACGCCTACAACGTATTGGATGTCCTATTGGTCCTACTGTTCCTCCCTTTTTTGGAGGTCGATAACTATTCATAGCTATTACTTTGACACCAAAGAAAAGTTCGATCCAATTTTTCACCCCTGTTTTGGTCGGTCTCGAACCTACATCGAAAGTATATTGATTATTTTCTAATAAACGAATCTTTTTTTCTGTAAGTATTGTGTATTCCATTTCATTCATAGATATCTCCTTTTTTTTTTCTCATCTCTTACGAATTCATATACTGATTCGTATTGTAATCAATTATCCCCAACTCCAAAGTATGGATATATCATACTTATATTTATATGGATCCGATCTCGCCCCCCTCCCTTTTTTTTTTCGTTCGAAGGAATAATAAGGTTAAATAATACATATGTGCAATTCCCGTGCATCCAGCAGGAATTGAACCTGCGAATTCGCCAATTATGAGTTGGGCGCTTTAACCGTTCAGCCATGGATGCTAGAGATCATCGTGAAGAGAAGAACCAATCGTATTATAGAATACGAGCACATCGTCTAACATGAGTATCAACTCAAAATTGATATTGGTCGGACATTCTCTCCCATTCAATTCATGTCAAGCACATTTGACAGAGGTATATGACAAATTGTTCGAGAGTTGGTTCTAAGTTGGTTATCGATCTTGCAACACTTTCATTTTCTGTCAGAGGTTGCCGTTAGTTCGTCGTCGGAACTTAGAAAGAAACTCTCTTCTTCTTGGAAGGAATGACCGTAGATAGAGACTGTCAATTGGTTCTTCTGGGGCGGACGTAGCCAAGTGGATCAAGGCAGTGGATTGTGAATCCACCACGCGCGGGTTCAATCCCCGTCGTTCGCCCATAAAGAAACGGATTGGATCCAATCCATCTTTGTCATTTTCAATTTCAAATGAACAAGAAGTATTTCTATCTATTGATATAGAATCAATTGAATTCTTAGTGGTTGACGCAAGCTCTTCTTTATGCCAATATTATATTTATATGTCATTCTATTCATGATCACCCAAAGTATATACTATAGATGAGATCTTTTTCGATACTCTATTTCAATAGATCCAATATGGTTTCGTTTCAAATTGGTAGAGAACAAATAGATATATAGATCTATGTACCTATATAGATAAATACCTATATTCTATCAATATTATAGAAAAAAATAGAATGGAAAAGACCGAAGTCATTGAATCTATTTAAGGATAGAGATCTATCAAAAACTATTTCATTATTGTAATGTAATTATTGTAAAAAAGGAATGAAACGACAAAAATTGAAATCCTGGATATTGAAATTGGAAGAAATACGAAGCTTTCAATATTTATTCAATTCATGGACCGAATTGAATTTGGTGAGATTGTTCACGAAAATAGTTTCCCATCGAGAACGTCTTATTAAGCTCTTTGACTCTCGAATTCTTAGTACGTTGCTTTTACGCGATCTACGTGGTTCAAGAAGCAATCAATCTTTGACAATCAAAGGTGTAGTACTACTTACATTACCAGTCCTTATATATCATGTGAATCAGAAAAGTATGATTGAAAGAAAAAAGTTCTATTCGATGAAACTCTTTCCTATACCTATAAACTATGCTGAACCTAGAAATGAAACATCGGAAGAATATTTCGAGTCTTTCAATAAAAATTTGTTGATCTTTCCGCATCTTTTTCTGTCTTTCCCAAAAGGGAGAAAGATATATCAAAGTCACTTGAGAAATTCGAAAGAGGACGCTTGGGTTCTCTCAAAAAGAAAAGTGTGTGTCATGCCTGCATATAATCAAATTGATTCTTGGGGTTCACGATGGTGGAAGAATTGGATCATAGAAGAGATTCTTCCTAGTTGGAAGATCCCTCAGGGATCAATAGCGAAAATTGAGATGTCATTGAAAGAGAAAGATGTGGAACATCTAAAGGTTTTTTTTGAATTCTATATTGATGATCTGATCCGCAAAGACTATGATTGGGAATATCATTTCGATCGTGTTTTTATGAGAAATAAGCAGGACACGATCGACTTGAGCTCGAAGCAGCAAGTCGAAATATTAGGTAATAATCTAATCTGTTATCTCATGTCCGCTTTTTGTGAAAAAATGCTATTCGAAGCGGAGGGTCCATTCAAGCAGCAGAAATCGAAATCAATTGTTGAATCGAATAATATTAAGCATTTCTCCCATCTTCGATTATCCTATCAAGAAAAATCAGAATGGGGACCGCGTTGGTGGAAAAAGAATATGTTTCAGATCTGGAATAGTTGGGGTGAATCTGATCAAATTATTGCAGAATCTTCCATTCTCTTGAAAGAGAAAGGGTATCTCTCTTTCCAAAATTATGCTGAATTTTGGCAATTCTATAAAGATTCTTTTGTTAGTTGGGAGAAAGATCAGCAGAAATTGGAACTTTCGAAGGACATTTTAAAAGAGAAATTCATTCAGTTGAATGATGTGAACAATGATCAGCTTTTTAGCAAGATACAGAATTTATTGTTGGATATTCTATACAATTTCTCAGAATCTATTTTCATTAAAGTCAATCATTCTAGCCAATTGAAAAGATCTTATAATCGATCCATCGATCATTTCGATCCCATTAGTGAAAATTCAGAATATGGCACGAACATGAACAAAAAGGATGAGATAATCTCAGAGAATCAAAGACCGATAACTTGGGAGACTCATTCGGAGAGGGATGAGAAAGATATCGATTCGGAGATAGATTTGACTCTCAATTTCACTGAGAATGAGTATTGGGAACCTGAAAAAGATCTTTGTGAACGGATTTTCACAAATGGATATATAAATAAAACGGAGATCGAGCAACTAAAAGAAAGATCAATTCTTTGGGATCCTTCTTCTTCTATTCGAATAGAAAGAACAAAAATAAAATCAGATTTGTCCTCAAAGTGTCTCTCAGAAGATTCTCCGATCTATTGGACGAAAGAACTATTTACGGAAGATAAAAAGTCTATAACAGAGAATTTGTTTCCAAAGGAAAGGAAAAGATTCATCGAGAATTTCACAAAATCAATTCGTTCTTATTTTTTTGACATATTGTCAATAGATGAACCGTGCATGGGTTCTAGTGTTACTAAGAAGCCTATTGAAAATTTCAAATTATTGAAAGGGCAACAAGATGTTTTTTTCAGATATTTCAGGGGCTCAGAAAAGAATGGGATAATTGATCCGTGGAAGATAAGAACATATTTTCAAAATCCTTCCTCAAATTGTGCTATTTCATTAGATCCCGGATGTAATATGATTAGAAAAAATCAGAGGGATATAAACAAATTAAATTGTATTCTCTTTATGAACCGGAGTTTGTCTCGGAATCGATTTTCTTCATTCTGTGATCAAAACAAAGAACAATACATATTCCACAACAATTTACGATTTAAAAAAAGAGTTCTAAAAATAACAGATCAATTCGCTCTATTAATAACTAAGCCTAATCGGGTTTATGATAATACACTTGCTCCTGATATTGATTATCACGTGAATCAATTCTATGAACTGAACAAGAATAGATTCTTGGATCAGATCTTCAACCACAAGAATAAATTGAAGAATCAATCTTTATTGATCCTACTCAATATTACTGATAAAGAGAATGAATATTTAGATCGAATAATCGAAAAAGAATTGATCCAAATCTCTTCCAAAAAGGGTTCAGAAATAGGAACCCCTCTTAACAATTACAGAACTGAAACTTCAAATTGGTACAAATTGATTCGATATAAGATTCACGGGCATTTGAAAAATGCATTCAACAAATTATATTCAATGAACGGGTCCAGTCGCAATTTAAAGGATCAAATTCGAACAAATTGGATAGAAAATGAAAATTTGAATAATGTATCGAAAGATACAATTAACCGACATCCATCAAATTGGAGAAAAGGTCAAAAAGAATGGTTTGATCATTCTATTCTTCGAACTGATAAATGTATCAATCGGAATTTGAATGTGTACAAATGGTCCAATCAGACCGAATACTTGAAGAGATGTTCGAAACATCTTGTTTCTAAACAAAACGATTTGAAAATAGTGTTCGATCCGATTGAATCATGTGCTAATAGAGATTCAATTGGTTGGTCTGGAAGTCCCAACAAAAAAGATTATTCTAAGTTTTCTTTGATTGCTGAAAATACTGTGAAGATCTTTCTTTCTAAGAAATCCATTTCTCATTCGGCTATTTTCATTCCCGAGTTTTTCATTGATAAGTTAAAGGGTATGAATGATCAACTCTTCAATAAGTTGTTAAAATCAATTGGTGTTCGAATCGTTCATTTAAAAACATTCAAACCCTTTCTTTTGGATAACCATAATCTTTCACAAAGATCGAAATTCTTGATCGACGAAAGAACAGTAGCACAATTTTTCTATCATGAGATGCCGGTGAATCGATTTATTATTGACTTATTCGAGAATGAAAAGAATTGCATGGAATTGTTCGATAACACTGATTTTTCGACGATATCCAACGATCGAGACAACTGGTTGAATCCCGTAAAACTATCTAATCAAAGCTCATCGAGAGCTTCTTTTTACAAAGCAAATACACTACAATTCTTCGATTATTCACATCATCCTCGGTTCAATTATAAGAAAAGATTACCTTATTATATGGAAAGGATTCATACAAAAAATCATAATCTTACATATGGACAATTATTCAATATTTCGCCCATCCACAGCAATCTATTTTCTTTGTCCATTAGTGAAATAAGACCTGTTCACTTGGAGAAAGATACTATTTCACTTATAAAGTCACAAGTATCTAACATATTCTTACCTAAATATTTGCAACAAAGCGGTAACCAAACGTTTGTATCAATCTATGACTTGTACAAATCTTTCGATTTACTAACTCGATTGAATCCATTTGTTCATGATAAAATAGATATTTCCTCGATCGAAGAGATTTCTACAACGCCTTTAACGAGAGAACGAATAGCCAATTTCGAAAAAACTTCTTGTCAGCCCTTCTTAAATAGATCCGATTTAGAAGAAAACAACTTCGATCAGTACCTTAAGGGGGGTTTCAGTTCAAACATGGGTCTTATTCAAACTCAATCTTATCGAGATGATTTACTATCCGAAATCTTTCTAAAAAGAAAAGATAAGAACCAGGAAATGCTTCATCGGATTCGAGATCGGTTTGTAAAATCTAGTTCAACAGAAGGTTCAAAAAACAGAATTGAGAACAAAGCCATAGATAAAAGAAGCACCCTTTTCAATTTCTCTAAAGAGGAACGGAATCTCTTACCATTTTGTTCACCGCGTTTTAATGAACGTGCTAAGAAACAAGAGATGCATAGGATCTCTCAAATAGAGAGTCTTTTTAAAAAATGGGATTTGTTCCGAGCATATACGCCATGGCTCTTGACTTCTGCATGGTGGAAATATCTTGAGAATCTACTTCTAGAGACTTTTCCGGAGATATTGCTAAATAGCAGTGATCAACTTGTATCTATTTTGCATGATATTATGCATAAATCGAATCTATCGTGGGCAATTTCTCATCAATTATGGGCACTTCTACAATGTAATCTGAGAACCAATATCTTGGATAAGTTTTTTTCTTTATGGAATCTTTGTTCATTCAAGGAAATGATTAATCAAAAGAATGAGTCATCGGTTCTATCTATATGGGCACATCTGAGATTGCTGAATGCTCGGGAGTATGAATATTCGATCCTTATCCTTTTTTTCGTCCTTGGATATTTCGTTCTTCGATATTCTTTCGTTGTTTCCTCAGCCTTTATTGAGTTACAGATACACCTTGAACGCATCAAAGATTTAATGGATCCGTCATACGCGATCGAGTTGCAAAAACTGATGGATCATCCTTTGCCTGGTCTGCTTTTCTCTATGGATATAAGGGACATATCCATCTATTTTCTGGACGAATTGATCTATTCTATGAGGAATAGAAAGTTTTATTCACCTATAAGAAGAGAGTTGAACAGATCGTGCTTCAGCATGGATATCTCTGGAAAAGAGAGAGAATTACTAGTTCAGTTTCTAATAACAGAAAAAAACATCTCTCAATTTGGATCGAATTTGACTCACAGTCATAATTTCTTCAAGAATGAATTTGATTATCAAATCACTGAACAGCCGGGACTTATTTACCTGATCTATTTAGCCGACACTTATCAGAAAGATCTAATGAATCACGAGTTCGATCAATCTCGTTTAACAGAAAGATGGGTCTTCCTCGCTTTTTGTCGGAAGATTACCTCTTCACAAATCTTTAGGGGTTTGAACCTCACATTTCATGGAAAACCTTTCTCACTCCACTTAGGATCATCCCTTTCCAAAGGGATTTTACTGATAGGTCCTACGGAAACCGGACGATCCTATTTGGTCAAGGGTCTAGCAGCAGACTCTTATGTTCCTCTGGTAAGAATATCCCTAAACAAGTTCCTGTATGACAAAGGTGAATATTCTAATTTCCTCGATATACGAAGTATGAATAATGTGGTGCAAAAAATGCACCAATTCAATCTCACCTTCGAATTGGCAAAAAGAATGTCCCCTTGCATAATATGGATTCCAAACATTCATGAACTGAATGTCAATTACTTAACTCACTTTTTCCTTGGTTTATTAGTGAACCATCTCTCTAGAGATGATGAGAAAGATTCTACTAGAAATCTTCTTGTTATTGCTTCGACTCATATTCCTAAAAAAGTGGATCCAGCTCCAATAGCTCCAAATCGATTAGACAGATCAATCAATGTTCGAATGCTTCCTATCCCACAACGACAAAAGGAATTTCCTATTCTTTTACGCAGCAAAGGGTTTGACTCGGAAAAAGAGTTGTCTTGTCCCAAGGAATTTGGATCTAGAACCATAGGTTCCAATGCACGGGATCTAGCAGCACTTGCCAATGAAGCCTTATCAATTAGTATTACCCAAAATAAATCAGTTATAGGCACTGATACAATTAGATTAGCTCTTTATAGACAAACTTGGGGTTTGCAATCTATAGATAATCAGGTTGGATCCGGTCAAAATTACGAAATACTTCCCTATAAGGTGGGAAAAGCTGTTATACAAAATACACTTAGAAGGAATTCTTCTATGAATCCTCTATCTATTAATAATGAATTATGGAAGAAAAGGTTTTCTTATTTGTCCAAATGGTATTTAGAACCTTCTATTGCTGGAACAACTATGAAGGAATTGACCATACTCCCCCATATTTTGGGTTGCTTGGCCGGATCAGCAGCTCGAGATTCCTGGTTTATATCGGGACAAAATAGAGAGAATTGGATTCCTCTCGATAGATTCGCTGAGCATGATTTCGATTTAGCCTCTGGTCTTTTAGAAAGTCTTCTGGTGGAGTTTCCATGGTTAGGAATATGCCGGGGTAAGCCTGATAAGAATCAAATCACATTTGCTCCTCAGCCCAAAACGAGAAATCATCTCAATGTGATGCGAAAAGGGGTTTATTCTATGGTCAATAAAATGTTTATATATAAAGAATATGAATTGAAGTTTCAACAAGAAACTCCCGGCGCAAAACAAATGGATGAAAAATTAGTCAATAACATAGTTTGGGCTCCTAGGATCTGGCGTCTTAGTTTTCTTCGCAGTAATCTATTTGATCGTACAAAAAGACCCAATGAATTGGGATTTTCGTATCAGTTCGGATTGTTTCAAGAGGAGCAGGCCAGTTACTGTAAAAGGGTTAGAGAGAATTTAGAGTCTCTCCAAAAAGGACCACATAAAAAGGGGTTTTATGTTCATGAGAGAAATCATTCTAACGCAAGACAAAAGAATCTACAACATATACAGTCTCAATTGGAAGATATATCATTACAAGAGCGGTTTGAAATAGGAATATTTCAATTTTCTATACAATATCAAATGCGATCTAAATCCTCTAATAAACCAATGTTCTTTCTAGGAAGACGATTTCTTTGGGATCCCACAGGTTTTCTATTTCAAGATCAGCACCTTGTGTTTTCACGTCGGGAATTTTTTGCAAATGAAGAAATGCTGAGAAGGCTTTATATTACTTACGGTTCAATAAGAAGACAAGAAAAACATCTCTTCCCTAAAAAAAGTATCCAAGGTGCTTTTCATAGATATAATTCAAAATTCATGACCAATTCGGTCATAAATTCGTGGAAACAATTGCCTCTTGCAGAAAAGGAACATATTGAGGCTTTCAAACGCATTCAAGCAATTGGTATCCGATTGAAACGTATACAGCCATATACTCCTACATTTCTATATCAACGTTGGTTGATTGAAAATCCGCAAGAAAAGGTTGATCGCTTCGAATTGTTAATTCATCGCCAAAGATGGCTTGAAACCAATAGTTCATTATCGAATGAATCTTTTCTTTATAATACTCTATCCGAGAGTTATAAATATTTATCAAATCTGTTCCTATCTAACAGAATGTTATTGAATCAAATGACAAGGACATTGTTGAAAAATAGATGGCTTTTTCCGAAGGAAATTGAACACTTAATTCATACAACAAAAGATAGATTTCACATATCTATTTTAGCCGGAAAAATCTGTCATCATCGATGAAAGGGCAATGAAATGAAGTAGAACGAAATTGACCGGGTAGTAGGGTCGTGGAAACAAATGAGAAGTTCTACATCTGCTTCGATTTCAGATCCTATTCGAAAATGAATCCTTTCTCGGTCTTGTCCAAGAATGGAAAGTATGTTAGAAGAAGAAAAAAGAAGAACAAAGAGTTGATAGATCTTGAATTTGAAGATAGATTCCTTATTCCGAGATCTCGACCGTGTAAGAGTGAGCATAGCAAGGAATATGAGCCAAGTCAATTTGATTGAACTTAATGAGATATTATCTACTATGCTTACCCCTTATTTCTTCGATTTTGGTTCTGGTACTCTTTTTTTTTCTTACACTTCCCATTCGGAAGAAAGGATCCCTTATTTGCCTATAGAGTCACAGGATTCAACATTGGTATAGTCGTTTAAGTTCGATCGCAACTCCCGGATCTTGCAAAACTTTAAGAGGGGTATATAGATTCTCCTCAATCTATGTCCTTAATTGCGTATACCTCATAATTAGTAAGAAACAAGCTTCATGCATTCTTTAATGGACATAAAAAGAAATAGAAACATTCCACCTGAGATTTGGTCTTTTTCATTTTTTCATTCAATTTCTCCCATATGTTCCTTTGTGGAATGTACTCCATCTGTTGGGTCACGGGGGGGGCATTTTCCCAGAAGTTTCTATTGATCTACCTGCATTTGTGTGATTCCTGTTGAGGTATCTACTCGGGGGATGGGTGCAGGGCGGACCATTTTGAAATGGACTTCTCCATTCATTAGATAGAGAAGATCGCCAAGATCTTGTGATCCACTGTCGAACCTATTCCAACAGCTTTAACTCATATCGTATATAGGGAATCGTCGGAATACTTCGTATCAACAGATATCGAAGAAATCGATCTCGGTACATTGAGATAATCAATTAGATCCGATATTTGTTATTGAATTGCTCATTCAATAAGCATTCTCAATATTATGCCTTGAAGAGGACTCGAACCTCCACGCTCTTTAGCACGAGATTTTGAGTCTCGCGTGTCTACCATTCCACCATCAAGGCATCCCGAAAGTGAATCATATTCCATGAGTATGATATCTATATTACGATCATCTATCATTATAGATGGAATGTAGAATCTATGACAAAGATAGAGTATTGGGGTATTTATATCGATCGGTTATATAGGTCCAAGCCTAATATATCACCAACTTCTTTCGATTTTCATTATCCGGAGGATATTTCATATACATCAAAAATATGCACGATCGAACATCTTTTCTTTTTCGATTCAATAGAAGCCTAGAGAAGCGAACATGGTACCCAAATAATGATATGTCAAAAGCAGGTTCGATCATATGTGCGCATATATCGATTCCTAAATAGAATGGAACGACGTAGATATCTATCTACATACGTTCGAATGACCTTTTCCCATAATGAAAATGTACATAGCCCTATTAATAACCCTATTCTAGTCTAGAATGAACTTCTAATTCGATGATCAAGTTGATCTCATAATTAGAAGTTCATCTCAGAATCTCGGCCTATTCCCATTTTGGGCGGGACAAATCGACTAATTCTTCCGGATTGAACGAATAAATAGACCTTAAAATAAGGTATCCTGAGCAATTGCAATAATTGGGTTCATTACTATTCCCAGTGTAGTAGATGCTGTTACACATACAATCATACTCAATTCGATAGAATTTTTTGATATGAAAGAAGATGGAGATCTTCTATAATTTTGCACGTGAGGAGTTATTTCTTTGTTTCGCTCAGTCATTAATAACTTGATTATTTTTAGATAATAGTATATAGAAATAACGCTCATAAGGGGTCCTATCGAAACCAATAAATATGAGCCTGCCTGCCACCCGCACCAGAATAGATAAAGTTTTCCAAAAAAACCTGCTAATGGAGGAATACCTCCTAAGGATAGTAAACATAAAGCTAAAGAGAAAGCCGAAAAAGGATCTTTCGTATATAATCCTGCATAATCTCGAATGTTATCAGTTCCTGTGCGTAGACCAAATAATACAATGCAAGCAAAAGTTCCTAAATTCATGAAAATATAGAACAGCATATAAGTTATCATGCTTGCATATCCATTCTTTGAGTCTCCAGCAATTATTCCAATAATGATATATCCAATTTGACCCATGGACGAATATGCAAGCATACGTTTCATGCTCGTTTGGGTAATAGCAATTAAATTGCCTAATATCATGCTAAGAATAGCTAATATTTCCAAAAGAAGATGCCATTCGTTCGATGAAAAGTAGAAAATAAGATCGAAAATTCGAGTGGCTAAAGCTGAAGCAGCTACTTTCGAAGTAACAGAAAGAAAAGCAACGACTGGAGTGGGAGAGTTAGAGTCGAAAAGAGGATCCCTCACTCCTTTCTCTCATTCAAAACCGTGCATGAGACTTTCATCTCGCACGGCTCCTAAGTGATAAAAAAAGAAGGACATAATCATCTTATTCCTTTTTCATTACCTTCCTCGCGTATGTATAAGACCGAATCGATTCAATTTATAGAAAAGGATTACTAATCCTTAACTTCCCGAGGAATCCTCCATCAGCGGTTCCCATAGTGAATCACTGACTTTCTCGATCTTTTTGACTGTAAGAACAAGTCAAAAAGATTGAGAAATAGAACCATCTGATTTTATTCGTTCTCAATAGCCATGAGATAATCATCTTAGGGTGATCTTTTTGTCGACGGATGCTTCTATTACACTCGTAGTCCTTGAAGGATGAAAACTGACTATGTAGCATTTACATCGAGAATGAAAGTATTGTATACGTCATTAGTCTGATCCTTTGTAAGAACTACCCGTAATAACTGACTTGCAAAATATCTCTGTTTATTCAAAGATATTAGTTATTTTTGACCTTGCTTTACCTTAATTGTTATTTCAACAAAAATCTCGCGAATAACTTTTGGTAAAAGTTATGCCTTAGCCCGAGTGGGGATAACAGTCTTTTTCTCTTCCGCATGTCCATAGAGTTTTTATAGATCTAAACATCTCTAAAAAAGATATATATCCGCTTATTATAGGGGTAATAATTCGTCGAACGAATCGCACTCCTTCATATACGTCAGGGGTCCATTGATGAAAAGGGACTAGAGAAAGCTTGAATCCAATTCCTACAGCTATGGATATGAGCGCAATCAAAATTCCTGGGGAGTTATACATTTGTGTATTTATGAGACCATTTACTACTTCTTGAAGCTCAATCTCTCCCCCGGATAGACCGTATAGCCAAGAAAAACCATAAACCAGAATAGAAGAGCTTGCCCCACCCATAAGTAAATATTTCATAGTAGCCTCATTAGACCGTACATCTCTCTTGGTATATCCAGATAATAGATAAGAACATAAACTGAAACATTCCAGAGCTACGAAGATAGTGACTAAATCATTAGCACCACATAAAACCATTCCCCCTAGAGCAGCTGTTAATAGGAATAACAGGAACTCTGTTATAGCCATTTCTGTACATTTGATGTACTCCACGGATAGAGGAATACATAGAGTTGAACATAGTAAAATGAGAAATCGAAAGATTTTGCTGAAATTGCTCGTTTGGAAATTACCCAAAAAGCTAATCATAGGTTCTTCTCTCCATCGAAATAATAAGACCGTTATGCTCATTACTAAACTTGTTAAAGAGATGAAATAGAACCAAGGTGTATCTTTTTGATCAGAGGTTAGATCGATCATCAGAAGAAGAATTAGGCCGAGAATTAGGATACATTCTGGGAAAATAGAACCTCCATGGAAGAGAAGCAAATGAAACTCTTTCATAAAAATGATCTCAGGGTATAATTGAAAATGAAGTTTTCATTTTGTACATGCCAGATCATGAATTAGTAACTTCATTCAATCTCCGAAAAAGTCTCAATCTTTTTCAACTTTCTATTCTTGGAATAGGAGATTTGCATAATCCTCATGAATAGGATCAAATCTTATCTCAGAATCTTATTCTTTATTAAGCAAGCCCCCCCCCCGAGAGGGCTTGGTTGATCTAGGATTTATGTTTCATCCTTGTTTTCTTTTATCTTTCGTTCGTTCCGATAGACATATTGATCAATTTCGAAGAAATATTTCTCTTTCGAATCGATCTATCTGTATAGATCAGATAGATCTATCCATATAGATAGATCTCGATCCTGTTCATAGATTAACGGAAATGTGCAAAAGCTCTATTGGCCTCTGCCATTCTATGAGTCTCTTCCTTCTTGCGTATAGCATTGCCATTCCCTCTGGCGGCATCCATTAATTCGTAACTCAATTTGAAAGCCATATTTCGACCCGGCGGACGTTTTCGAGATGCCCCTAATAACCAACGAATGGCAAGTGCTTTTCCTTGTGTAGATCTGATTTCAACGGGAACTTGATAAGTCGATCCACCTACACGTCTTGCTTTTACTGTTACATTGGGAGTTACTCCCCGTATCGCTTGGCGTAAAACAGATAGTGGATTTTTTTCTGTCTTTTGTTGAATATTTTTCATGGCTCGATAAAGAATTCGATAAGCCAATGATTTTTTTCCATGTCTAAGAATACGGTTAACCAACATGTTAACTAATCGATTCCGATAAATTGGATCGGATTTTGCAGTTTCTTTTTCTGCAGTACTTCGACGTGACATGAGTGTGAAAAGGGTTCAATAATCCATTTCATAAAGGCTAAAAATGAATCACTTATTTCGGCTTTTTGACTCCGTATTGTAGGGTGGATCTCTAAAGGTATGAAAGATCTCCCTCCAAACCGTACATACGACTTTCATCGAATACGGCTTTCCACATGATTATATAGGTAGATATGAGATCTATTCTTTATGTATATAATTCTGTTTACTCACTTTAAATTGAGTATCCGTTTCCTTCCTTTTTCTTGCTATGATTGGAAATCTCGTATTTTACATATCTGTACGATCAAGTCCTTAGGTTCCCAAAAGAGTGTAAAAAAAAAAGTGTTTCAAATCATTGCTATTTGACTCGAACCTGTTCTAAAAAAGTCGAGGTATTTTGAATTGCTTGTTGACAAGTCGGGGAAAACTTATGAAATGATTTCAATATTGAACCTTAGACGTATAATAGTTCCAAATCTCTTTAGAAATAAGATCTTTTGTCCTATGGTAGCCTGCTCCAGTCCCCTTACAAAACTTTCGTTATTAGGTTAGCCATATACTTCACATGTTTCTAGCAATTAACATGGCATCATCATAAAATGATACAAGTCTTAGATAAGAATATACAACGCACTAGAACGCCCTTGTTGACGATCTTTTACTCCGACAGCATCTAGGGTTCCTCGAACAATGTGATATCTCACACCGGGTAAATCTTTCACCCTTCCCCCTCTTACTAATACTACAGAATGTTCTTGTAAATTATGGCCAATACCAGGTATATAAGCAGTGATTTCAAATCCAGAGGTTAATCGTACTCTGGCAACTTTGCGTAAGGCAGAGTTCGGTTTTTTGGGGGTGGTAGTGGAAAAGTTGACAGATAAGTTACCTTTACCGTCACTCTACAAAACCGTACATGAGATTTTCACCTCATACGGCTTCTCGTTCAATT